TCCTCCTTGAATTTAAGGCAGTATCATTAGATATAAAGTTAGCTAAAACGAAATAAGTATATTTTAAGATATTATTTATTAATAAGTTAATAATATAAATATGATTGTATATAACTAGCTTTGTATATAAATTTATCACTATATATAAATCAAAGAATCGCAATGTTATTTATAGTGGTGATAATTTTATCTAATTAATACTAATTGTTGATATGAAACTTTTTACAAAAATAGTCAATATATTTTTTTTGTGATAATATTTATCAAGCAAGGGAAAAAAATCTTGGAGAAAACATGTATTGTCAGTACTTAAAGTAAAAGATTCTTCTTTTTACGAAGAAGTTATAGAAGCTAGTTGTCCAGTAATAGTAGATTTTTGGGCTCCATGGTGTGGTCCATGTAGGATGATAGCCCCAGTAATTGATCAAATTGCAGATGATTATAAAAATATAATAAAAGTTGTTAAACTTAATACAGATGATAATCCTACTACTTCTACGGAATACGGAATAAGAAGTATTCCAACAGTAATGATTTTTATTAATGGTCAAAAAGTAGATTCTGTAATCGGTGCTGTACCAAAATCTACATTATTGAATGTATTAAATAAACACTTAAAGAAACAAAGCAAACAATCTATAATATAATTATTAATTTATAAAATGTCTAAGACTTGTAAAATTTCTAATAAAAAAGCAAACAATGGATATAGTGTTTCACACTCTCATGTTAGAACAAAAAAAAAACAAAATGTTAATTTGCAGAATAAAAAAATTTGGTCAATAGATAAAAAATGTTGGCTAAAAATGAAGGTGTCTACTAAAGTTATTAAATCACTACATAAAATAAGTATATAATTTTTTATACTAAGTTCTTTACAACTTCTAATTTAAGTAGTGACAATTTTAGCTAAACATGATAAGGTGTATATAGTTAAATCTCGATATTTCATTATCGAGTTTGATACATATATATTATTTACAGTATAGAATTGTATTTAACAATTCATTAGAGAGTAAATTTTGTAAAGTGTTTTGGTATATAAAATTTTAAGGAATTAAATATGAAATTTGATTATGAAGCTAATAACAATCATCAAAACTATGATGTAGAAGAATTGATAAATATAAATGACGAAAATATAGATATTCCAATTGGATGGTCATCTATTTGTTTTAATGAAACAATCAATTACTATACTGATTGCCACACTAAAACTACAGATTTAGATATAAACTAAAAAGAAATATTATAATAATGGTATTTATAATGCATAAATATCATTATTATAGGTTATTAGATTAATCGCTAGTATAGCTCAATTGGTAGAGCAGCTGATTTGTAATCAGCAGGTTATGGGTTCAAGTCCCCTTACTAGCTTTAAATAAAGTGAAAAACCAATCTTTATCTCTAGTAAAGAAAGAAAATAAGCTTAAGTTAAGCCTAAATTCTGTAGAGTAGGTATATTAGCTAGCAATAAATAAGCAAATCCAGAGCCTCCTATTGCTCCCACTAAAAAACCTGCTGTAAACTGTCCCCAACCTTCGGAAGTTTGTAGTAAATCTTTTGCTTCTTCGTTATTATTATCAAAGGATACACTTCCGTACATTGATAAACATGCTGTAAGAATAATAATTAGTCCAACAGCTGATAAAAATCCTGATAATAATGCAACATCTGTACTTCTTAAAGGACCTAACTTATCAAAAGGACCTATAATGAAATAACCATGGGCCATACCTATTTCTAACCCTCGCAATAAAGGAGATAGGCCTCTTCTATAAGCTGGTAAATTGCTCAATAAGCCTTTAGTGAAACTTGATGTACTAACTGGTGTTGATAAATTACCAACAAATGCATCATTGTTGTAAGGTTGAATGAAATCTTTCATAAATCTGTTTTTCCAGGAGGTTTTGTATTATATATTATTATATAATACCAAATAATTATTATTTTACGTTGAAATATGAAGTTTTTTTTTAATTTATCATATACAATAAATATAGTAAGTTAATCATTGCATTTATATGAAAACCTAAAACATCAAATAAGGATAATTTCATGCTATTACTAATTAGTTATTTAATATTTGTTATTTTATTTACCGGACTCGCTTTAGGGCTATACTTTGGTTTACAAGCAATTAAATTAATTTAATCATAAACTATAAAATAAAGCTTTTTTTTATGCTTTATTTTATAATAAGATAAAAGTAATAAAAAAAATATAACTGCTATAAATAAAATAAAAATATGTCGGATACAAAAATAGATAAAATATTAGGATCTCGTAGATTTAGTAATTATTGGTGGGCTAGTACAATCTTAATTGGTGGTTTAGGCTTTTTCATAGTTGGTATATCTAGCTACTTTAAATATACATTTATACCTTTAATTAAAAATGAAAACATTCTATTTTTACCACAAGGCATTATAATGATTTTTTACGGGATAATTGGTATATTAATAAGTATATTTTTATGGTATACTATTGTTCTAAATATTGGCAGTGGATATAATAAATTTGATAATAATAAAGGTATTATTACTATTTTTAGATTAGGATTTCCAGGCAAAAATAGAATATTAAAATTAAATTATGAAATTAGTGAAATAGCTTGTATTAAGTTAGTTATTGAAGAAGGATTTTCTACTAAACGAGAAATTTACTTAAAGATGAAAGATAAAAGAGAAATCCCTTTAACAAAAGTAGGCCGGCCACTAGCCTTATCTGAAATAGAAGAAAAAGCAATAAATATTGCTATTTTTTTAGGAGTCAATGTTGAAGGTATAGATTAAGTATAAAAAAATTGATAATTATAAAATATATATGTTACATTAGATGTGTACAAGCGGGTATAGTTTAGTGGTAAAACCTTAGCCTTCCAAGCTAATGATGCGGGTTCGATTCCCGCTACCCGCTTAGAGTAAAAGATAGACTTAATTAAATTAGTAAATGCATCTGGCTGGATTCGAACCAGCGGTGTCCTAATAGGATGGCGGATTATCCAAGTCGGTTTCATATAAAACCTCTTGTACAAAACCGTACATGAAACTTTCATTTCATACGGCTACTATTTATTTAACTTAAATAATTAAAGTAAATATATTGTATTTTTCGATTATAAAACACGAGATTGATATAATCATTTTTTGTTTTTAATTTATTATATTTAAAAAAAATATTATTATAATATTTTTTTAGATAATAATATAAATATAAATTAGATACAGGATATACTAGCTTAATAAAATAAATAAATAAGTAATTATAACAGATATCACTATAATGTAAATATTGATAATTCACTAATTTGTAAAAAGAATTTTTATCATATAAAAAAAACATTTTAGATTGAAATAACACTTTAAAGTAATTAATACAGCTAAAATAAATGACTTCCATTTTTTCTTTATTATTATTCAATATAAAAGGGATTAAACTATGCTGATTTTCAGAAAAATCTAATTTATTTAAAAATAGTTTATACCAATCTATGCCTAGTAAAAGTATTCTTGATAAGAATATATAAAATTCATCAATAAAAGTACCTGAACGTTTTAAAATACCATCCAGATAATTAATTTTAAAATCTTTAAAATGAATAGATATATGCTTATAAAAGCTTAATTTAAGATTTTTTTGTATGTATTTTGAAAATCGTATTTTTTTTAAAATATTTTTCATAAAAATATATTTATTTTTTTTATTATATTTAAATAAATTATTATATAAATAATACTTCTCGAGATGATTAATATCATCTATTATTGTAGTATTTCTTTCTTTTACATAATTAATAAAAAATTTTGATTCCCATTCTGGTTTAATACATAAATAAATTAAGTATTGTTTTATTTGATCAATAATAAAGTAATAATCATTATATAAATTATATTTATATAAATTTTTAAATATACAAAATTTACTAGAGTCATATATTGTATATCTAATTATTTTTTTTTGTTTATTATATAAATATAATTTATCTGTTACATATTGAATTGCATTTATTTTAGCCTCTGTAGAATTCAGTAAATATTTTTGTAGCTGATATAAATGTTTTAGATTATATTGTTTAGCTGCTTTATATATTTTATGCTGAATTATTATGATTCTAGTATTAATTTTTTTCCAAGGTAAGGAATTCCAATTAGTTTCAAAATTTAAATTATAATTATAAAACATATTTACAATTATTAATTATTTATAGATTAAAGTTAAATAAACGCAATACGTCAGTTTTATTTATTTGAATTTATACAAATAATATAATGTATACTTCTTATTGCTTCTTACTAAATAGTTATATTTGCCTTTATAATTTTTTATATTTTTCGATATAAAAAACATGACTGTTTAGTTACTCCGTTCCATATTTTTTATAATATAATTGACTTAGACTCCATTCTATATACTAATAACCACTAACAAAAATCATACTTAGATTAACTCATAATAATTAAGTTTAAGGGCTTTAATATTTGATTATTTAAATAATGCAAATATCATAATTAGTACTTTTTCCGAAGGTTCGTTTAACTAGTCATATCAATTTTCCTACTAATCTGCTTTATTTAAATATATATAAGGCTATTATAAATTTAGATTGACTAATAGATTATATTCATGATTTAGAATAGTTAGATTTGCACTAACAAAAAAAATATAGTTTACCATGTTTTTTCTATTTATTATTAACATAGTTTTTAGTTAGCTAAGTGTTTATAAAGAATAAACCTTTAACACCTAAAAAACGGGTCGCACATGAGTCCGCTGCCTTCGGCCTCTCGGCCACAGATGCATATGAGGGTATGATACAACTAACTACCAAATAAAAGCAAGCAGATTTATTCATTCATATTATGATATGTAGCTACAGAAGAAGGAGATATTTTATTTAAATATCTAAATATCCAATATTTAAAAATAGTATCTAAAATAACTGGGAATGTTGATATAAATATAAAAATAAAGTCTCTATTTTCTGGTAAGCCAAAATGTCTTAGTATTGCTTCTATAATTATTTCCCATCCATGTGGTGAATGAAAACCAACAAAAATGTCAGTAAAGAGAATAATTAAAAAAGCTTTTGCTGTATCACTTAAACCATAAATATATGCATTAAGAAAAGATTTCAGAATAGATAATTGTCTTTTACTAACAATTAAGATAATAATAAAAACAATAATAGAAATAGAATCAGCTACAATATTCTTGATTGCATTTGCGCTTTCAACTGAATATAAATATGCAATCTCTAAAGCTTTATCTGTCATTCTTTTTTGAATGATAGATTGTGAGTCTGAATCTAATTTACCAATTAAAATATCGAAATGTATTTTTTCTTCAAATCTTTGTAAATCAGCAAATGCCCTTTCTTCCTGTGATTGATTAATAAAAACATATGTACTATTTTTAGTCCATAAATAATTTATAATAGGATCTAACAAAAAAGTTTTAGAAACTTGATTTATTAAAATCGGTATCACAACTAATAGTAAAATATACTTAATAGATGCTAAGGTTTGATAACGAGTAACTTTAAATTCTTCTAAAGCTTCAATCTCTGAGTTAGGATTTAATTCTTGCTTAAATTTATCAAAAAGTCTACTAATAGAGCGAGGAATAATACCTGTTTTTTCTAAAACTAGTTGATTATTTTTTTTTAAATTCCAGTATTTCATAATATTGATTTTATATAAGAAAAATAAATTAACAGCAAATTATTAATTATGGTATATATAGGAAATATATATTCAAAGATTTAGTGAAATTTTAAGATAATTCAATAGTAATTATGACTATTGTTATCTATAAATATTATAAACAGTCAATTCTAAATAATCTTATTATCTTTTGTAAAGTGAATATAAATAATTATCATAGAAACTAATTAATAATTTAATAGAATATTTCTCTTTGTATAACTTAATATCATATGGTTATATAATTTTCAGAATGCTTATTCGTAGAAAAATTAAATTGATATTTACGTTCAATATTTTATCTTACTCTATTTATTTTGAAGATGTTTTTATTTTATAAAAGTTTAAATATTTTCTATTTTTACAAAAAATTTAATCAATTTATTATAAAATAATTCTCAAAGAAATAATATGAATAAATAAGTAAGTAAAAGTATTATTCATTTTAACTTTACAAGTGATACTATTCTTCGCTAGAAGATTTAATCATTATCATGATATTAATTAAAAATATTTAAATTTTGCTTTTAACATGAACTTGATTTATAAATTAGAAAACTCTCGTTTTGATAATAAATTAAAAAAAATTTATTTTTTTAAGTATAACCCATATATTTTAGAGGTTTTATTTATAAAAAAACTAAATCTCTATAACTTAAAAAACACTTTTTTAAATAATAAGTCAAATGCTAAATTAATAAAAAAAAATAAAAAAAAAACTGGATATTTTAATCATATAGAATATATGAATATAAATAATAATAAATCAAAATATATTATCGTACACTTTAAGATTAATCCTGTTTTAAAAAAAATTCATATTCAAAACTATAAAGATTTACAAATAAATAAAAATATTCTAATTTCTTTATTTAAATCACAACTTGGTTTACCTATTAACTATACTTATATAAATAATACTGTAAATAGAATAATCTACTGGTATAAATCTAAAGGATATCAATCGATAAAAGTAAATTACTCTTATTCTAAAAAAAAGAATACATTTAATGTAAGTATTTTTGAAGGAAAAATTATTAAAAGTTATTGCTTATATGATAAATCAATCTTTACAATAAAACAAAAATATATAATCTTCTATTTAAATTACTTAATAAAAAAAGAGCTACATATTTTACCTGGAGAAATACTTAATATAAAACAATTAGAGCTAAATATTTCTAAGTTAAAAAAGAGATATCTAATTGATTCTTTGAGCTACCAAATAAAATATGATAAACATGGCTTTATTATTAAAATAAAATATAATTTATTAAAAAAAAATAAATTTTCGATTTATCACAATCAGGCAATTATAAAAATATTATTAAATACTTTAAAAATATTTAATTTATCTAATCTGAATAATGAAAATTATAAATTTACTATTAAATATTTTTTAAATCTTCAGAATAAATGTCAATTATACTACTCTAATTCATTTTATTTAAAGCATAATCAAAAACTATTTAATCTATTCATCAGTATAATAACTAATAAAGTTATAATTTTTTATTTCTTTATTATTAATAATCGAACAAATAACTTTAATCAGATATTATTTTGTAATACATATTTTTATGACTATTTATTCTCGGATAATAAATATTTATTAAATGATTACTTTCATTATGAAAATTATTCATATCTTCTTAAAATTTTTAAATATAGAATAAAATTTTATTTAGGTATTTTAAATAAAGTTACAATAACTCAATATTTTATATATAAATATTATATTTATAGTAAAAAAATATGCTCAATTCATTTTTATAGAAATAGATTAAGCGCACTAACAGATTATAAATTAGAAAATATCATACAAAAAAAAAATAATATAATAATAAAATATAAAATAAAAATAAAGTATAATTACTTAAATCTATTTACAAACTACTCTGTCCATAAGAAACAAATATTGAAGATATACTACCATACATATATGAGAATAAATACTAAAAAATTAGATAAAGAATCTTTATTTCAATACTATTCAAGTAAAATTGAAATTAAATACCAAAATTTTTATCATATGCCTAGTATATTTAATAAACATAATATCTTGAGAATAATTACTAAAATAAACTTCATAATAGGTTCTCTTAGAGAGGCCTTAAATTCACAAAACTATTTAATGCAAAAGTCTATGATAGATAATTTAAGTAACAAATTAACTGTTTTATTACAAATGGAATATCAAATATATCTAAATAAAAATTATATCTTTTATATTTATTCAAATTATACATCTCTAAATAATATACATTTTAGATATCTATTTCATCACGATTGCATTAAATATTATAATAATATATATCGACCAATAACTGTAGGTATAGGTATGCAGATAAATACACCAACTATATATATGCCAAGTATAAAATTAGAAGTGAAAAATTCTATAGATAATCAATATTTAATATCTTGCTATTGTCAAATCTAATTATATTGATAAAGGTTATTGACTTATTAATAAATAAAAATCATGGACTTCAAATCTGATAATTGGTTCGAGAATTTACAAGGTAGTTGGTCTACCAAAAAAAGCATATACTTAATAGATAATAAAATAGAGCATACATATGAAGAAAGATTTAATTTAGAGAAAAATAATAGAGAAAAAGATGATCTTAATTATAAATTAAAATATCATTTAAGAAGAAAAAAAGATAATATGCTATTTTATCAATTGAGCATTATAGAAAATTTAATAAATAAATTAAAAATATCATATTCTATTAAATTAATAGAAAAAAATTTAATTAAGTTCGAGCATAGATTGAAAAAAAAATCTATAATTTATTCTGAATATATTTATTATATTAATAAAAACTTAAATATATCTATTAGTTTTTTAAAAAGAAATAATAAATATTTAATGATAATTTTTACCTCATATATTAAAACAAGTAATGCTCTTTGACTAAAAATATAAACAAGAAGTTATTAATAGCATCTAATCAAGATGCTAATATTTTTTACTTAATTATGAATTACAATATTTTATTATTATTCTAAATCTTTTCTATTTGGATTTCTTGATGGATCATTAGACAAGAAACCAAAAAAGAATAACGATATGAAAAAAATAACAGCTGTATAAACAAATATTTTTAAAGTTAACATAGTAGTGATTCCTTAAATTGTAGTAGTATATCTATATAAATAGTATATATAAAAAAAGAATAATTAATTTATGAAATTGCATTTACATTTGCATATCCTACTTTAGTTTTCATAACAAATTAATTCTAATATAATGGTATGAAAACTAATGATAAATAAAGACTTATTTTTTAGATTAAAAATCTAGATTTTGATTGTCTTTCAATTCATCCAGATCTTTATAATTTAATTGCTTTAATTTATTCATAATTTTTTGAAAGTATTCTTCAAAATAAGTTTCTAAAAATTCAATATCATTACTATCTAATCGTAAAATATTCAATGTTTCTCCCATTGAAGTATTAAGATTTTCTCCTTTAGATAAAACTTCAATAAAAGCTAGTCTTTCAGAAATATTCCAACTCCATTCAAATAAATGGGCTATCTGCTTTAAAACTTTCAAAGTAAGAATAGAGATTTTAGAAATTTTAGCTCTTTTCCCTGAGATTTTTTCACATAAATCAATAATCTCACTTGAACTCCATGCTTTATTACCAACTAAGGGTAAAATTTTATTCTTAGATTGAATAATTGATAAACTTTTAATAGAGATTTTAGCAATATCTTGGGTATTAATATAGGAAATAGATGCAGACTCTCCAGTAACCCAAATAGACTTTTGGTCTAAAATAGGGACAGCGTATTGATTAATTAGCCCTTGAAAAAAACCAGATACACAAAAAATTGTATAATTTAAATTAGACTGAACTAACTTATTTTCGATTAATAACTTTAAATTTATTAATGGTATATTAGAAAATTTATTAGCATTTAAAATAGAAAAAAATATATAGTGTTTAATTTTAGCTTTTTTAGCTGCTTCTATTAAAATAGATTTACCAATTAAATCTATTTGTCTTGCATTATGCAAATCATTTTCTCTAGATGTAGATGTATCAATAATTGCTGTTATACCATAAAATGTCATTGGAATAGTTTCTGGTAATGTTAAATCACCATAAACAAGCTGAGCTCCCCACTCTTTCAGAAAAGAGGCTTTTCTAAAGTTTCTAACAAGACATTTTACTTGAAACCCTTCATTAAGGGCTCTTCTTACAACTTGCCTACCCAAGGTTCCAGTACTACCTATAACCAATAAACTCATCGCAAAAATGTTCCTAAAGAAAGATATAATTAATAATATACAGTATATAAATAAATATTATGGGTAGAGAGGGACTTGAACCCTCATAACTAGAGTTGCCACATTTTGAGTGTGATGCGTATACCAATTTCGCCATCTACCCTATAAAATCAAATATATATAAAGACATATTAATATTTTCATTATCTGCCATGAATTTATCATATTTATCATTTTATAGTCAATACTTAAATTCCCCTGTAACAAAATTTCATAAAATAAATATAACTTATAAAATATCAACTATATTTTTAATTCTTATAATAATTCCTTACATTAATAATGAAAACCTGAGCTTTATGGTAATTTTATTAAGTTATTTATTTTTTTCTACTATAAATAAATCAGATAAGAAATTATTGTTTATAAAAAAAAACTATATCTCTTTATTCGCACTAATATATAGTCTATTTGCTTATAAAAATTTATCACAAGAATTACTACATCATAAATTTTGCCAAAACTACTATATACCTTATAAAATCAAAGAGATCTCCTTAAAAAAAAATACTTATATTATACATTATATGATCGTTTTATTCTTGTGCTACTCTATACCAACATTTATTATTAAAATATTTATTATTCATACACTGTACTTGGAAATAATTACAGTACTACTCATAAGTACCAAATATGAATGTATTATTTCATTTTTTTTGAAATATTTACAAAAAATCCAACTATCTCATTCAGAGTATCAATACCTCTTTATTATAGTTATATCGTTTACATCACAATTCTTAGAAAGAATTATCTATAATTTAGATAATTTATATTATTCTATTCAATTTCGATATAACTATTTACATACATTAAATATCATTATATATAGGTTGCTCAATAAATATATGTTAAATATGTTAAATGACACTAATAATATATCAACTAATTTATGGAATAGAGAAATTACAATAAAACATTTCTATAATTAATCTAGAAGATTATAATGACTTAGACTATAAGATTATATATATATTTAGTATCAATGAGAATTTATATAATACTTCACTTACTAAAATTCATATAAATTATGGTAGAAAAAATACAAAATAGTAAATCACAAATAAATTTAAAAGACTTTATTAATCAGTCATATAAATATGGTTTCCATACAGATATTGATTCAGAATACTTTCCTAAAGGTCTAAATCTAGATATTATTTATTTAATTTCTAAAAATAAAAACGAACCAGAATACTTAAAAAACTTTAGAATAAAAGCCTATAAAAAATGGTTAAAAATGACAGAGCCTAAATGGAGTAAATTATTGTATTCTAAAATAGATTATAGTAATATTTTATTTTACTCTATACCTAAGTATAAAAAAACACTTAATAATTTAAATGAAGTAGATCCACAGATTTTAGAAACATTTGAAAAATTAGGTATACCATTAAATGAACAAAAAAAACTAAGTAATGTTGCAATTGATGCAGTATTTGACAGTGTCTCTATTGCTACAACATTTAAAAAAGAACTCGCTGAACATGGAATAATTTTTTGTTCTATTAGCGAAGCTATACAATTATATCCTAATCTAATTCAAAAATATTTAGGCTCTGTAGTGCCAATTGGAGATAATTTTTATGCAGCTCTTAACTCAGCTACATTTAGTGATGGATCATTTTGCTATATTCCACCTGATACTCACTGTCCCTTAGAATTATCTACTTACTTTCGTATAAATAATAAAGAATCAGGACAATTTGAAAGAACATTAATAATAGCAGATAAAAATAGTTATGTAAGCTATTTAGAAGGTTGTACAGCTCCTCAATTTGATACCAATCAACTACATGCTGCAATAGTTGAATTAGTAGCGTTAGAAAATGCTACTATTAAGTACTCTACTGTACAAAATTGGTATTCAGGTAATTCTGAAGGACAAGGAGGTATTTATAACTTTGTAACAAAGAGAGGTATTTGTCTTGGCAATAACTCTAAAATTTTATGGACACAAGTTGAAACAGGCTCAGCTATTACTTGGAAATATCCAAGCTGTATTTTATTAGGGCAAAACTCTATCGGTGAATTTTCTTCTATTGCATTAACAAATAACTATCAACAAGCAGATACAGGAAGTAAAATGATACATATTGGTCAATATACAAAAAGTAAAATTTTATCTAAAGGAATATCTGCAGGTAATTCAGTTAATAGTTACCGTGGATTAGTAAAAATAGGGCCTAAAGCAAATTACTCTCGTAATTATTCTCAATGCGATTCTTTATTGCTAGGTAATAGAGCAAAAGCCAATACATTCCCTTATATACAAGTACAGAATCCATATAGTAAAGTAGAACATGAAGCCTCAACATCTAAAATTGGAGAAGAACAAATCTTTTATTTCTTGCAGAGAGGAATTAATATAGAGGATGCAGTAAGTTTAATGATAAACGGTTTTTGTAAAGAGATTTTGAACGAATTGCCAATGGAATTTGCAATGGAAGCAGATCGTTTACTTAATTTAAAATTAGAAGGAACAGTAGGGTAAAATAAGTTATGAATAAAATAAATATTTTAACTATAAATAATTTACATGTTAGCATAGATAACCAAAGTATTATAAATGGATTAAATTTATCTATTAATGAAGGAGAGATTCATGCAATTATGGGTAAAAATGGATCAGGTAAAAGTACATTAGCTAAGGTGATTGCTGGTCACCCCAATTATAAAATCACTAAAGGAGATATTATTCTTAAAGGAGAAAATATAAACTCTTTAGAACCAGATGAAAGAGCTCATAAAGGTATTTTTTTAGGTTTCCAATATCCAGTAGAAATACCAGGTGTAAGTAACGCAGATTTTTTAAGATTAGGATATAACTCTATAAGAAAAGCAAATAAAAAAACGGAATTAGACCCTTTATCTTTTTTTGATCTTATAAATAAAAAAATACAAACTGTAAATATGGATTCAGCATTTCTCAACCGTAATGTCAACGAAGGGTTTTCAGGAGGAGAAAAAAAGAAAAATGAAATTTTACAAATGTCATTATTTAAAAGTATGATTTCTATTTTAGATGAAATAGATTCTGGCTTAGATATAGATGCTTTAAAAAGTATTTCTAATAATATTAATGAACAAAAAAATAAATGTAATGCACTTATGTTAATAACACACTATCAAAGATTATTAGATTATATCGTACCAGACTATATACATATTATGAAACGAGGACAAATTGTTTATACAGGCAATTCAACAACAGCACAAAGAATAGAACAACATGGATATGATTTTATAACATCTTAAAATAAAAAATAAATTAGGATAGCTATTTGGATCATTTATACTATACTATCCTAAAAAAAATAGAAATATTTACTTATTTTATACAGATAATGCCTGTTTCACATTTTGTATCGATTGTTTTAATAATTCTTCTGATTCAGAACTTAATTTATTTGTATTACGAATACTTTCTGAAAACTCTGGCTTGGAATTACTTAAATCTTCTTTTAGAGCTAAGATAAAGTTTTTTATTTGATCTAAAGCAATACTATCAAGATAACCATTAATACCGGCATAAATCATAGCTACTTGATCATGTACAAGAATAGGCGAATTTTGTGCCTGTTTTAAAATTTCTCTTAATCTTTGACCACGAGCTAATTGATTTTGAGTTGCTTTATCTAGATCTGAAGCAAACTGAGAAAAAGCTTCTAATTCAGCAAATTGAGCTAGTTCTAATTTTAATTTACCAGCTACCTGTTTCATCGCTTTAATTTGTGCTGCAGAACCTACTCGAGATACTGAAATACCTACATTAATTGCTGGTCTAATACCAGAATTAAATAAATCTCCAGATAAAAATATCTGTCCATCTGTTATAGAGATTACATTTGTTGGGATATAAGCAGAAACATCACCAGCTTGTGTTTCTATTATTGGCAATGCAGTCATACTACCACCACCTAAATCTTTATTTAATTTTGCAGCTCTTTCTAATAATCTTGAGTGTAAATAAAAAACATCACCAGGGTATGCTTCCCTACCGGGAGGCCTTCTTAGCAGTAGAGACATTTGACGATATGCTTGTGCTTGTTTTGTTAAATCATCATAAATGACTAAAGTAGCTTTTCCTTTATACATAAAGTATTCTGCTAAAGCAGCTCCTGTATATGGTGCAATGTACTGTAAAGTTGCTGGATCATCTGCATTTGCAGCAACAACAATTGTATAGTCTAATGCACCTTTTTCTTCTAATACAGATACTACTTGTGCTACAGAAGAAGCTTTTTGACCGATAGCTACATAAACACAAATTACATCTTGACCTTTTTGATTGATAATTGTATCTAGTGCAACTGCTGTTTTGCCTGTCTGCCTATCACCAATTATCAATTCTCTTTGTCCTCTACCAATAGGAATCATTGCGTCGATTGCTGTAATACCTGTTTGAAGAGGCTCACATACAGATTGACGCCCGATAATACCAGGAGCATATGATTCTATTAGACGAGTTTCAGTTGTATTAGGAGATCCTTTGCCATCAATTGGTTTGGCTAAAGGGTTTACAACTCTTCCTAAAAAGTCATCACCGACTGGTATTTGTGCTATTTGACCAGTAGATTTTACTAAACTACCTTCTAAAAGATTCCTACCATCACCCATCAATACAACGCCAACATTATCAGTTTCTAGATTTAAAGCTATACCTATCGTCTGATCTGAATCATCAAATTGTAAAAGCTCTCCTGCCATTACTTCATCTAGGCCATAAACACGCGCAATACCATCACTAACTTGTAAAACTGTTCCAACATTAGCAACTTCTAAATCTTGATTATATTGATCAATTTGTTGACGTATAATATTACTAATTTCATCTGGTCTAATATCTACCATATTTTTTATTTTATAAATTTGTGTTTAAAATATTTAAATTAATACATATAGTATTAATATTTTTTCAATTTGCGTTAAGATAAAATGAAATTTTTCTTAATTTTCCGGCTAAACTAGTATCAATTACTTTAGATCCTATTCTTATAATAAATCCTCCAATTAAACTTGAATCTATAGTCATCATTAATTTTACATTTTTACTATGAGTCATAGTCTTAATGGTCTCAATAAGAGCTTCTTGCTGAGTCTGACTGAATTCAATTGATGTACACAACTCCACAATTGTTATAGAATTTAATCGATAAGTTAGTTGTAAATATTTATTAATTATTGCAGTTAATAAAGCTATTCTTCTACGATCTATCAATACTAATAAAAAATTTAAGATAAAATTATTTATACTATCTTTGAATAAAGTATTCACGACTTTCTTTTTAACCAAAACATTTATTAAAGGATTGGCTAGAAATAGTTGTAAATCCTTAGACTCTGATAAAGTATTAGAAATAAATAATACATTTTGTTCAGCTTCTAATATGAAATTATTATCTTTAGCTAAACTTAATAATGCTTCAGCATAAGGAACAGATATTTTATCAACAATACTATTACTACTCATATAATTATATCACCCTTAAGCTTTATAATATTATTATCTATAATTTTTACCTGCATAGCTAAAGTCATTTGGTTTTGCAATTTCATTGTTACTTTCGTAATTGCCAGAGATATAATTTGCTGCTGAATCTGATCCTTAACTTGATTTTCAGCATATTTTATACTTACTTTACTTGATAAAGTTAACCTTTCAATATCACATTTACCTTGCTCTAATATCGATTGACGAACTTTTTTTGCAGTAATTTGCGCCTCTTTAATAATTTGATCAATAACTATTTGGGTTTGCACTAGTTGTTTTTCAGCTTCATTTAATCTAGCATTAGCTTGTTTTAACCGTTCTTCAGATTCATTAATTGCAAATAAAATTTTTTCTTGCCTTAATGATAAAATTGAACCTAAGAATTGCTTTAATACATAGATTAAGCCCGATAACAAAAGAACAATATTTAATACATTAGCTTCTAAAAAATTAGAATTAAAGCTAATACCAGTATTTAAAGTTTGTTGACTTATTAAATTTAAAATATACATATTTAGTGTCCTAATTTTTCTGTTCAGTTATTTTTTAGATATATAATTTTTTTTTATCAAGTATCTAGTAACTTTAGTTGTATTTGATCACTTAAAATATCTACTTGTTTTTCTAAACTTTTAAATGCTTTTGCTTTTTGAATATTTAATTGGTCATATGCATTTTGAAGTAAACCTTCTGTTTCTTGTTTAGCTTCTTTAATTTTATCGGATACTAATAATTGTGCCTCTTTTTGAGCATTTTTTATAATATTTTGAGCATTTTTACGTGATTCAGCTAGCTCATACTCATATTTACTAGTTAATTCATCAGCTTTTAACAATGATGCAGAAGCAGCCGTTAAACTATTACGTATATATTCTTCTCTTTCATTTAAGACCTCACTAACTGGTTTATAATATAAAATATTTAATATCACAGTTAAAACAATAAACTGTAAAGACATTAAAGGTAAAGTGGCATTAAAATCGAATAAACCTCCTTTAATTTCTGTACTAGATACTTGTACGACAAATGGTAGCAATAAATTATGCATTTTTATAAAAATATGGACAATATAATTAAATTTAATAGACTTTATAAAACACTTAGTTTTTTATATTAATAACAAAAACTAAGTGTATTATATAAGTTAACCTGTATAAGGATTAGCAAATAAAAGTGATAATGCTACTACTAATCCATAAATCGTTAAAGATTCCATAAAAGCTAAACTCAATAATAGAGTACCTCTAATTTTACCTTCAACTTCTGGTTGTCTCGCAATACCTTCTACAGCATTAGCTGCGGCACTACCTTGACCAATTCCAGGACCAATTGCAGCTAAACCAACAGCTAAACCAGCAGCAATTACAGAAGCAGCTGCAATAATAGAATCCATAATGATATATTTACAATATTACAAAATATAGACAATTAACATATTTCATTATAATTTCATTTATTTCTATTTATTTAAAAAAATACAAATTAATGATCTCCATGTCCTTCCATGGCTTCACCAATATAAGCGGCAGATAAAGTTGAAAAAATTAATGCTTGAATAGAACTAGCAAATAATCCTAAAATCATAACAGGTAAAGGAATTAATATAGGAACTAATAAAGTAAAAACAGAAACAACTAATTCGTCAGCTAAGACATTACCAAATAGTCTAAAGCTTAAAGATAATGGCTTAGTGAAATCTTCTAAAATATTAATAGGTAATAACACGGGAGTAGGCTCTACATATCTAGCGAAATAACCTAATCCATTTTTACTTAAACCAGCATAAAAATAGGCAATTGAGGTTAATAATGATAAAGCAACAGTTGTATTGATATCATTAGTGGGCGCAGCTAGTTCACCTTCTGGCAACACAATTAATTTCCAAGGAATTAATGCTCCAGCCCAATTACAACCTAAAATAAACAAAAATATAGTAGAAATATAAGGAACCCAAGATCTATATTGATGTTCACCTATTTGATTTTTTGCTATGTCTTGTAAAAACTCTAAAATAAATTCCATAAAATTTTGTAACCGACTAGGAAGTCTTTTTAAGCTCCTAGTCCCAATAAAAGCAATAGCCAATAAGGCAGATATAACAAGCCAAGAGACAATAAATACTTGACCATGAACATCATAATTACTTATTTTCCAGTATAAGTGCTTTCCTACTTCTACTGAAGAAAATTCAGTAAATGAGAATAAAGTTTGATTTGTTTCTTGATACATGTAAATTTAACAATTAATTAATTACAATTTTAGTTTTTTATTATATATAGAATAATAATACTATCAAACTTAATTATATATCTATATCATTAAATATTTTACATTATTGTATTACAATTTTTTAATTTATTTTAAGTTTTTTGGATTATTTCAGATACTTCTTTAGCAAAGTTATTAGATTTACGCTCTAAACCTTCACCTAATAAAAAACGTTGAAAGCGCCTAATTTTAATATTTTCTCCTAATAAAACAATATGTTGTTTAACTAATTCTTCAATAGAGATATCAGTATTTTTTATAAACTGTTGATCCATTAAACTCAGTTCTTTTAATCTTTTATTTATTCTTCCTGCTACAATTTGTTTTTTTACGATTTCTGTTTTGTTAGTGATATCTTCTTTTGCTGATTCAATATCTGTTTCTTTAAGAACTACTTCTTTGGGTATATCATTAATAGATATATACTCTACGCTCTGACATGCTGCTAACTGCATAGCAATATTTTTAGCTAAATGTTGAAATTTTATTTGACGAGCTACAAAATCTGTCTCACAATTTAATTCTACCAATACACCTATTCTAGAACCTGCATGTATATAACTTTCTATCAAACCCTCAGTAGCAATTCTACTAGATTTTTTATCTGCTGATGCCAAGCCTTTTTTCCGCAAATTTTCTATTGCAAGATCGACCTGTCCCTCACTAACTTCTAAAGCTTTTTTACAGTCCATCATGCCTGCACCTGTTTTAATACGTAATTCTTTAATTTTTTCAGCAGAAATTTTTTTTATCATAACTTGTCTAATTTCCTTATTTTTTATGTAAAAAACAATATATAAAATAATTATCTTCAAGCATTAATATTATAAATTACGACCTTCTAAAATAGCATCTGCAACTTTACTAATAATTAATTTAATGGATCTAATAGCATCATCATTAGAGGGAATTGGAATATCTACTATTTCTGGATTACAATTTGTATCTAACATGCAAACTGTCGGGATGCCTAACTTAATACATTCTTGAATTGCTGTCGTTTCTTTTTTTTGATCAACAATAATAACTAAATCTGGTATTTTTTTCATATTTTTAATTCCATCTAAATGCTTACGTAGTTTATCAAGCTCTTTCCTAATCACAGCTGCTTCTTTTTTAGGTAGAGAGTCAATTAGGCCAGAATCATCTTTTTCTTCTAAATCTTTTAGTCTATCAACTCTTGATTTAATTGTAATCCAATTTGTCAACATTCCTCCAAGCCATCTCTGATTTACATAATAAGAATTAGAACGTATTGCTTCACGAGCAATAATACCAGCAGCCTGACGCTTTGTACCTAAGAATAGAAACGTTTTACCAGCCTTTGATGCATTTTTTATAAAATCATATGCATCTGTTAATAATTGGGCTGTTTGTACTAAATCTATAATATGTATACCGTTACGCTCTGTATATATATATGGAAACATTTTAGGATTCCATCGTCTTGACTGATGCCCAAAATGAACACCTGCTTCTAATAATTCTTCTAAAGATACAATAGACATAATAATTTTAATATAATTATATAACGATTTAACTATGAACTTAGAATCAACAAGTTTAATTATTGTGATAATAATAACATAAAAATAAATAGATCACTATATAAAAAAAACTAAAAATTCACTATTTATTCAAGCCATATTTATGATTCGTTCTATCATCAACTATGATATCTTCAAAATCATTACTATAAAATGTATTTGTATTTTCAATATTACGATTATTTAAGAAGTCTTTATTTTCTAATAAGTGATTTAAGTCTTTATTTATTTTAGGATTATTATAAGTATTAAATCCTGTACCTGCAGGAATTAATCGACCAATAATAACATTTTCTTTTAAGCCTCTTAACCAATCTAATTTACCTGAGATAGCTGCCTCAGTTAAAACTTTTGTTGTTTCTTGAAAACTTGCTGCAGAAATAAAACTTTCTGTATTTAATGATGCTTTTGTAATACCTAATAATATTGGATGATAAGAAGCTGCTTGCTTATCTATTAATTCTAATGATTTGTTAATTGATTCAATCCTTTGCAAATCAACCATTTCTCCAGGTAAATAATCTGAACTTCCTCCATTTTCGATTTTTACTTTTGAAGTCATTTGTTTTACTATAACTTCAATATGTTTATCCGCAATATATACTCCTTGAGCTTGATAAACTAATTGTATTTCTTTAATTAATAACATTTGTATTTCAATAAAACTTAATCTAGTAGCATCTTGAATACTCAAACCTTGAATGGAGTAAAACTTAAATTTTGCATCTAAAAGAATATGAGGGTTTAAAGATAAATCAGTTTTTTTTCTAGCTTCTAATATTTCCTCTACTCTAGGCAATCCTTGAACAATATCACCTGTTTTTGATCTTTCAAAAATAAGAGTAATTAAATGTTCTCCTCTTTTTATTAAACTATTATTAAAAACATGTAAAAATGAACCTGTAGAACTTAGATAAGGCTGGCCTACTCTGAGAAGAACAATTTTATTCTGAATAGATATTATTTTACCAGAAAAATTAGAGATTGTATTAGTTGCAATGTAGTCACCTACGTATACCCAATCATTTATTTTTACTTTAATAACTTGATTATTTGGAATGTGAAAAGTATGTGTATTTAAATCATTTACAATTAAAATACGACGATTAGAAGTCTTAGTATTCTGAATATATTCTATTTTGCCCTCAGTACGAGAAAAAATATCTGTTTGAGCAATAACTGTATTTGATTGAATATAATCATTATCTTTTACTAATATACGAGTATTTGTATAAATATCATTATTGTTATTAAAATATGAATCTTTAATAGATAAAAAATCTGCTGTTATAAATTTCATAAAAAATATAGAAGTTTCTAGTAGATTTTTTTGAGTACTCATACTTTCTAACTGCATATAACACTTTAAATGAGTATGACTGTCTTTTAATTCTAAAATGAAATGCGTCGTAACTAGATTAACTCCTGTAATAGATTTGACCCTTTCACCATCTTTAAAATAAGTTCTACGTGCTAATTTTATATTGATAACATCTGTTTCAAAAGAATTCTTAGAATATTTTAAAACAAGATTTTTTTTAGGTACAGAGTAAATAATCACAGGTCTTAATAAAATGAAATCTTTATTAGCAACATTCATGTATTCCCAATAAACTAATTTATCAGTCGTGATTTGATTAAAAATCATTTCATTGGGACGTAAAAAACCTCTATGCTTATCTGTTTTTTCTATATCATAATAACTATTAAGAAAATACAGTTTGCCTGGTTTAATAATAACTTCTCTTACAATTCCATCTTTTTCTATTACCTCAATAATACCAGAATTACTTGCAAAAACATTTTGAATAATCTCAGTACCAATCTCAATAAACTGTCCATGAGTAATAAGTAACAAAGAAATATCTTTATTTATTACATGAGTTTCTTCTGAAATCCATAGTATATAGCCAGAACCATCTATATCATAAATATCTTTATGTAAATCTACTTCTTTATAATTATTTTTAACAACCAATAAATCTAAATACTTAATAATTCCACCAGTCTTTGTTCTATAAGAATCTGAGATCATATCAGCAATTACTTGCTGATGCATAATTTTAGTATTTGGCTTACATTTTAAAATAAATTTTTCTTTATTATTAACTTCTAGTATATATCTTTTGTAATCTTGATACAAACTAATTGAAATACTTAAATTGGTATATAACTTAGATGATGTAACAACTAATAATTTAGGAATAACTGAAAAATTAGAATTTTTTATTAAATAAATTCGTCCACTATATCGACTTAATAATTCTGTTCGAGCTAATAAGCTATTTTTTATAACTACTTGATTATTTTTTATCATCAATTTAGTATGATGAGGAATGTCATACACTTGACCAGAAAGAACCCAAACAATTAAGTTTTTTTGAATTATATTAATTAAGCTACTATCAATATTATTATTAGAAATATTATCAAAATGAACACTACCTGAAAAGTCTGCAACAATGATTTTTTGTGCTTTTTCAGTTTGTAACCTATTATTAATAGAATATTCGGCTAAAGTTTGACCTTTTTTTATATATTCATTATTATTAAGTAGCAATAAAGAGCCTTTTAGTAATTTGATACTATTTTCTGTATTATTAGTACCTATAATTTTTACATTACAATCTGCATTAACTAACATAGCAGAATTTCCATGCTTTGTTCTTGATTTACTTAAATTTAAGTTTTTAGTATATTTTAATCTACCACTATAATCACTTATAATATTTTGAGACAATTGACCAGTAAATACTCCACCAGTATGAAAAGTTCTCATTGTCAATTGAGTGCCTGGCTCTCCAATAGATTGAGCAGCAATAATTCCTATCGCTTCCCCTAAATCAACCATTTTACCATGAGCTAAATTCCAACCATAACATAGTTGACAAACAGACCTTGAAGCAGAACAGGTTAGTGGAGAACGAACTAAAATACTGTAAAATCCTAATTTAACGATTTTTTCTGATAAATCTGGATCTATACTTTGGTTAGCCTTAGCAATGCATTTATTAGAAAAATTATCGAATAAGTCTTCAGCTAAAACTCTTCCCAATAATGATTGCTTTAATTGAATTAATACTTTTTGATTATCAATCATTTCTTCTAACAAGATACCTTTGGATGTTTTGCAATCATAATCTCTAATAATGATATCTTGTGCAACATCTACTAATCGACGTGTTAAATAACCTGAATCTGCTGTACGTAAAGCAGTATCAACTAAACCTTTCCTTGCGCCATAGGAAGATATAAAATAATCAGTTATCGTCAAACCTTCCCTAAAATTACTAGATATAGGTAAATCAATAATTTGACCTTGTGGGTCAGCCATTAACCCCCTCATACCAACTAATTGTCTTACTTGTGAAATATTGGCTCTAGCGCCTGAAAAAGCCATCATATAAATAGAATTTAATGGATCTGTATCTTTAAAATACTGAACGACTTTTTTTTTTAAAGTTTCACTTGCATCATTCCAAGTATCGATTATTTTTTGAAATCTTTCAACAGCTGTAATTTCACCCCGTTTATAACGATTATCAGCTATAGAAATAGAATGTATAGTTTCATTAATTAAATCATTTTTGGTAGGTGGTATACGCAAATCTTCTAAGCTTAAGGAAATTCCTGCTTTTGTTGAATAATAAAAACCTAAATCTTTTAATTTATCGGCCATATTAGAAGCACGAGCAATACCGTAATTTCTGAAAGCCCATGTAATTAACTTTTTTAATTCAGATTTATCAATTGTTTTATTGAAAAAATAAATTTTTGAAAAATTTGCAGTCATAATAAAAATACATCCTAAAAATAAAAATTTATTCAATTATTAATGCTTCATGTATTGCTTTATTAAATAAAATACGTCCAACTGTAGTACGAATATATGTAACTAAATGTTTGTTATTATTATCTAATTTTACAATTTTATTTTTATAATAGATTATTTGTTCTTCCTTGTCATTAGATACTTTATTTAAAATAAAATTATCATCATCTAGATCATATAATAAAGTATCAAAACGTACCCAAATAAAAGCATGTAAATCAATTTGAGTATTTTCATACGCAAGAAGAGCATCTTGTAAATCTGAAAAATAATGACCATTTCCATTATATGAAGAAGGATTATTTGTTGTTAAATAATAACAACCTAATACCATATCTTGACTAGGCATAATAATAGGATAACCAGTGGCAGGAGATAGAAAATTGTGAGGTGCTAACATTAGCAATCTTGCTTCTGATTGTGCCTCCAAAGATAATGGAATATGCACCGCCATTTGATCACCATCAAAATCTGCATTAAAAGCTGGACAAACTAAAGGATGCAATTTAATTGCTCTGCCTTCCACTAAAATAGGTTCAAATGCTTGTATACCTAAACGATGTAGAGTAGGAGCTCTATTTAATAAAACAGGATGTCCATGAATTACTTCTTCTAATACATCCCAGACTAATCCATCATTTTTTTGGATTAATTTTTTCGCTGCTTTAATGTTATTTACTAAACCTTGCATAATTAAACGATGAATTACAAATGGTTGAAATAATTCTAAAGCCATTTCTTTAGGTAAGCCACATTGATTCAATTTTAAATTGGGACCAACAACTATTACAGATCTACCAGAATAATCTACTCTTTTGCCTAATAAATTTTGACGGAATCTTCCTTGTTTTCCTTCTATAATATCAGATAGTGATTTTAAAGGTCTGTTATTAGCTCCTACAACTGTCCTACCACGACGACCATTATCCATTAAAGCATCAACTGCTTCTTGCAACATTCTTTTTTCATTTCTTATAATAATCTCCGGAGCTAATATAGCTTTTAGTCTAGCTAAACGATTATTTCTATTAATAATTCTTCGGTAAAATTCATTTAAATCTGCTGTAGCAAATCTACCACCATCTAATTGTACCATTGGCCTTAAATCAGGTGGTATTACTGGTATAACAAAAAAAATCATCCAAGAAGGATCAGCACCCGTAGAAACGAAATTTTCTAATAATCTTAATCGCTTCATTTTTTTATTAAATTTAGGAGAATTCTTTTTAATTGTTTTAGATGGCTTTAAAGATTCTTCTCTTAAAATTTCAATAGATCCTTTTAAATCAATATCTTTAAGAAGCTTATAAATAGCTTCAGCGCCTATGCTAACTTCAATACCAAATAAGTTAGAGGACTGAGGGTACAATTTATCTTCTAAAGCTCTCCATTCATAACCTTCTAATAATTGTTTATAATGTAAATTTTCATATTCTCCTGGATTAGTTACAACATATGAATGAAAATATACTATTTTTTCTAATTCTTTAATAGTTAAGTCTAGTGCTAAAGAAATATAGCTAGTACTTCCTTTTAAATACCATACATGAGTGACGGGTGCTGTTAATTCAATATAAGCCATTCTATGCCTTCTAACTTTTGACTCTGTAATTTCTACACCACATCTTTCACATACAATACCTTTATATCTAAATCTTTTATACTTACCGCAATGGCATTCCCAGTCTTTAACAGGTCCAAATACTCTTTCACAAAATAAGCCATCCATTTCAGGCTTTAATGTACGATAATTAATAGTCTCAGGTTTAGTAACTTCACCTACTATTTGCCCATTTGGTAAAGTTCTTTCACCCCATGAACGAATTTTACTAGGAGAAGCTAAACTGATTTTTACATAATCAAAATGATTTTCAAGCTTAGTCATAAATTATAAATCCTTAATTTAAGCTAAAATAGTAATTAATATATAATACATCTGTTTTATAGATTATCTAAATTAAAAGAATTACTTTTTGACTTTAATTTATCTAAATTATAATTATATGTATTTGATATTCTATTTTCTTGATTTTCGTCAAGTTCTAGCTTATGAACAGCAATATCTAATCCTAATGACTGTAATTCACGCATTAATACTTTAAAAGATTCAGGTGTACCAGGTTTTGGAATAGGTTTTCCTTTAACAATAGCGTTTAAAGCTTCGTTTCTTCCTTGCATATCATCTGATTTAACAGTCAATAATTCCTGCAATGTATAAGCTGCGCCAAATGCTTCTAAAGCCCAAACTTCCATTTCACCTAATCTTTGACCTCCATGTTGAGCACGTCCACCTAAAGGCTGTTGAGTAACTAAAGAATAAGGACCAGTTGATCTAGCGTGAATCTTATCGTCAACTAAATGAACTAATTTAAGTATATATGCTTTTCCTACAGTAATTGGATTATCAAATATTTCGCCTGTTCTACCATCAAATAAAGTTATTTTTCCAGGATGATGATTATTAAATAGCCATGATTTATTTGTCATAAAACTAGCTTGCTGTAATTTATGATTTACTAATGCTCTTGAAGCTTCTTGACCATACATTTCATCGAATGGCACAATTTTATATCTTTTATGTAAATACTGGCCAGCTAGACCTAATAAGCATTCAAATAATTGCCCAACATTCATTCTTGATGGTACACCAAGAGGATTTAGAATAATATCTATTGGTTGACCATCTGGTAAGAATGGCATATCTTCTCTAGATAAAATTTTAGAAATAATGCCTTTATTGCCATGCCTACCTGCCATTTTATCACCTACTTGAATTTTTCTACTTTGTGCAACATATATACGTATAATAATATTAGTTCCTGGAGGTAACTCATCTCCTTTTTGCCGCTTAAAAACTTTTACATTTACAACTCTACCTTTCGCTGCATTTGGTAAACGCAATGAAGTATCTTTAACATCTCGTGCTTTTTCACCAAATATAGCTCTTAATAATTTACCCTCTGGCAATTGATCTGATTCACCTTTAGGAGTAATTTTACCAACCAAGATATCTCCTGAATCTACCCAAGAACCAACAGAAATAATACCATTTTTGTCTAGCATACTTATTGAGGATTCACTTACATTGGGGATATTACGAGTAATCTCTTCAGTACCTAATTTGGTTTGTCTACATTCAACTTCATACCTCTCTATATGAATAGAAGTATATAAATCATTATAAACTAAGCTTTCACTTATTAAAAAAGCATCTTCATAATTATATCCCTCCCAAGGCATATAAGCTACTAAGATATTTCGACCTAAAGCTATTTCACCTGCTTCTGTCGATGCTCCATCAGCTATAATTTGCCCCTCTTGTATAGTTTCACCTGGCCAAACTATTGGACGCTGATTAATACATGTATCTTGATTAGATCTGTAATATTTTTTCAGTCTATAATGAATAATTTGACCATCTAGATCTTGTATTCCTATTTTCACGCCAGAAACATAGTTGACAATACCACCTGTTCTACTAATAATCACCATTCCAGAGTCTCGAGCTATTTTAGATTCTAATCCTGTTCCGACTATAGGTTTCTCAGGATATAATAATGGCACGGCTTGTCTTTGCATATTAGAACCCATTAAAGCTCTATTAGCATCATCATGCTCTAAAAAAGGTATAAGGGAAGTGGCTGCAGATATGACCTGTATAGGAGACACTGCAATGTAATCTACTTCTTTTTTAGTGGAAGTAGTAAATTCTTGCCTATATCTAATAGGTATAGTTTCATGCTTAATTATATTATCATTATTAATTAAAATATCAGCTGGTGCTATTTTTAAATGATCTTCTTCATCTGCTGTAATATATATTGGATCACAATTGTTTAGGACTTTACCTTTCTCGACTTTATAGCAAGGAGTTTCAATAAAACCATACTTATTAACTTTAGCATAAAGGCTTAAAGAACCTATTAAACCAGCATTAGGACCTTCTGGAGTTTCAATAGGACAAATACGGCCATAATGGCTAGGGTGTAAATCTCTTACAGCAAAGCCTGCACGATCTTTATTTAAACCCCCAGGACCTAAAGCACTAATTCGTCTTTTATGGGTTAACTCAGCTAGAGGATTAGTTTGATCCATGAATTGAGATAACTGACTAGAGCCAAAAAATTCACGTATGGAAGCCATTAAAGGCTTTGGATTTACTAAGTTTGATAAGCTTAATGAGTCAGACTCACAAATCATCATACGTTCTCTTACAATTCTCTCTAATCGGCTAAGACCTATACGTATTTGATTTTGTAATAATTCACCGACAGAACGAATTCTCCTATTACCTAAATGATCTATATCATCAAAAGTACCTATATTTTGCTCTTTAATATTAATTAAATAATCAATTGCGACAATAATATCTTGAGGTGATAAAACTCTAAAACTATTAGGAATCTTTAAATTTAGTTTTTTATTGATTTTATGTCTACCAACTTCTCCTAAGTCATATCTTTTAGGATCAAAAAAACGGGAATATAACATTTGCTTAGCAACTATTATAGTAGAAGGTTCATTAGGCCTTAATTTATTATAAACAATTAATAAAGCTTCTTCATCAGTTACTTCTTCAACAGATAATTTACCTATTTCTTTAATTAACTCCTTTTTTTCATACAAGTTAGATGCGTTAATTAAAAAAGAATATTTATTTAATTTATTTTTAATATCTTGAATCTGTAAACCAATAGCTCTTAAAAAAATATAAGCATTTACTTTATGATTTTTATCAATCTTTACCCAAATCTGATTTTTTACATCAATCTCAAATTTTAACCAAGAACCTCTATTAGATATTAAGCTTGCACTATAAATTGGCTTATCATTTTTATCTAATTCTTTTTTATAGTATATACCTGGACTTCGAACGATCTGATTTATAATAACTCTTTCAATACCAGAAATAATAAAAGTGCCTCGATTAGTCATTAAAGGTAAGTCACCAATAAATACTTGGCGTTTTTTATATTTTTTATAACTATCTTGATTATTTAATCTTGATAAATTAGTAAAACCTTTATTCTTTTTTATAAACTCTGTATCTCTTCTCGTTAATTTGCATGGGATATAAATTTGTGCACTATAAGTTCTATCACGACTTTTAGCTTTTCGAACACTATGACGAGGAAATTTTAATTTATAGTCTTTGCCAAAAAACTGTAATTCTAATTTACCAGTAGGATCAGTAATAACTGGAAATGAATCTAAAACTTCAACTAAACCTTCTTCTAAAAAGAACCGAAAGCTTTTTCTTTGAATTTCTGCAAGATCAGGAATTATAGATATAGAAATTTCTTTTGTTGACATTAAAAACTCCCAATAATTAACATTATAAATAACCCATAAATATAATTAATAAAAATTTTTACTTATTGCATTAATATTATTAAATAAGTTTTTTTTAGATATAGGCTCTTATGTTATTAATTTCTATAGTTTAATTTTAATATAAAAAACAGAAGTAAATAATCTAAATCATATATAATACTTTATGACTACTGAATTCAGTTTATTTAAATATATTAAAATACATCGTTAACTTAATTTCTTATTCATGAGATTAAAGTAATTTTTATTTGTTATTAATTTTTTTAGCTAATCTTGCTTTAGTACGAGCACCTTTATTCCTATGGAAGACTCCTCTCTTTACTGCTTTATCTATTTTTTGATAAACTATCGATAAATTATTTAATAAATTTTCATTATTTTCTAGATTAAGTAAATATCTCTTAATAGACTTTTTTATAGCTAATTTGTATTTTTTATTTTGTGAACGATTTCTTAAAGTAAGCTGATCTCTTTTAATAGCAGATAAATTTGTTGACATACAATTAATGTATAAAATATTAAAAATATTAAGTAGAATAAAACTTTTATTCTAAAATTTATTTGCAACAATTATAACATTAGTATTTAAATATATACAATACCATAAAGAATAAAATAGATTTTAGTTGATAGTTAATACAAAAATATGGCATAATTAGGTATCAATATATTATTTATGATATTAAAAATGGCTAAGAATAAAGGCGCTCGTGTAATAATTACACTTGAATGTTCATGTAGAAATATAAATACAGTAAAAAGAAAAAAAGGTATCTTTCGTTACACTAGTTCAAAAAATAAAAGAAATAATCCTACAAGATTAGAACTTAAAAAGTATTGTCCTTATTGTAATTCTCATACAAAATTTAAAGAAATCAAATAATTAAATATACCAATATGAATTTATCTAATAATAAATACAAATATCATAAAAAAAATGAGCTTTTAGATTATAAGGATATAGATACCTTAAAAAAATTTATAAATGATCAAGGAAAGATCTTATCTAGACGATCTACAGGACTTAATGCTAAACAACAAAAGCATATTACTAAATCTATTAAAAGAGCTCGTATATTGGCATTATTACCTTTCTTAAATAAAGATTAACATAACTATAAATTGGAATATAAGATGAAAGTTAACAATATAGTTTCATCTTGTAAGTTAATTTATATAATATTTATAGAGATTTTTCCTTAGGATTTAGATCATAAGCTTCAATTATATCCATTTTTTGCCATAAATCATACGTACACATTACTCCACATTCATTATCTGATAAAACTTCATCTACATCATCTTTAATACGTTTTAAAGAAGTTAATATACCTTCGTGTACAATATTATTTGCTCTATATACATTAATATGAGACATTTTTTTCAACTTTCCTTCGTTTACTAAACAACCAACTACAGTTTTCTTATTAATATAAAAAACTGTTTGAACTACAGCACGACCAATAAAAATCCTCTGGTATTCAGGTTCAATTAAACTTAACATATAACTTTCAATATAATCTATTAAATCATAGATTATATTAAAAACTTTTAAGCTTAAATTATTCTGTTTAACTAAATTATTAATATAAGATGAAATATTAATATTAAAGCATACAATTAAAGCATTTGTTGCTAATGCTAATTCAATATTATTGCTAGAAATATTTCCTAAATCAGCAGAAACAATATTGATCTGAACTTTTCCTTGTGGTATCTTCAAAAAAGAGTCGATTATTGCTTCTAATGAGCCTTGAGTATTTGTTTTAAGGATGATGTTTAATTGTTTTATTTTTTTATTATTATCTGTCGTTATTCTTGTATTAAGCAATTTTAAGCTTTGATTTAATGTACTATTAAACTGCTTAGAAAAACTATTTATATGTTTTTTTGCCTCTTTATCATTATTGACAACTTTAAATAAAATACCTGACTGTGGTACAACTGAAAAACCTAAAATTTGAATTATTGAAGATGGCTTTGCTTCTTTAACATTCGAACCCTTATAATTAATCAAGCTTTTAATTTTACCATAAGTATTACCAGCAATAACTATATCTCCAACTTTTAATGTGCCATTTTGCGTGATAACATTTGCAATAACACCCTGTTTTTTATCTAAATTTGCCTCTAGAATAGTGCCTTGACCTAATTTATTAGGATCTGCAGTAAAACATTGATCATCAGAAATTAAACAAATGCTAGATAATAACAGATCTAAATTTTTGCCAGTTAATGCACTAATCTCTATGACTTTAGCATTGCCACCCCATTCTTCACAAACAATATTATGTTCAACAAGCTCTTCTTTTATTTTTAATAAATTAGTATTATTCTTGTCAACTTTATTAATTACAATTATATAAGATAATTTCATCTTTAAAATATAATTAATAGCTTCTATACTTTGTGGTTTTAATCCATCATCAGCAGCGATTACTAATAAGGCTATATCTGTAATTTTAGCACTACGGGAACGCATTGCTGTAAAAGCTTCATGCCCCGGCGTATCTAAAAAAACTAATTTATATGGCTTGGACTTATATGGCCATTCAATTTCATAAGCATTAACAGATTGAGTAATACCACCTGATTCTTTATTAACTAAATTTGTATTTAAAATAGCATCTAATAATGTTGTTTTACCATGGTCTACATGACCAAAAATTGTGATAATAGGAGATCTTTTAATGTTTTCTGTTTTAATTATATAATCATGTGATATATCTAAACTAACTTCTTTTGTTAGTTCTTGATCTAGAATGTTAAACTTATAACTTTTGGCAACATCTTTTGCAATTGATATATCTAATACATTATTGATAGTAACAGATATTCCTTTTAAGAATAAGTAAGTAATAATTTCTGCTTCAGGTATTTCTAATTTTAGAGATAATGCTTGTACACTTAAAGGACCATTGAGTACTATTTCATTTTTTTCATTATTAATAATATCAGAAGCATAATAATCATTATGAATACTATCAGAGTTGTATTTATCTTTTTTTTTATATTTATTTATTTTATGAGATTTTAATAAAGATTCAGCATCTGAGCTAAAAGTATTATTTTTATTAATGAATAAATCTTCTTGCTCTACATTAACACTTTTTCTACCCTTTTTACCTACCTTACTTCTATTTTTTTTTATGTCTAAAGTCTTTTCACTATGTGAATCATTTTTATATTTTTTATCAAACTTATTTGATAAATTTGAATTTATTTGCTTGGAATTTATATCAACTATAGAATTATTAATACTCTCTAATAATTTTTTAGGGGTTGAATTAATTGATTCATATGAACCAATTAGTTTAGGAAACCTTAAATGTAACACTTTATCAGAATAATTTAAATTCATCATAATATTGTAATAGGATATAAATTTGTATATACCATCTAATTTCAAGTAGTCATAAAACCAATACATATTTATCATATCTAATTAAGCTTTAATATATTTGTTTATATAGAATAATACTATTATATTATGAATAGATTATAAAATTAAAATAGTCAGGAAATAAATATTATTATGCCCCGTTTACAAAAGAATGATAATTTCATCGATAAAACTTTTACAATTTTAGCTGATATTATTTTAAAAATTTTACCAACAAGTAAAGAGGAGAAACAAGCTTTCTACTATTATAGAGATGGTATGTCAGCTCAATCAGAAGGAGAATATGCAGAAGCTTTAGAATATTATTATGAAGCTTTACTTTTAGAGGAAGATCCGTATGATAGATCCTATATATTATATAACATTGGGTTAATCTATGCAAGTAATGGTGAACATATTAAAGCATTAGAATACTATCATCAAGCTCTAGAATTAAATTCAAGATTACCTCAAGCTTTAAATAATATAGCTGTAATATATCACTATCAAGGTATAAAAGCAGCTAATCAGAACAAAGTTAATATTTCTAAATCTATGTTTTCAAAAGCAGCAATATATTGGGAGCAAGCAATATCTTTAGCACCCAATAATTATATTGAAGCACAAAATTGGTTAAAAACAACAGGAAGAATGAATACAAAATAGTAAATAATACAAATAAATATACTATACTAATGATTAAATATTATAAAAAAACTAGATTAAACATACTCTATTTTTAATGGAAAGAATAGACTAAGAAATATTATCTATTGACAAAATCTTAATTGTATTAATACATTCATATAAAATGGTTACATCAACAAAAAAAGGATCTGTAATACAAATTATTGGGCCTGTTTTAGACATTGAATTTCCAGCCGGACAACTACCTAAAATTTTTAATGCATTAAAATTAAAAGGACCTGATAATATCATCACATGTGAAGTACAACAACTATTAGGAGATAATAAAGTTAGAGCTGTTGCTATGAGCTCAACAGAAGGGTTAAAGAGAGGTACAGAGGTTCTAGATACAGGAAGTGCTATTACAGTACCTGTTGGGATTCCAACATTAGGTAGAATTTTCAATGTATTAGGCGAACCTGTTGATAATTTAGGGGATGTTATATCTTCAGAATCTTTGCCTATTCATAGAGCAGCACCAGCTTTTACTCAACTAGAAACAAAGCCATCTATTTTTGAAACAGGAATTAAAGTTGTAGACTTATTAGCACCATACAGAAGAGGAGGAAAAATAGGATTATTTGGTGGTGCAGGAGTAGGAAAAACAGTATTAATTATGGAACTAATTAATAATATTGCTAAAGCACATGGTGGTGTATCAGTTTTTGGTGGTGTAGGCGAACGCACAAGAGAAGGTAACGACCTATATGAAGAAATGAAAGAATCCAAGGTAATTAATGCAGATAAATTAGTAGATTCAAAAGTTGCATTGGTATATGGACAAATGAATGAACCTCCTGGTGCTAGAATGCGAGTAGGTTTAACTGCATTGACTATGGCAGAATATTTTAGAGATATTAATAAACAGGATGTTTTGCTATTTATTGATAATATTTTTAGATTTGTACAAGCTGGATCAGAAGTATCAGCTTTATTAGGAAGAATGCCATCTGCAGTAGGTTATCAGCCTACTTTAGCAACAGAAATGGGAGCATTGCAAGAAAGAATAACATCAACAACTGATGGATCAATTACATCTATACAAGCTGTATATGTACCAGCAGATGACTTAACTGATCCAGCTCCTGCAACAACATTTGCACATCTTGATGCTACGACAGTTCTTTCAAGAAATTTAGCAGCTAAAGGCATTTATCCAGCTGTAGATCCTTTGGGATCTACATCTACAATGCTACAACCAGATATTGTTGGTTTGGAACATTATGAAACAGCTCAAGAAATTAAATCAACTTTACAAAGATATAAAGAACTACAAGATATTATTGCAATCTTAGGCTTAGATGAATTGTCAGAAGAAGATAGACTAACAGTTGCTAGAGCGAGAAAAATAGAAAGATTTTTATCACAACCATTTTTTGTTGCAGAAATATTTACAGGATCACCAGGAAAATATGTATCTTTAGAAGAAGCTATTAAAGGATTTCAAATGATTTTAAAAGGTGAGCTAGATGATTTACCAGAACAAGCTTTCTATTTAGTTGGAAATATAGCAGAAGCTATTGAAAAAGCTGAAAGTTTAAAATAATAAGTATTATAAATATTATGAGTTTGAAAATACAAATAATTGCACCAGATAAAATAGTTTGGGATGCAGATGCAGAAGAAGCCATTCTACCAAGTAGTACAGGCCAACTAGGTATTTTAACTGGACATATACCACTATTAACAGCATTAGATATAGGGGTTATGCGTGTAAAGATTAATAGAGAATGGCAACCAATTATATTGTTAGGTGGATTTGCAGAGATTGAAAATGATCAATTAACTATATTAGTAAATGGAGCAGAAGCGATCTCTGAAGTAAATTTAGAAGAAGTACAAAAAAATTTAGAAGAAGCAACAAATTTATTATCAATAGCAAAAACAAATAAAGAGAAAATTGAAGCTACACAAAATTTACGTAAAGCAAAAGCAAAAATACAAGCAGCAAATGTATTAAATAACTAACTAAAATATAATATTCATAAATTATAAATAAATAACTAAATATAATTATTTATTTATTATTTACGAATATTAATATACTATTAACTCAATCCAGAACAAATATAATCAAAATATAAGCCCATTTCTTTGCCAGCATCTATGCCAACTAAAGATGAAGTTACTTCTTTCATTGCTTGAATTGCCTGAATAGTTGCACCAATAGGTACACCTAAGGAATTATATGTTTCTTTTAAACCATTTAAAACACGTTCATCTAAAATAGATGGGTCGCCTGCTAACATACCATACGTGGCATATCTTAAATAATAATCTAAATCTCTAATACAAGCAGCATATCTTCTTGTCGTATACATATTACCACCTGGTCTAGTAATATCAGAATACAATAAAGCTTTTGCAACAGATTCTTTAATAATTGTTGCTGCATTTGCTGCAATGGTAGCCGCAGCTCTAACTCTTAGTTCTCCTGTTTGAAAATACCCTCTTAACTTATCTAATGAATTATCATCTAAGTATTTTCCTTGGACATCTGCTGTATTAATTACAGAAGTAATAGCATCTTGCATAATATTTATTCCTTAATTAATAATTTTAATATTCATATTTAAATTGTCAAGTAAACATAAAGAAATGCAATAAAAAAAACTATTGCATTGCACCCAATGTATAATCAAAATAAAAACCAGCTTCTGCAGAATCTTCACCAGATAATAAAGAGCAAGCAATCATTTTCATGCAACGAACACCTTCTGCTACACCAGAAATAGGCGTACCTAAAGAATTATACATTTCTTTTACACCAACTAAACCAATCTCTTCAATTGGTGTAACATCGCCAGCAACAATTCCATATGTAACTAAGCGTAAATAGTAATCTAAATCACGTAAGCAAGTTGCGGTCATTTCTTCACCATAAGCATTACCACCAGGTGATACGACATCTGTACGCTTTTGAAACAATTGTTGTCCACCCTGTTTAACAATTAACTCACGATTATCAGTTAATGTTTGAGCAATTCTTAAACGCCTTTTACCAGACAAAACAAAACTTTTTATTCTTTCTAATTCACCAGGACTTAAATATCTTGCTTCTGCATCTGCATTTACAATTGATTTAGTAACAATACTCATGAACAAAACTCCTCAAGTTATTTAATATTCATAATTGTAATATTGATATTTCATATATATAGAATATCAACCATTCTTAAATTGTTAATACTAATGTTTGATATTAATACATTTAATAAAAATTATACATTATATAATATAATTTGTATTAATAAGATAAAAGAAAATATTCTTTTATTTCATGTATAAACAAAAAAAAGAAAAAGTACTAAAACAAGAAAGTTTATGTTTGTGGTAACTTTTTAAAACTTGGAACAATAATCTTTTCATTCTGTTTAGTAAAAGTATTATATAGTTTTTCCGTGTTAGGGAAATTAGCCGCAGGTAATGTAGGAAAACGACGATAAGGTACAATATCTGCACCAAAAAGAGTACTATACTCAGAACTATTTACTAACGTAGAAATAAAATATGATATACCTTGAGAGGCTAAAATTTGATTATAATATCTTATTTCTGCTTGATTATTTGGAGCTCTTCCAAGAAAATGTTTAGTACCTAATTCAATAACTTTTGTATTAGGATAAGGTTGATAAAATTCTTTTCTATATAAAAACGAAAAACCTAACCTTTCCACCATTTGTTGAACTGTAATATCTCCTACAAAGAAGGTTTTTTCTAAATTATAGAACTCATCTCCAATCGTAAAACTATTTAGATCACGCTCGAATAACTGGCGATAAATTGCTCTTAAAACTTGAACTCTATCATTATACATACTCTTACTATTTATTTTAAAAATTTTTGTTTGATCTCTACGTGAATTTACTCCTTGATTAATTCTTTGAATAATATTATTTAAACTTCTTTTTTGATTAATCTGTCCTAAAATTACAAAGTTATTTTTATTAACAATTTCATTATGACTATAAGTATTGTCAAAATTAGATTTATTCATTTTAGTGAATAAATTTCTAGATAAGACAGTAGATGAAGTAATATATCTTTCATATGGAATAATATTATCACCAAATGATTCACTATATTCTTGACTATCTATCATGGCATCAACCATGCTATAATAACCTGCTTTATATGCTATATCAAAATACTGATTAATCTCTTGTCTACCATATGTAGGCCTACCTATTAATTTATTATGAATAAACTCTATAGCTTTACAAACATAAAAAGGGTCCCAATGCAAAGAACGAAAAAGATTAGATTTAACAATTAAACGAATAAAGCTACGAAGAGAAATGACTTTATTTCTAAATTGATTCTCAAATTTTGCTAAATTGGATAATTCTTCTTGATAAACTAATCTTCCAAAAATTCTTAAATATAAAGCCCTAATTATTATGTCTATACTATCTATTTGAGCTAAATTAAATACTTTAGGTCCTAGAGAACCAGGACTTAATTGTCTCAGGTCAGGCCGACTCATTTGATTATATATACTTGGACCACGCCTTAATAAAATTCTGCGAGTATCTTTAGTGAAAAAGGCTGATTTACTTTTTAAATTGACTAAATTATTAGGGAAAATTGCTCCAAACTGAATAGACAATGGATCATTACTCAAGCCATAAGGATGCTGATCAGGTAAATTTTGCTTATAGTCACTAAATAAAGTAATAAATTCAGGGGTTTTTCTAAAAACCGCGCTATAATTAAATAATCTAATTTGAGCCCCCCAGTTTTTAGATTCTTGAGCCTCTTCACCTAAACTACGGAAATAAGGAACTGTTTCTTCTCCAAAGTAATCTGCATATTCATCTGAATTAATTAGACTATCTATTAAACCATCTAATCCTCGATCTGATAAAATAGAAAAATATTTTTGGAACTCTTCTATTGAACTTGGCCCTCTACCTAAACAATGCTTAACAGCTAATTCTAATACACGGCTATTAACAAAAGGTTCATAAAATTGCTTACGATAAATAGATGATTTAGCTAAAAGACGAATAAATTCTTTAACAGAAAGTTGGCCTACTTTTACCTGAGACTCTAAATCTGATAACTTTAAGTTATATGCTTTAGATATATCTCTTTCAAAAACTTGTCTATAACATGCCTTTATAACTGTATTTTTTTCATCTATAGATAAACTACTTTTCATTACAAACTTTTGATTACATGAGCCCGCATTCATATAAATTTGTGGTAAACGTAAGCCTTGTAAGTCACCAGATTTCCGTTTACGCAATTTATCACTCAAGCCAGGAGCTTCAAACTCAGATATAATAATATTAAAATATTCCTGTACTAACTGTTTTGCATCTATATCATTCTCAAATATCTTCATAGATAATTTACGCATTTCACGTAGGGCAACAATTGCTGCTGCACTAGAACAAGCATTATCAATTAATTCTCTTAGGCCACGTATGTTAACAGATAATATATTAGTATCGCCAGTAACAATCGCATAGCTCAAATATCTTAAAAACCAATCTAAATCACGTAGCGACTTTTTCATACGTATGGAGCCATAACGCACTACATCAATCGGCTTAAATCCAGGTGGCAAGGAATCATTGGCATTGAATAAGGAAGAAGATAAATTTTCAAATAAATTATTAGATGCATTACCTAAAAGGTCTTTTTCCATGCTATTACTGTTAGATGAATCAATATCTAAAAATGCTGCTTGTGGTCTTTCTAAATATGAAATAGGGGATCCGCCAACAAATATTTTATCCGCTGCCTTTGAAACTAAAAAGTTAGCATTCTTACCTAAAGTATTAGCAATTTCTAAACGTTTACTACCTGAATTAAAAAAAGAAACTAATTGATTTAATTCTCCTAGTTGTAAAAACCTATCTTGCTGCTCAGCTTGTGTAATGCTTGAAATAGACACTGTCTGGTAAAGTTTTGGTTCAACTAAAGGACTTCCACTATTCGCTTTAACAATCATACAAAAATATATCCTTATTTCAAGATATCCAATCCGAAATTATTATGTTATCAAAATAAAAAAATATCTTAAATTTAGTAAAATTATTAATTATGATATACAAAATTATTCATATAATATAATTAAATCATAAAACTACCATGAATAAAGATAGATTTTGTAATACTTATAGACCTATAAATATTAAAAAAATAATAAAAAATAATAAGAATGAGAAAAATATATATACAGAATAATCCTAAAAATATGTCTATCTTCGAACATTTAGAAGAACTACGTAGAAGATTTTTTATGGTTCTTATAATATTTTGTATTATAACAACATTATGCTTAGTTAATATAAAGAGTATTTCATTTATTCTTCAAGAACCAGCATTAGGTATTAAATTCTTGCAATTAGCTCCTGGAGAATATATATTTGTATCTATAAAAATGTCTATCTATGCAGGAGTTGTTTTCAGTAGTCCTTTTGCCATTTACCAAATCATTCTTTTTATTTTACCAGGACTTACAAATAAAGAAGCTTCATATTTAATACCTACCCTTATTACATCTATTTTTCTTTTTTTCTTAGGTATAATTTTTTCTTATAAAATATTAATTCCAGGAGCTTTAAATTTTTTAATAAATTATGGTTCAGAGATAGTAGAACCGATCTGGTCATTTGAAGAATATTTTAATTTTATTTTATTGTTATCATTTAGTACAGGTCTTGCCTTTCAAATACCTGTAGTACAACTGTTATTAGGTTTTTTTAATATTGTATCATCCAAAAATATGTTGAAATATTGGAAATATATTATATTTATTTCGACAGTTATTGGAGCTGTTATAACTCCTTCTACAGATCCTATTACTCAGATTTTTATGTCGTTAGCTATATTAACTTTATACTTTAGTGGAATTCTTATACTAAAAACTTTAAAAAGATAACAAAATTAACTAAAAATAAATATTTATGATTAATAATAAATATAGAATGTTATTATAAGTACAAAACATAAATACCAACTTTTAGTGGAATAACTATATAAATATGAATTTAAACTATCTAAAAAAGATTATTATTATTTTTTTGAGTATTTTTAGTATTTTAAATATAAATACATTAGAAATAAAAGCATTTCCTATATATGCACAACAAGGATATGAAAATCCAAGGGAAGCAACAGGACGTATTGTTTGCGCTAATTGTCATTTAGCACAAAAACCTGTATCACTTGAACTACCTAAATCTATTTTACCTAATACTATTTTCGAAGCAAAGGTTACAATACCATATAATTCTGAAGTTAAACAAATCTCAGGTACAGGAAGTACAACTGGATTAAACACAGGAGCAATCATGATATTACCAAAAGGTTTTAAACTAGCACCCAAAAAATTATTATCTAATGAATTAAAAGAAAAAACTAAAAATATTTACATTCAGTCTTATAGTACGTCACAAGATAATATTTTAGTAGTTGGACCTATTCCAGGTAATAATAACCAAGAAATCATATTTCCCATTTTATCACCAGATCCCAATACAGATAAAAGTATATACTTTTTAAAATACCCAATATACGTAGGCGCAAATAGAGGCAGAGGACAAATTTATCCAACTGGGGATAAATCTAATAATAATCCTATAAATGCATCTTACGACGGTAAAATTTTAGAAATAATTAAATCTTCAAATGGCGGTTTTGATATAGATATAGCAAAAAGTAATGGTGAAATATATACAGAAAAGATACCAAAAGGATTAGAAATGAGAGTTAAAAAAGGAAGTTATATTAATGCAAATGATAATTTAACATATGATCCTAATGTCGGAGGCTTTGGTCAAACTGAAACAGAAATTGTATTACAAAGTCCAAATAGAATTATAGGAATGATTATATTTTTTATAACTGTTACATTGGCACAAATATTTTTTGTTTTAAAGAAAAAACAATGGGAGAAAGTACAAAGCGCAGAGATGAATTTTTAATAAATATAAAAATCATAAACTAAAAAATAAAATATTTATGATCTTTATACTGTAAATATTTAGAAAAGTTTTAAGAAAGTAACATTCTCACAGAATTTATAATCTGTTGAGGATGAATTATCGTTAATTTTTCTAAATTACCATTATATGGCGTAGGTATATCTTCAGATGATAATCTAACAATTGGTGCATCTAATAGATCAAAATAATTGTCATTAATTTGAGCAATAATTTCTGCAGCAATTCCTCCTGTTTTCATGCATTCTTCAACTATCAATAGTTTATTAGTTTTCTGTAAAGACAAAATAATACTTTTTATATCAATAGGTTTTAAAGAAATTAAATCTAAAACTTCTGGATTAAAGCCATCCTTTACAAGAATATCTACCGCTTCCATAACATGATGACGCATTCTAGAATAAGTTACAATAGTAATTTCATTCCCTTCTCTTACTAATTCTGCTTTATCTAAAGGTATAAAATATTCTGTATCTGGAATATTATCTTTTAAATTATATAAAAGTACATGCTCAAAAAAAATGACTGGATTATTGTCTCGAATAGCTGATTTCAATAAACCCTTTGCATTATAAGGAGTAGAACATGCAACCATTTTTAAGCCAGGTATAGATTGAAAATAAGATTCTAAGCGCTGTGAGTGCTCTGCACCTAATTGACGACCAACTCCGCCAGGACCACGAATAACTAAAGGAATCTGGAAATTACCACCAGAAGTATATCTTAACATTCCTGCATTATTCGAAATTTGATTAAAAGCCAGAAGTAGAAAACTCATATTCATTCCTTCAACTATTGGCCTTAAACCAGTAATTGCTGCTCCTACAGCCATACCCATAAAACTATTTTCAGCTATGGGTGTGTCCAAAACTCTTAAATCACCATATTTTGCATGCAAATTTTTAGTAACTTTATATGAACCACCATAATGACCAACATCTTCACCTAATACAAAAATAGATAAATCTTTCTCCATTTCTTCATCAGTAGCTTCTCTTAAAGCATCAAATAAAAAAATTTCACTCATAGTACATAAAACTTATTAAAATAAAAATAGCATATAAATTGTTAACATATATCTTCAGCAAATAAATATTTCTTCAAATCTTGAATTTTGGGCTCTGGACTCAATAAAGCAAAATCGACAGAATCATCAATATCTTTCTTTACTTTTATATCAATACTATTTAATTCATCTTCTGTGCCAAAAGAGTTATTGATAATATATCTTTTTAAGCGCTTAATAGGATCACGAGCTAGCCAAGCATTTTTTTCTTCTTTAGACCTTAACTCATCTGGATCAGCTAAGGAATGACCTCTGAAGCGATACGTTAATGCTTCGATTAAAGTTGGCCCTTTTCCCATTCTAGCTCTTTGGATTGCTTGTTTTGCAACATCTCTGACAGCTAGAACATCCATTCCATCAACTTCAATGCCTGGTAAACCAAAAGCCTCAGCTTTTTTATAAATTTCAGGAAAAGATGTAGACCTGTGATGAGCCATTCCTATGGCCCATTGATTATTTTCAACAACAAAAATAATAGGTAGTTTCCATAATACAGCCATATTTAAACATTCAAAAAACTGACCATTATTTGTTGTTCCATCACCAAAAAAACAAGCAGTTACACTTAATAAACCTTTTTCTTGTAATATTTGTTTTCTATACATACTCTGAAATGCTGATCCAACAGCAACAGGTATACCCTCACCAATAAAAGCAAATCCACCTAAAAAGTTATGTTTAGATGAAAAAATATGCATGGAACCACCACGACCACGACTACAACCTGTTTCTTTACCAAATAATTCAGCCATTACTGACCTCGCTGGTACTCCTTTGCTTAAAGCATGAACGTGATCACGATACGTGCTGCATGCATAATCTTGATCCTGCAAGGCTTTTATTACACCAGTTGATACTGCTTCTTGACCATTATATAAATGTACGAAACCGAACATTTTGCCACGGTAATACATTTGAGCACACATATCTTCAAAATTACGCCCTAACAACATATCTTCATACAATATTAATAAGGTCTCTTTATCTACAGTTTTTACCTTTAACGAAGTTTGAGGTAAGATAACTTTTTTTACTTGATCATGCATTTTTATATTCTATACTCCCAAATTAGATTCAATAATTATTAGCTATTACAAAATTTAATCTAATGACTTTTTAATGTAAAGTTAATTACAATATATATACATGAAATTAATTATAAAAATAAAAATATAGTTTTTTAACTATATCCATAGTATTATTTTTTTATTCTTGATACAATACATTTTTTATATATATTATGCTATTTGCAAAAAACTCATTTTTATCTATAAATAAAGATATCTCGGAATTAAATATTAATTTGCAGAAAATGATAGGAGCCAAGCATCCTATTTTATATGCAGCGGCAAAACATTTATTTAACACAGGAGGAAAACGAATTCGTCCATCTCTTATTTTACTTATAGCTAAGATTACAGCAAAAAATAAAAAAATTAAGCCTGAACATCAAAGATTAGCTGAAATAACAGAAATAATACATACAGCTAGCTTAGTACATGATGATGTCATAGACGATTCTGATACAAGAAGAGGGCTAGATACAGTACACAATATATTTACAATAAAAGTGGCTGTTCTAGCAGGAGATTTTTTATTTGCTCAGTCTTCTTGGTATTTAGCCAACTTAAATAATTTAGAAGTAGTAAAAACAATTTCTAAAGTTATAACAGATTTTGCAGAAGGAGAAGTTAGACAAGGATTAACAAATTTTGATATAACAATTTCTCTTGAAGACTATATAGAAAAATCATTTTATAAAACAGCTACTTTAATTGCATGTAGCTGCAAAGCTACTGCAATGCTAAGTAATTGCACTAAAAGTGTACAAAATGATTTTTATGTTTATGGAAAACATTTAGGTTTAGCTTTCCAAATAATAGATGATATACTAGATATCACAAGTGAAGCAAATAAACTTGGAAAACCTGCTGGATCTGATTTAAAAAATGGTAATTTCACAGCACCATTAATTTTCGCCTTAGAGGAAAATCCGCAATTATATCAATTAATTAATCAAGAATTTTTAAATGAAAACGATATTAATAGAACTATAACAATTATCAAAGAAACTAAAGGAATACAAAAAGCTAAAGATTTAGCACAAGAACATATTCAGTTAGCAATAGACATTATAAGAAATGAATACAAATATAATAATACTGAGACCTTAATCTTACTAAGTAACTATATAATACATAGATTCAATTAATCAAGATATTATCTTTTGATTTAATATACTCAATTATAAAATCAAATGCTTGTTTATCTATTATTGCTAATTGAGCTAACATTTTTCGATTCAATCCAATGTTAATTTTTTTTAAAAAATATATAAACTGACTATAAGTTATTCCATATAGTCTGACAGAAGCATTTATACGCATAATCCATAGTTGTCGATAGTAACGTTTTTTATTCTTTCTACCAATATAAGAATATTTTAAAGATTTCAATACTTGCTGTTTCGCGGTACGAAATAATTTAGAATGAGAACCTCTAAAACCTTTAGCAAGTTTTAATATTTTTTTTCTTCTTTTACGAGCAACATTACCTCTTTTAACACGTGTCATAAATAATTATTATAAATAAGGTAGATTTTTTTTAAAATTTAACAGATTACTTAAATGTACACTAGTGACTTTGCCTAACTGGTTTTTACGTTTACTTGTTTTTTTTTGTAATAGATGGCTACGCGAAGCTTTTCTTCTCATAATTTTTTTACTAGATGTAAATTTAATTCGCTTATTAATAGCTCTAGAAGTTTTTAATTTATACATATAACAATATTTAAGTAATAAAAATATTTATAGAATAAATTAACTTAATGAATAAATATAAACTTGGAGTCTAATTGAAACCTTAGATAAAGCTTATTATTATTCAGTCATTAAATTAAGTATAAATATTTAGTAATAAATATTTTTATTATAAATTAAGAAAACTTTTTTCTCAAATTATTAATTGAACTTAATAATAGCATTAGCATAATTTTGATTAAATTAGAGTCTAATTCTTGAAACATTTTCATATTTAAATTGAATGCAATATTAGCTTCGGAAATAATTTGCTTAATTTGATGATTATTAAGAGAAATATTATTAAGCGAGTTTCTATACATATCTTTAAATATTTGTTCATCTTGAATAGAATCAAAATCATAGAATGCAGTCCCTAAGTTATCTGATAATTGCATAGCATTTTTTGCAATTTTTTTTAAAATTTGACCTCCAGATAAATCGCCAATATAACGAGTATAAGCATGAGCAATTAATAATTCCGGTTGATTAGCGCCAACATTATGAATTCTATCAATATATACCTGTGTTGCTGATGAAGGCTTTACTTCATTTAACCAATTGGAACCGTAATAATAATTTAAATCACTAATCAAGCTTGATTTACGAAAAAGTTCAGGGAAGTAAATCGGTTTTACTGACTCATGATTTTTATTTTTTTCTAGCTCCTCTTCTATCGCAACATAAATAAAAAATAAATTAGCTACTAATTTTCGATAAGAATTTTTATTAACTACTCCACCTAAAAAAGATTTAACAAAACTAACATTTTCAGCCATACTATGTGATTTAGTTGTTCCTTCACGTAGCTGTTGAGCTAAATTGGTAGACATAAATATCCCCTATAAATTTTTTAGACTTATTACACTTTAATTATTTATATAAATATGGTAAACAAAATATATTTATAATTTATATAGAGCGAAAATACTCTTTTGATTGTATTGGGTTATTAATAATAGTAGATTCTCCAGGCTGCCAATTAGCTGGACAAACTTCATCTGGATGATTCTGTACGTATTGAATTGCTTGGAGTATACGTATAGTTTCTTGTACACTTCTACCAAAATCTAAGTTATTAATTAAGGAGTGTTGTATTACACCTTCTTTATCAATAATAAATAGTCCTCTTAATGATTTTCCTTCTTCAGTTAAAACATTATAGGATAAACTAATCTGTTTATTTAAATCAGAAACTAATGGGTAACTTAAATCACCAACACCACCAACTTCACGATCCATTTGAATCCATGCCAAATGACAATATTCACTATCAACTGATATACCTAAAATTTCTGTATTTAATTTTTGAATTTCTTCATATATATCATTAAACGCTGTAATTTCTGTAGGACAGACAAAAGTAAAATCTAAAGGATAAAATAATAAGACTACATATTGACCTATATAATCAGACAATTTTATTTTTTTAAATTCCTGATCATGCACAGCAATAGCAGAAAAATCAGGTGCTTTATTACCTACTTTAATACAATTATTATTTATAATCATTTTCCTATAATTGGTAGAAAATAAAATAAAAGAAAAATATCTCTATATATTCATCAATAATATAACATAATTAATAAAATATACATTATTTGCTGATTTAATATAAATATAATAATAATAGCGGGAAATGGATTTGAACCATTGACCTTCGGGTTATGAGCCCGACGAGCTACCAGACTGCTCTATCCCGCGACTATAGTATTGTACAACAAATATATTAAAAATTTAAAGTATGTAGTATAAATAGTAATGTAGAATAAAATTTATACAGAATATAATACAAGTATATTTCAATCTATTTATAAAAGGTAATACTTGGTATAAGCCAACTAATCTATCTCGAGTTAAATTATTAGCTGTTTTAATCCATAATTGACCATCATACCAACCTGACTCTTCATAAAAGATAGTTGCACTTAGAAGTCTTTTAATAATATAAGACCAGCCTAAATATAATCTAAAAAAAGTTAAAGAAAAAATTATATCAATAGCAATGAAATCTAATAGTAAAATTTTGTATATATTTATCAACTTAAAAAATATAATAATAAAAATAAATCCTAAAAAGATAAATGAAAATAAAAAAACTTTAGAGATAGTATGAATATAGTATTTAATATTAGATGTAGACCATGAGAATAATAATCTTTTTTTTAATTCCAAATACTCATTTAACGGCTGCTGATTAAATGGTACGGGACATTTTTTTTTAAAAGTAGGCATAAATAATTGTAATGAAATTATATAAATACTTAAAAAAAATTTGCAATATAAGCTACGCTTTAATGTAAATTGAACATAAGATAGTTAAAATTACAAAGATTGATATACTTATTATAATAAATTTTTGGATTACAAATTGATTAGATCTAAAAGTAAACAGACTATTCTGATCAATAAAACTACTTAGACTACTACTACTAGGACTATTAATTAATATTAAAAATATTGTTAAAAAACTTACTATGTACCAGAATAATTTAATCATTGATATTAATTTAAATTTTAAATAAAGAATATGATAAATAAAAGTTTATGGCTTAATTATATTAACATATTCCTAATATAATATTAATTAATAAAAAATATTTCTATCTTTTTACTCACCTTGTATTTTTAATAATAAAAAACCTAAAGCTAAACCTAACATAATTAATATACAACTAATTATTGCTGTTGTAGTAATTTCATACAGCATATTGATAATCCTTACAATATAATTATTTTTAAAAACCGTTTCTACCCCAAACTACTAATGCAATAGAAAAAGTTACTATAGCAAATAAAGAGCCCCACCCTAAACTTAGAATATCCATTATTTTTTACCTCATTCAATTAATATATAATATAAAATCTTTGATATTCTAGTAACATAATAACTAATAATATAATAACTATGATTAAATTAACTAATTTAAGATTAATAGAATATATAATATTTTTAATTATCAATAAATGTAAATTTTTAACAAATATATATACAGTAATTATAACTTAGAGTTAGTATAAAAATAATTATTCATATTTATTATTAAATATCAATTTTCAATAACTTATTCTTAGAAAAATTATGCAAAGTACTATAAATAAATCAGATATCAATATTAAAGAAACGTTATTAACACCACGATTTTATACAACAGATTTTGATGAAATGGCTAAATTAGATATTTCATTAAATACAGAAGAATTTGAGGCGTTAATAAAAGAGTTTAGAGCAGATTATAATAAGCAACATTTTATTAGAGACGAAGATTTTGACAGATCATGGAACCATCTTAATAATGAAACAAAAGCTTTATTTATTGAATTCTTAGAGAGATCTTGCACTGCAGAATTTTCAGGCTTTTTATTATATAAAGAACTATCCAGAAGATTAGAAAAAACAAATCCAATTATTGCAGAATGTTTTTTGTTAATGTCTAGAGATGAAGCTAGGCATGCAGGATTTCTCAACAAAGCAATAGGAGATTTTAATTTATCGTTAGACTTAGGCTTTTTAACTAAAAGCCGTAAATACACATTCTTTTCTCCTAAATTTATATTCTATGCAACATATTTATCTGAAAAAATAGGATACTGGAGATACATAACAATATACCGGCATTTGGAGAAATATCCTGAATATAGAATATATCCAATTTTTAAATTTTTTGAAAATTGGTGTCAAGATGAAAATCGTCATGGTGATTTTTTTGCAGCTCTTCTCAGATCACAACCTCAATTTTTGAATAATAATATAGCAAAACTATGGTGCCGTTTTTTTCTATTAAGTGTTTTTACAACAATGTATTTAAATGATTTTCAAAGATCAGATTTTTATAAATCAATTGGCTTAGATGCAAGACAGTATGATATGCAAGTCATTAGAAAAACTAATGAAAGTGCTTCAAGAGTTTTTCCAGTTGCACTAAATATTGATAATCCTATATTTTTTCAATACTTGGATATGTGTGCATCTCAAAATAAGCTTTTAATAGAAATAAGTAAAAAAGAGATCAATGTAATTGTTAAAACAGGACAAAAACTTTTAATATATAGTCAATTATTTATAAATTTGTTTAAACTATATTTAATACCTCCTATTGAGTCATTTAATGTATCAAATAGCATAAAATGATTTAATTGAATGAGATATTATCGATTTTCAATAAAATAATTTTTTCAAGCAATAAAAAATAAATATGAAGCTTTATTTCTTTTGATCTAAAAAGTAATATAAATAATTATAATAGTAAAAAGATTAAATAACTTATATTTAGTAAATAAAATGAATAATACAATTGATTTCAAAATACCATCACCAACTTTTGGTGGTAGCACAGGTGGCTGGTTAAGGGCTGCAGAAATAGAAGAAAAATATGCAATTACTTGGACTAGTAAAGATCAACAAATCTTTGAAATGCCAACTGGTGGCTCAGCTATGATGGCAGAAGAAGATAATTTATTATATCTAGCTAAAAAAGAACAATGTCTAGCATTAGGTACCCAACTTAGAACTAAATTTAAAATTATTGATTTTAAAATTTATAGAATATTTCCAAGTGGAGAAGTTCAATACTTACATCCAAAGGATGGAGTATTCCCGGAAAAAGTAAATCCTGGAAGAGTAAGTGTAGGTAATATAAATCATAATATTGGAAGTAATGATAATCCAGTAAATAAAAAATTTACTGGGAAAGCTACATACGAATAAATTATTGAAATTATACAAAGACTATTGTATTTATAGTCTTTTTTATATATAATATTGGGACAGTATTCATTAGAATATTTGGGAGAGGTGGTAGAGTTGGTTTATTGCGTCTGATTTGAAATCAGATGAACTGAAAGGTTCCGTGGGTTCGAATCCCACCCTCTCCGCGTAAATATTTAAATATCTTTATTACTTTTAATAGCTTCTTCAATAAATTTAACAGCTTCGTTTAATGTAGCAATCTTTTCTGCATCTTCATCAGGAATTTCAATATTAAACTCTTCTTCAATAGCCATAACTAATTCTACAGTATCTAATGAATCTGCTCCTAAGTCACTAGCAAAATTAGCTTCTAAAGTGACTTGATGCTTCTCAACACCTAATTGTTGAACAACAATATTTCTAACTTTTTCAAATATATTTGACTCTGCTTCCTGTGAAGACATATAAAACTCCTGTATAACTATATTTTTTTATGACCTGTATCTATAGCTAAAATAACATATGAGATATGCTTAAATAATCTTATTAATAATAAATTACACAGGATATATTCTTAGACTTTGCAAAGATTCTTTACCAGAACTAGTGCATTTTAAATTATATAAACGAATTAATTCAGACTGTAATTTTCTTAGATTGTAGACCTGTGGTAGAAGTTGAACAGACTGTTTTTTCATAAGAACCAATTTTTCTATTGCAAGCCTAGTTTCTATTAAAGCTTTGATTTCTGTCATATCTTTATTTAAACACAGTTGGTACCAGTCTATATAAAAAATTTTATATAAATTTAACATTTGCTTTAACGCTCTAGCAATATTATTAATAGTACTACTGTGAATTGTATAAATAGTAATTTGCTTTGATTTAGCAATTTGACGTATTTTACTATTATGCTTAACATAATTTCTTAAAGCTAAAATAAAATCAGCTTTCATAATATCACGAGTTAATATAATTGAAAAATTTAAAGTACTAATAATAGACTCTATTTGCTGTATATTAATACCATAAGAATATAATTGAATTCCCTTATTTTGTACATTTAAATTATTATATATACCTCTATTTAGATTAATATTTTTCATATATCCAATCATTTGATATGGACGATTAACTAAACCATTTTCGTTGATAACTTCTAAAAATGTATTATTTTTAGATTTAAAACTTACATTAAGATTATTTTTGTTACTATGTACTATAAATTCTCTAGAATTGAAATTTTCAGATAGAATAGAAACAGAGCCATCATTATTAAATTTACGACGTTGAATATATAGAGTAGAGCCTTGTAAAATTTGATCAACAACTTGATCAACTTGTTCATGAACAATTAAATTATTACGTTCATGAATTTCAATTGCAATTTGAAAAGCAGGAATTGTTTTTCTCTCTAAAATACTTTTTTGAGAACCTCGACGTTTAGCTTCATCATCGCCTAAAGTAACATATTGTATACCACCAATTAAATCAGCAAGAACAGGGTTTTTAATTACACTTTCTAAATAATTTCCATGAGCTGTACCAACTAATTGTACGCCTCTTTCTGCGATTGTCCTAGCCGCCAATGCTTCTAGCTCTGTACCGATTTCATCAATTATAATTACTTCTGGCATATGATTCTCAACTGCCTCAATCATAACTTGATGTTGAAATTCTGGACGTACTACCTGCATTCGTCTAGCTCGACCAATAGCTGGATGAGGTATATCTCCATCACCAGCAATTTCATTAGATGTATCAATTATAACAACTCTTTTCTCAATTTCGTCAGCCAATACTCTGGCAATTTCTCTTATTGCTGTTGTTTTACCAACACCTGGTCTACCCAATAATAGTATGGATTGACCTGTTTCTAATAAATCACGTATTATACTAATAGTACCAAAAATTGCACGGCCAACACGAAAAGTTAAGCCAACAATATTGCCATCTCTATTTTTAATTGAACTAATTCTATGTAAAGTAGACTCTATTCCAGATCTATTATCCCCACTAAAATGCCCCATTTTTTTTATACAAAAATCCAAGTCATTCCAAGAAATAATTATTTTAGATAAATACTCTGGACCATCAGGAAATCTAGCTTCAGGTCTTCTGCCTAAGTCCATTACAATTTCAATCAAAGATTGTTTATCATTATGCTTTTCTAAAGGAAGCTTAATAAAATCAGGTAAAATCTCTAGAAGTCTATTTAAATCATCTGCTATTAACATCTTTGTAGTATTAATTTTTAGTCATATAAAAATTTATTATAATATTATAGTATATTGATAAAATATATAAAATTAATAATTTACAGTAAAAATATTTATCCAAATATAGTATAATGAAAAAAACTTTATTGAGTTAATTAAAACTTAGTACAATGAAATATATTTTGCCATCATGCATTACTCAAATTCAATCAAAATAAAAACAATACCACAAAAAATTAAAATAAAAGTTATAAAATCTCTTCACAAAAAAGTACATATAGTAGGATATAAAGTAATTAATTCACAAAATAAAGTACCTATAATTGAGCTGTCTAATTATACCAGAATATGGATTCTGCCAAATGAAATTAAAATAAATATAACTTAATCATACTATTATTATAAAAAATGATACTTACGATGCCAACACTAAAAAAGTTCATATATTCATTAAAAGATAAGAAAATTAATCAAATATCAATTACTAAAAAAGAATTAAAAATTTTAATTAATAAAAATAAAAGAAATACTAAAATTTATACTCAGAATATAACTAGATCTAATAATTTAGAAAAAATTAATTCTAAAGACAATACCTATAAAAAATCATTAAATGATAATAAACAAAATCATAAAATCAATAAACATACAATTGCCCCAGAAAATGATTCAAAGATATATTCAACAATTATATCACCAATGGTAGGAACTTTTTATAAATCCCCTGCTCCTAATGAAGCTGCTTTTATAGAAAAGAATGATATTGTACAAAAAAAACAAATAGTATGTATTATTGAAGCAATGAAACTTATGAATGAAATTGAATCTGAAGTTCATGGAGAAATTATAGAAATGCTAGTTAATGATGGTGATATAGTTGACTGTGGCCAAGCTTTAATGAAAGTGAAAATATTATGAATATATATATAATTAGGAATAATAAACATTTTAACTATTGTTAACAGATTTAATGTACTTGTATAAGTATAACTATAATAATATTATATGAAATTAAAAACTCACAGCTCATTATACTATGAGATTAATTTGTAATTTGATACTAAAAGTGAGAGTTTTATTGATTGTCTCATTTATACATAAAAAATAAAGAGGAGAATCTCGATGACAATGAGCTCACAAGAGCAAGAGACAAAAAAAGTAAAAATCACTGTAGATAAAAATCCTGTTGAAACATCTTTTGAGAAATGGGCAAAACCAGGACATTTTGCTAGAACATTAGCTAAAGGACCAAGTACAACTACATGGATCTGGAATTTACATGCAGATGCCCACGATTTTGACAGTCATACAAACTCTTTAGAAGAGATTTCTAGAAAAATTTTTAGTGCACACTTTGGTCAACTAGCAATAATTTTCTTATGGCTAAGTGGTATGTATTTTCATGGTGCCAAGTTTTCTAATTATATAGCATGGTTAAATAATCCAACATTAATTAAGCCTAGTGCTCAAATTGTTTGGCCGATAGTAGGGCAAGAAATTTTGAATGCAGATGTTGGAGGGGGATTCCAAGGAATACAAATTACATCAGGTTTTTTTCAGTTATGGAGAGCATCTGGGATTACAACAGAATTTGAACTATATGCAACAGCTATAGGTGGATTATTCATGTCAATCTTAATGGTAATAGCTGGTTGGTTTCACTACCATAAAGCGGCACCTAAATTAGAATGGTTTCAAAACGTTGAATCCATGATGAATCATCACTTATCTGTTTTACTAGGCCTAGGATGTTTAGGATGGGCAGGACATCAAATTCATATAGCATTACCTATTAATAAATTACTAGATTCTGGTGTGTCTCCTCAAGATATTCCTTTACCTCATGAGTTTATGACGAATAGAAGTTTAATGAGCGAATTATATCCTAGCTTTAGCAAAGGAATAACTCCTTTTTTTACATTAAACTGGAATGAATACTCTGATTTTTTAACATTTAAAGGTGGATTAAATCCTATAAATGGAGGTCTATGGCTAAGTGATATTGCACATCATCACCTTGCTTTATCAGTTCTATTTTTAGTTGCTGGACATATGTATAGAACAAATTGGGGTATTGGCCATAGCATGAAAGAGATTTTAGAAGCTCATAAAGGACCTTTTACAGGTGAAGGACATAAAGGTTTATATGAAATATTAACAACATCTTGGCATGCACAATTAGCTATAAACTTAGCTATGATGGGATCATTAAGTATAATAGTAGCACACCACATGTATGCCATGCCTCCTTACCCATATATTGCTACAGATTATCCAACACAATTATCTTTATTCACGCATCATATGTGGATAGGTGGATTTTGTATTGTAGGCGCTGGTGCACATGCTTCTATTTTTATGGTAAGAGACTATAATCCAGCGCAAAATTATGACAATCTGCTTGATAGAGTAATAAGACATAGGGATGCTATAATCTCACATTTAAACTGGTTATGCATATTTTTAGGATTTCACTCATTTGGTCTGTATATTCATAATGACACTATGAGAGCATTGGGCAGATCACAAGACATGTTCTCAGATACAGCAATACAGCTGCAACCTATATTTGCACAATGGATACAAAATATTCATACGTTAGCTCCAAATAATACAAGTCCGAATTCATTAGCAACTACAAGTTATGCATTTGGCGGAGATATTGTAACTATTGGAAATAAAATCGCAATGATGCCTATTAAATTAGGTACAGCTGACTTTATGGTTCATCACATACATGCATTTACGATTCATGTATGTGTACTAATTCTAGTCAAAGGCTTTTTATTTGCAAGAAATTCAAGATTAATTCCAGATAAATCAAATTTAGGCTTTCGATTCCCTTGTGATGGACCTGGTCGTGGTGGTACATGTCAAGTATCAGCATGGGATCATGTATTTTTAGGACTTTTTTGGATGTATAATTCTTTATCCGTTGTACTATTCCATTTTAGCTGGAAAATGCAGTCAGATGTATGGGGTAGTATATCAACTCAAGGAAGCGTGTCACATATAACAGGAGGAAATTTTGCACAGAGCGCTATTACTATTAACGGTTGGTTGAGAGATTTTTTATGGGCTCAAGCATCACAAGTTATTCAATCATATGGATCAGCTTTATCTGCCTATGGATTAATATTTTTAGGCGCACATTTTATATGGGCATTTAGTTTAATGTTCCTATTTAGTGGTCGTGGATATTGGCAAGAACTTATTGAATCAATTGTTTGGGCACATAATAAAGTAAAAGTAGCTCCATCGATTCAGCCAAGAGCACTAAGTATTACACAAGGAAGAGCTGTTGGTTTAGCACATTATTTATTAGGAGGAATAGGTACAACTTGGGCCTTTTTCTTAGCAAGAATAATTTCAGTAGGATAAGGAATAACACAAAATGGCAACAAAATTTCCAAAATTTAGCCAAGCACTAGCGACAGATCCTACAACAAGAAGGATCTGGTATGGTATAGCCACAGCACATGATTTTGAAAGTCATGATGGAATGACAGAAGAAAATTTATATCAAAAGATTTTTTCTTCACACTTCGGGCATATAGCAATTATTTTCCTATGGACTTCAGGAAATCTTTTTCACGTAGCTTGGCAAGGTAACTTTGAGCAATGGGTACTACAACCAATCAAAACTAAACCAATTGCACATGCAATATGGGATCCTCACTTTGGACAGTCAGCTATAAAAGCTTTTACAGGAAATAATGTATCTTATCCTGTAGATATAGCCTTTTCTGGTGTATATCACTGGTGGTATACAATTGGAATGAGAACTAATTCTGATTTATACAATGGAGCTATATTTTTACTTATTTTGTCTGCAATTATGCTCTTTGCTGGATGGCTACATTTGCAACCAAAATTTAAACCCGGTCTATCATGGTTTAAGAATAATGAATCAAGATTAAATCATCATCTATCAGGGCTATTTGGAATTAGTTCTTTAGCATGGACAGGTCACTTAGTTCATGTTGCTATTCCAGAATCACGAGGTCAACATATAAGATGGTCTAATTTCACTCAAATAATGCCACATCCAGAAGGTCTCAAACCATTTTTTACAGGAAGATGGTTTGAATATGCAACAAACCCAGATAGTCTAAATCATTCATTTGGTACAAATGAGGGATCCGGTACTGCGATTTTAACTTTTTTAGGAGGATTTCATCCAGAAAGTCAATCACTATGGCTAAGTGATATTGCGCACCATCATTTAGCAATTGCAATTATTTTTATAGTTGCAGGGCATATGTATAAAACAAATTGGGGTATTGGCCATAATTTAAAAGATATTTTAAATGCTCACAAACCACCAAGTGGTAAACTGGGAAATGGACATCAAGGATTATATGAAACAATTACAAATTCACTCCATATTCAATTAGGATTGGCGCTAGGAAGCTTAGGCACTATAACTTCATTAGTAGCACAACACATGTATGCATTACCGCCTTATGCATTTATGGCTAAAAACTTTACAACACAAGCTGCACTATATACTCATCATCAATATATAGCAGGCTTTTTAATGGTTGGAGCATTTGCACATGGAGCAATATTTTTTATTAGAGATTATAATCCTGAAGAAAATAAAAATAATGTATTAAGTAGAATGTTAGAACATAAAGAAGCAATTATTTCACACCTAAGCTGGGTATGCTTATTTTTAGGTTTTCATACACTAGGCTTATATATACATAATGATACAATGCTAGCATTTGGTACGCCAGAGAAACAAATATTAATTGAACCCGTATTTGCACAATGGATTCAAGCAAGCTCAGGTAAAGGATTATATGGCTTTGACGTATTGTTATCTTCAACATCTAATATTGCAACACAAGCAGGAAGTAATATTTGGCTACCAGGATGGTTAGAAGCCATTAATAGCTCTAAAAATTCTTTATTTTTAACGATTGGACCTGGAGATTTTTTAGTACATCATGCAATTGCTTTAGGATTACATACTACTACATTAATACTAGTAAAAGGTGCTTTAGATGCTAGAGGGTCAAAACTCATGCCAGATAAAAAAGATTTTGGTTATAGTTTTCCATGCGATGGACCCGGTAGAGGTGGTACGTGTGATATATCAGCATGGGATGCATTTTATTTAGCTGTTTTTTGGATGTTAAATACAATTGGATGGGTTACATTTTATTGGCATTGGAAACATATTACAATTTGGCAAGGTAATATATCTCAGTTTAATGAATCATCTACATACTTAATGGGATGGTTACGAGACTACTTATGGTTAAACTCTTCGCCCCTAATTAATGGATATAATCCATATGGTATGAATAATTTATCAGTCTGGTCATGGATGTTTTTATTTGGGCATTTAATCTGGGCAACAGGATTTATGTTCTTAATATCATGGCGTGGATATTGGCAAGAACTTATTGAAACTCTTGCTTGGGCACATGAAAGAACGCCTTTAGCAAACTTAGTAAGATGGAAAGATAAGCCTGTCGCTTTATCTATTGTTCAAGCTCGATTAGTAGGCTTAGCTCATTTTTCTGTTGGATACATATTAACTTATGCAGCATTTGTTATAGCATCAACGAGTGGAAAATTTGGTTAAATAATATCTACTAGAAGAACTAATATAAGATAGCATACATATAGAGATCATTTGAAGATATATTATATCAAATGATCTTTTTTTTATTGAAATGCAAAAAGAAATTATTTAGTATTTAGATGTAGATTAAATTACAAATACAACAAATTAATTATATCAAAATGGCAAAACAAAGCATGATTCAAAGAGAGATAAAGCGAGAAAAATTAATAGAAAAGTATAAAGATAGAAGAAAACAAGTAAAAAAAATTACTAAAACATACACAAAATTTACAAAGTACTATAGACTTACAAAAAAGCTGCAAGAAATGCCAAGAAATAGCATGAAATGTAGGCATAGAAATCGTTGTTGGATGACTGGGCGAAGTAGAGGTGTTTATCGTGACTTTGGATTATCTAGGCATGTTTTTAGGGAAATGTCACACTCATGCTTACTTCCAGGTGTAAGAAAATCGAGTTGGTAAAAAAATATATATAACTTAAAATAAGTAATAAAAAAAGAATAATACTCTAAACTTTTTATGTTTAGAGTGTTACAAGAATTAATTAATCATATATCAGCTATAGAATTTATAAGCCAAACTGATTTCCTCTACGATATTGCAAGTAAGCTGCAACTAATAAACCTAATAATGTTACAGGAATTAAACCTAATACGATTCCAGATAAAAGAGGTTCAACCATATTTTTATATAGATAATGTGGATTATGAATAATAAATAAATATTAAATAAGCTAACTTTTATTTTAGCATATTATACAGTATACTATCTAAAACCAATAGCAGCTTGCCAAACAAAAGCAAGTAATAAAAAAAATATTGGAATAATTGGTAAAATATCTACCAATGGACGAAAGAGGATATAAGCTTCTGGTAATTTAGTAAAAACAATATTTGCAACCATTATGTCCTTCCTATTAAATTAAATAAATGTCAAATCAATATGTATTTATTATATACTTATATAAATGTACAATAAATATACATATTTGTGTTATTTTTTTATTAGAATCAAAAATATATTTACATAGTTAATAAAAAATATATTTATTTTAAAATATGCTATTAAATAGATTATTATATATATAAAGATAAATATATATAGTTGATTATAATAAAACTAAGGAGAAAATATGATATTAATAATTCAACTACTTGTACTCATTTTAATCTTACTATCAATTATATTAGTTGTGGGTATACCTGTAACATTAGCGTCACCGGGACAATGGGAAAAATCAAAAAATTTAGTTTATACAAGTATAGGCATATGGGCTGGATTAATCATTGTAACTAGTATAGCTAATTCATTTATAGCATAAATAAATCAATACATATATTTAAAATCTTTATATATTTTAAATAAATGTATTGATTTATTATTCATATAATATAAACAAATACTTGACAGATGTATATTTATTTGAGATATTGGAACTAATTATAGAGTTGCGGGTATAGCTCAGTGGTAGAGCGCAACCTTGCCAAGGTTGATGTCGCGCGTTCGAATCGCGTTACCCGCTTATTTTATCAACATTTATGCTTCTTTAGAATTCGTATCAATAACTGTTTCATCTACAGAATTATTTTCTGCATTAGTAGTACTATTAGAAACCTCTTTACCTACATTCATCATTAACTTCTGTAAGTCATCCTGCAATACTTTAATCTGTTCATATTGATCATTTTTAATTGCTTCTTTCAAATTACTGATTTTATTTTCTATATTTTCTTTACTATTTTTCTGAATTTTTTCACCTAATTCATTAATTTGATTTTGAGACTGATAGCATAAAGAGTCTGCTTGATTTTTTAGATCAACCTGTTCGCGTTTTTGCTTATCTATATTTGCATTATTCTCAGCATCTTTAACTAATTCCTCTACTTCCTCTTTTGGTAATGTAGAAGCTCCTGTAATAGTTATAGATTGCTCTTTACCAGTTCCTTTATCTTTAGCTGTCACAGATAAAATACCATTTGCATCTATATCAAAAGTTACTTCTATTTGGGGAACACCTCTAGGAGCTGGCATAATACCATCCAATCTAAAAGTACCTAAGCTTTTATTATCTTTGGTAAATTCTCTTTCTCCCTGTAAAACATGTATTTCAACATTTGGCTGATTATCAACTGCAGTAGAAAATACTTCTGACTTTTTAGTAGGTACGGTCGTATTACGAGTAATAATTTTAGTCATGACACCACCTAAAGTTTCAACACCTAAAGAAAGTGGCGTAACATCCAATAGTAGAATATCTTTAACCTCGCCAGCTAGAACTCCTGCTTGTACAGCTGCACCTATAGCAACAACTTCATCTGGATTAACACTTTGATTTGGTTCTTTACCTATGTCTTCTTGAATTAATTTCTTTACTGCAGGAATTCTAGTAGATCCACCAACTAAAACAATTTCATCTATATCAGTAGAATTTAATTGCGCATCTTTTAAAGCATTGTTTACAGGTATTTGACAACGAGAAATTAAGTCCCAAGATAAATTTTCAAATTGTGCACGTGTTATATTTTTTTCTAGATGTTTTGGACCTGTATCTGTAGAAGTAATAAAAGGTAAATTAATATCTGTCTGTGATAAACTAGATAGTTCTATTTTAGCTTTTTCTGCTGCTTCTGTTAATCTTTGCAATGCCTGTCTATCTTTACTTAAATCTATCCCATCGTCATTTTTAAACTCTTTAACTAGCCATTTAACTATCTTAGCATCAAAATCATCTCCTCCTAATTGAGTATCTCCTGAAGTAGATAAAACTTCAAAAACTCCATCACCTACTTCTAAAATTGAAACATCAAATGTACCACCACCTAAATCAAAAACTAAAATCGTTTCATTCTCTTTTTTATCTAGACCATAAGATAAAGATGCAGCTGTAGGTTCATTAATTATTCTTAATACATCTAGTCCAGCAATTTGACCAGCATCTTTAGTAGCTTGTCTTTGAGAATCATTAAAATAAGCAGGTACTGTAATAACTGCTTGTGAAATTGTTTGTCCTAAATAAGTACTAGCATCTTCAACTAATTTTCTTAAAATTTGTGCTGAGATTTCTTCAGGAGCAAACGTTTTATTTAGTGCTGGACAATTTAACTTAATACTAATGTTATTATCTGTTTTAATATCATAAGATAACTGTTTCAAATCATTGCTAATTTCATCATATTTTCTACCAATAAAACGCTTTACTGAATAAAATGTATTTTCTGGATTCATTACTGCTTGTCTTTTAGCAATATTTCCAACTAACTTATCTTGTTTTTTTGTATATGCAACCACCGAAGGAGTTGTTCTTAAGCCCTCTTTATTGGCTATAACAGTAGGTTTTCCTCCTTCCATTACAGCAACTACTGAGTTTGTTGTACCTAAATCAATTCCTACTACTTTAGTCATTGAAACACTCCATATAAAATATAAAATTAAAAAGTATATATCTTATTTGTATACTGCAATATATTGAACTGTTAATAAAGTAGTAATCACCGAATAAAAACTCTTATACGAAGAATAATGCTAAGCTTGAAAATTATATAGAATTAAAAGATAATATAAATGCTGTACAATAATAATAATCCAAAATAAAATTTACTTAATTTTAGGAGCAAAAAAATAAATGTCATCAATATGTATGCTTGGTAGAAAAATTGGTATGACTCAAATATTTAATCAGGAAGGAAGTGCTATACCAGCAACTATTTTAGAAGTAGGTCCTTGTACAATTACAAATATAACTAATAAAAAAAAAGATGAACAACAAAATATTCAAATAGGATATCAATATATAAATCCCCAGAAACTAACTAAAGCTAATATAGGAAATTTTAATAAGTTTAAAATACCTTGTTTTAAATATCTAAAAGAGTATAAAATACCCATAAACAAATTAGATAGCATAAATATCGGTCAAATATTAACAGTACAACAATTTCAAATTGGGCATTTAATCAATATTTCTGGGATAAGTATCGGTAAAGGATTTAGTGGATATCAAAAAAGACATAATTTTACTAGAGGTCCTATGTCACACGGATCAAAAAATCATAGACAACCTGGTTCAATTGGAGCTGGTACAACACCTGGACGAGTATTTCCCGGGAAAAAAATGGCAGGAAGAATGGGTGGAAGTAAAATAACAGTAAAAAATTTGCAAATTTTAGATATTAATATAAAAAATCATATAATAATTGTCAAAGGATCTGTACCAGGTAAAAACGGAAATATTTTATATCTTTATAAAAAATAAAAAATGGAAAAAAAAGAAATAGTATATCTGATAAAATCTGATATCAGTAATACAGAAAAAGTAAAATCAAAAAGCATTTATTTATCTATCAATGAAAATCATGATAAACAAATGTATGTTATACATAGAGCATTAAAAAATCAGCAGCATAAAAAACGGCAAGGGAATGCAAATACAAAAACTAGAAGTGAAGTAAGAGGAGGGGGTCGAAAACCTTGGAAACAAAAAGGTACAGGTAGGGCTAGAGCTGGATCAACTAGATCACCTTTATGGAAAGGAGGTGGAGTAACCTTCGGACCAAAAAATAAAATTTATCAAAGTAAAATAAATAAAAAAGAAAAAAAATTAGCTATTAAAAGTTTAATATATAATAAATTCAAGCAAACAAATATTGTAGATATATTGTTAAATAAATTAGATAAACCAAATACAAAATTTGTATTAAATGAATTTAAAAAATCTGGCATAATACTGCAAGATTCTAAAATAAAAATCTTATTAATAATCAAAGAATCAAATAAAATACTTTACCTCTCAATACGTAATTTACCGAATATAGAGTTAATTACTGCAGAGAATCTTAATGTACTATCTTTAATACAAGCTAACAAGATATTGATAACATCTGAAGCTTTAAATAAAATAAGTGAAATTTATGAACATTAGTATACAATCTAATAGAAAACTTACAGAATTAATAAAACATCCAATTATAACAGATAAAACAACAAAAAATATAGAAGATAATATTTACTACTTTGCAGTTGATAAAAAAGCCAATAAAAACAATATAAAGAAAGCTATTGAATATATATTCAATGTTAAAGTAAAAAAAATAAATACTCTAAATCAGACAAAAAAAATCAAAAAAGTTGGTAAATTTAAAGGTTATATTTCCCAATATAAGAAAGCTATAATTAGACTTGAGGACAAATATACTATTAATCTATTTGAAGAATCTTAAATATTGATATTTTATAAAAAAAGTATAATTAAATTATGGCAATTCGTTTATATAAGGCATATACACCAGGAACACGTAATAGAACTGTATCAACTTTTGGAGAGATCACTAGAGATAAGCCGGAAAAATCATTAATAAGAAAAAAACATTCACCTAAAGGTCGTAATAATAGAGGTGTTATTACTTCAAGACATAGAGGTGGTGGACATAAGAAAAGATATAGAATTATAGATTTTAAGCGTCATAAGATTAATATTAAAGGCAAGGTAGCTAGTATTGAATATGATCCTAATAGAAATGCAAGAATTGCATTAATACATTACTCAGATGGTGAAAAGAAATATATTTTACAACCAAGATCTTTAAAAATTGGTACTATAATTATATCCGGACCTAGTGCACCTATTGAAGTAGGCAATGCACTTCCATTAGAATATATACCATTAGGTACAGCTGTACACAATATAGCTATTAAACCGAATAAAGGCGGACAAATGGTAAGAGCTGCTGGTACATATGCACAAATTGTAGCTAAAGAAGGTGATTTTATTACTCTAAAATTACCATCTAGTGAAGTAAGAATTATTAGTAAAAAATGCTATGCAACTATTGGGCAAGTTGGTAATATAGATGCTAGTAATATTACAATAGGAAAGGCTGGTCGCAATAGGTGGATAGGTAAACGACCATCTGTACGTGGTGTTGTAATGAATCCTATTGATCATCCACATGGAGGTGGAGAAGGAAAATCTCCTATTGGTAGATCACATCCAGTAACTCCTTGGGGTAAACCTGCTTTAGGACAAAAAACAAGAAATAAAAAAAAATATAGCAATAAATATATACTTCGTCGACGCAAATAAAATATGTCAAGATCACTCACTAAAGGCCCTTACATAGAATTTAAGCTTTTTCAAAAAATTGAGAAATTAAATAAAAAAAATAAGAAAGATATTATAAAAACATGGTCTAGATCATCAACAATTATACCTGACATGATTGGACATACATTTGCTGTACATAATGGTAAGCAACATTTTCCAGTATTTATTTCAGATCAAATGGTTGGTCATAAGTTAGGAGAATTTGTTCCAACTAGGACATTTAGAAGTCATATAAAAAATGATAGAAGAGCAAGAAAATAATGGATATAAATAATAAACAATATCAAAGCATTGGTAAGTATTTGCGATTATCAACACACAAAGTAAGAAGAATACTAGAACAAATAAAAGGTAAAAACTATAAAGAAGCTAGCTTAATACTAGAATTTATGCCCTATAAAGCATGTAAAACTATAAATAAAATATTAAAATCTGCTTTAAGTAATCTAAAAGAAAATAATAATAAATTAGATATAAATGCCAATAATATTATTATAAGCAAAGCATTCGCAGATCAAGGGCCTACTTTAAAAAGAGTTCAACCTAGAGCACAAGGAAGAGCTTTCGCAATACATAAACCTACATGCCACATTACAATTGAACTTAAAAGAATCATATAATATGAATATATATTTCTCACAAAAAATATAAAAATGGGACAAAAAACACACCCTTCCGGCTTCAGAATAGGTATTACTCAAAAACATAAATCATCTTGGTTTTCACAGATGAAATTTTATTCAAAGTTAATACAAGAAGACTATGAAATAAGATTATATATAAATAGAACATTATCAAAAGCAAATATATCATTAATTAATATTGAAAGAAAGTTAGATCAAATAGAAATAGATATACATACAGCAAGACCTGGACTAGTTTTAGGTAAAATGGGTACAGGTATAGAATCAATAAGAATTAATTTAGCAAAATATATCAATCTAAATCATAAAATTAGAATCAACGTCATAGAGATTACAGAACCAGATAAAGAAGCTATATTGTTAGCAGAATGGATAGCTCAACAACTAGAAAAAAGAATTGCTTTTAGAAGAGCTGTTAGACAGGCTATACAAAGAGCTCAAAAATCTAATGTTAAAGGTATTAAGATTCAAATAGGAGGCAGATTAAATGGAGCAGAAATAGCGCGAAAAGAATGGGTTCGTGAAGGAAGAGTTCCTCTACAAACATTAAGAGCAGATATAGATTATGCTTATGCAAGAGCACAAACTATATATGGAATATTAGGAGTAAAAGTATGGCTATTTAAAGGAGAACAAATAAAAATATCTAATTCTGATGTAAAGAAAAATGTATAAGTCTAAAATTAAAATTTAAATGAAACTTAATCTATACACAATTAATTAAATTATGCTAAGTCCTAAAAAAACTAAATTTCGTAAACAACACCGTAAGCGTATGAAAGGACGCGCAAGTAAAGGAACAACAATTGTTTTTGGGGAATATGGTTTACAAACAATGGAACCAATCTGGTTAACTTCTAGACAAATTGAAGCAACTAGAAGAACTATTACAAGGTATGTAAAAAGAGGAGGTAAACTATGGATTAGAGTATTCCCCGATAAACCAGTAACAGCAAGACCTGCTGAAACACGTATGGGTTCAGGTAAAGGAGCACCGGAATATTGGGTTGCTGTCATCAAGCCTGGACATATATTATTTGAAATATCAGGTGTATCTAAAGATGTAGCAAAACAAGCAATGCATCTAGCCTCATATAAACTACCTATTAAAACAAAATTCATTACAAGAGAAAATACCTTATAAAAATTTCATCTTAAAATACAATTATGTCAAGAACAAAAAACAACTTCAAGCAATTAAAATTATTAAAAATTGAAGAGATTCAAAATAAAATTTTAGAATTAAAAAAAAATATAATTCTAATAAAAATTAAACAAAAAACTAAACAAAAAGCAAAACCTCACGTTTTAAAAACAACAAAACATGAAATTTCACAATTAATGACATTAGAGCATCTTTATACAACTAAAATAATCAAAAAATAAAATGCCTAAAAAAGAAAAATATGGAGTTGTAGTTAGTAATAAAATGGATAAAACAATAGTAGTTGCAGTAAAAAGACAAATACCACATAGAAAATATAGAAAAATACTAACAAAAACTAATAAATACTATGCTCACGACTCTTTTAATGAATGCTCTATAGGGGATAGAGTCAAAATACAAGCAAGACCTTTAAGCAAACATAAACGCTGGAATTTATTAGAACTAATTACCAAAAAATGATACAAACACAAAGTTATTTAAATATTGCTGATAATAGCGGTGCACGTAAAATCATGTGTATAAGAGTATTAGGAAGTAGCAATCCCAGTTATGCTTATATCGGAGATATAATTATTGGCGTTGTTAAAGACTCATTGCCCAATATGCCTATAAAAAGATCTGATATTGTAAGAGCTGTAGTTGTTCGAACTAAGAAAGCTTTACGTAGAACAGACGGAATGAGTATACGTTTTGATGATAATGCTGCAGTAATAGTGAACAAAGAAAATAATCCACGGGGAACGCGTGTTTTTGGACCAATAGCAAAAGAATTAAGAGATAAAAATTTCTCAAAGATTATATCGTTAGCTCCAGAGGTAGTATAATGAAAAAAATAAAAAGACAATTTACGATAGGAGAAAAAATAAAAGTTATATCTGGTAAACATAAAGGTAAAATTGGAAAAGTAAAAAAAATACTATCTAAACAGAATAGTTTAATAGTAGAAAATATAAATTTCAAAACTAAACATATTAAACCAAAACAAAACGATGAAAAAGGACAAATAATAAAAATAGAAGCATCTATACATAGTTCAAATACTATGAAATATAAAGTTAAAGATAAATAAGCAACATTTAATAAATAAATAATTATATGAATAATTCATTACAATTGCTTTACGGAGAAAAAATTTCAAAAGAATTATTTAAAGAATTTAAGTATAAAAATATTCATGAAATTCCTAAAATAACTAAAATTATTATTAGCCGAGGAATAGGAGAGGCTTCACAGAATGCTAAAATAATTGATAAAAGTATAGAAGAATTTAAATTAATAACCGGACAAAAGCCATTAATTACAAGAACTAAAAAATCTATAGCTGGCTTTAAAATACGAGATAATATGCCAATAGGTTTAAAAGTAACTTTAAGAAAACAAAAAATGTACGATTTTTTGAATAAATTAATCAATTTATCTTTACCTAGAATTAGAGATTTTAGGGGTATTAGCCCTAAACAATTCGATGGAAGAGGCAATTATAATCTTGGCTTAAAAGAACAAATAATATTTCCTGAAATAGATTATGATCAAATAGATAAAATAAGGGGAATGAATATTAATATAATAACGACAGCAAGCACAGATATAGAAAGCCTATCGCTATTAAGAAAACTCGGAATGCCATTTAGAATATAAATTATATTTAGAAATTTTAGAAATAAATACATATTATGATTAATGATACGATTGCAGATATGCTAACTAGAATTAGAAATGCAAACTTAGCAAAACATCAAATTGTACAAGTTAATGCAACTAAAATGGTGAAAAATATTTTAACCGTTTTACGAGAAGAAGGCTTTATTTATGAATTTGAAGAAATTGGAGAAGATTTAAAAACATATATAATAATTTCTTTAAAATATAAAGGGAAAAATAAACAACCAATTATAACAGAATTAAAAAGAATTAGTAAGCCAGGCTTAAGGGTATATTCAAACCATAAAAAACTTCCAAAAGTTTTAGGAGGGATTGGAATAGCTGTTATTTCTACTTCTCAAGGTATTATGACAGATAGACGTGCAAGAAAATTTGGATTAGGTGGAGAAATACTTTGTTATATTTGGTAGCAGAAAAATTAAAATTTGTTATAGGAACTATTTATGTCACGTATAGGAAAAAAATTAATTATCATACCTAGTAATGTTAAAGCAAGCATTGATAATTCGCTAATATCAATAAATGGGCCAAAAGGAGAATTGTCATATAATATCTCTAAATTAATTAAAATAGAAAAAATAAAAGATAAATTAAAATTAACAAAAAATTATAATCATAAAAAAGCACAAGCAATACATGGATTATCTAGAAGTATAATTAATAATATGGTGCTCGGAGTCTCTCAGGGCTTTGAGAAAAAATTAATTATTAATGGCGTAGGCTATAGGTCTCAAATGGAAGGTAAGAATTTAATATTACATGTAGGGTATAGCCATCCTGTTAATATAAAACCACCTGAAAATATACAAATTAATGTGGAGAATAGTACAAATATTTCTATTATGGGTATAGATAAAGAAATAGTTGGACAAATAGCCGCTAAAATTAGATCTATTCGTCCACCTGAGCCTTACAAAGGGAAAGGTATTAAATATATCGATGAAAAGATAAAAAGAAAAGTTGGAAAAGCTGGAAAATAAATCTTAAAATATGAAAAAAAAATTAAAAGGTTCTTTAAATAAGCCAAGATTATATATATTTAAATCTAATAAGCATATTTATGCACAAGTTATAGATGATTATAATGATCAGATATTAACTAGTATTTCAAGTCTATCTAAAACTATTAATAAACTAGCAAATTGTGAAGTAGCTAAAAAAATAGGAAAAAATATAGCACAACAACTTAAACAAAAAAATATAAACAGAATTATTTTTGATAGAGGAAACAATATATATCATGGACAGATTAAAGCATTGGCTGAAGCAACAAGACAAGAAGGTATTGAATTTTAATAAATTGATATTACAATGATTAAGAAAAAAACTTTAAAAAGTAAAGAAGAAAACAACTGGGAAGAAAGAGTTGTACAAGTAAAAAGAGTTACCAAAGTAGTAAAAGGTGGTAAAAAACTTAGTTTTAGAGCAGTTTTAGTCATAGGCAATGAAGAAGGACAAATCGGTGTAGGAATAGGAAAAGCAAGCGATGTAGTTGGCGCAGTAAAAAAGGCAGTTAATGACGCTAAAAAACATATTATCCATATTCCTATAACAAAATCTAATTCTATTCCTCATCCAATTCATGGAATATCGGGTGCAGCAAAAATCATATTGCGGCCATCAGCAAAAGGGTGTGGTGTAATTGCTGGAGGCTCTACTCGAACGGTACTAGAATTAGCTGGTATAAAAAATATCCTAGCTAAACAACTTGGATCTAATAACACATTAAATAATGCGAGAGCTGCATTAAATGCATTAGAAAATCTTAGAACTTTTAAAGAAACAGCTAACAATAGAGGCATAACTTTAGAGTACTTATATAAATAACTAAAATCTAATGGAGAATAAAAATAAACTTTTAAATAAAATCATAATAACCATCTCAGTACTTTTAATATGCAGAATGGGTATTTTTATACCTATACCTGGTATTAATCATGATGCATTTAATGACAAAATACAAAATAACAGCTTACTTAATTTTTTAAATATTTTCTCCGGGGGAGGATTTTCTACGATAGGAATTTTTGCACTAGGGATAATACCATATATTAATTCTTCAATAATTACTCAACTGTTAATTAAAGTCATACCTTACTTAGAAAATTTACAAAAAGAAGAAGGAGAAATTGGTAGAAAAAAAATAACACAAATTACAAGATATTTCACGTTTGTATGGGCCTTTATACAAAGCTGTTCAATAGCTTTGTGGATTAAACCTTATACGTTCAACTGGAATAATTATTTTATCTTAGATTGTATAATAACATTAACTACTGGATCTATGATTATTATGTGGTTTTCTGAAATTATAACAGAATATGGGCTAGGAAACGGCTCTTCTTTAATAATATTCCAGAATATCATTTCAAATATACCACAAAATTTATTAAAATATAATTTTGATATAAATCAAAAAAGTAATTTTAATATATTAATTATTGTATTAACTATTGGAATAATTATTTTAATGATCAGTATTCTTACTCAGGAAAGTAAAAGAAAAATCAATATTATTTCATCAAAACAATTAGGTAAAACTAATATACTAAATACACAAAGCTATATACCATTGAAAATTAACCAAGGTGGAGTAATGCCTATTATTTTTGCTTCAGCTGCTATGACACTACCTACATATATTATATCTATAGTAAATCAAGATTATTCAAATCTAATAACTAAATATCTATTAAATAATAATATCTGCTACTTAACTTTATATTCTATGTTAATTATTTTATTTAGCTATTTTTATTCTTCAATTATTTTAAATACAAAAGATATAGCTGCTAATTTAAAGAAAATGGGAGCAAGTATACCAAACATTAGACCAGGATCAGAAACAATTAAGTATTTAGAAAAAATTATTAATAAACTTACGTTTATTGGTGCAATTTTTTTATTTGTAATAGCACAATTGCCATATATCACATTTAATATCACAAAAATAAAAAGTTTTCAAGGATTAGGTACAACATCATTATTAATATTAGTAGGTGTTGCTATAGATACTGCAAAGCAGATCCAAACATATATAATATCAGAACAATATGATAATATGATTGAATAGTCTAAATTATTTTTATTAAAATATAGTATGAAAATAAGACCATCTGTAAAAAAAATTTGCGAGAAGTGTCGTATAATACGTAGACATAGAAAAATTATGGTTATTTGCGAAAACCCTAAACATAAACAAAAACAAGGATAGAATTAAAATATGGCTAGGATAGCAGGAGTTGATTTGCCAAAAAATAAAAGGCTTGAAATTGGCCTAACATATATATATGGTATAGGAATATCTATATCACAAAAAATTTTACAAAAACTTAGAATAAGTAATAGTCTAATTATAAAGGATTTAAATGATGAACAAATAATTTCTATCAGAAATATATTGAATAATGAGTATGAAATTGAAGGAGATTTAAAAAGACTACAATCTTTAAATATTAGAAGACTAATGGAAATTAGTTCTTATAAAGGAAGAAGGCATAGATTAAGTTTACCTTTAAGAGGACAAAGAACACGTACAAATGCAAGAACTAGGAGAGGAAATAAAAAAACAATTGCTGGCAAGAAGAAGGCGCCTAGAAAATAAAATAATATTTAAATAACATTTAATTTAAAATCACAATATAATATGGCTAGACAAGTAAAAAAAAAAATAAATAAAAATAAAAAAAATATATTGAATAGTATTACGCATATTAAATCAACATTTAATAATACTATAATCACTATTACAGATTTACAAGGCGAAACTATTACATGGTGCTCATCTGGTGCAAGCGGCTTTAAAGGTGCAAAGAAAAGTACACCTTTTGCAGCTCAAACAGCAGCAGAAAAAGCAGCACAATATGCAATAGATTATGGAATTAAACAAACAGAAGTAATGATAAATGGGCCAGGATCTGGCAGAGAAACTGCTATAAGAGCATTACAGGCAACGGGTATAGAAATAACACTCATCAAAGATATTACACCTGTACCACATAATGGCTGTAGACCACCAAAAAAAAGAAGAGTATAAATAAAATTACAATTAAATAAATACAATATTTAATCATTTATCATATACATCAGGACTAAAAACATGACTCATTTTCAAATAGAGTGTATAGAGTCAAGTTCAAAAGGAGCTCGTGAACAATATGGTCATTTTGTTTTAGAACCCTTGAAAAAAGGACAAGGAATAACAGTAGGTAATTCTTTAAGAAGAACTATACTATCAGATTTACAAGGATCTGCTATAGTGGCAGTCAGAATTGCTGGTATTAATCATGAGTTTTCTACAATTACAGGAGTAAGAGAGGATGTTTTAGAAATTTTATTAAATCTAAAAGAAGTTGTTCTAAAAAATTATAGTTCGGAAGCTCAAATAGGAAGAGTGCGAATACAAGGACCAGCTGTTATTACATCAGGTTTGTTTGATTTACCTCCAGAAATAGAGTTAGTTGACCCTAAACAATATATTGCAACTGTATGCAATAATACTATTTTTGAAATGGAGTTTAGAATAGAAAAAGGTAATGGTTATCGACTAGTCAATAAAGGTATTGATAAAAAATCCATTGATTTTTTACAGATTGATTCTGTATTTATGCCAGCTAAAAAATTTAACTACATTGTAGAAGAAAAAACAATAAATACAACAACTATAGAAGAAAAATTATTTATAGAAGTATGGACAAATGGCAGTATATCGCCACAAGAAGCTATTAGCCAAGGAGCTAATGTATTAACAAACTTATTTCATCCATTAACAAATATCAACTTTAAAGCTAAACATAATCAAAATGAGAATAAAGAAAAACAAATAAACCAAATCTTAATCGAAGAACTACAGCTATCTGTTCGTGCATATAATTGTTTAAAAAGAGCACAAATTCATTCTATTGCAGATTTATTAGACTATTCTCAAGAAGAATTATTAGAAATTAAAAATTTTGGCCAAAAGTCAGCAGAAGAAGTAATTGAATCATTAAAAGATAAATTAGGTATAAATTTACAAAAAGAAAAAATATAAAAAACAAAAATATTATATATGATAGTAGATAGAAATAAAACATATCTAAAAACAGATAGAGAACCAAGAAAATGGTATATAATAGATGCTAAAAATCAAAATTTAGGCAGACTAAGTAGTCAAATCGCATATTTTTTGATAGGAAAGAAGAATATAACATATACACCTCATATGAAAAATGAAATTAATATAATTATACTTAATTCTAAATTAATACAAATTACAGGTAATAAAAAGTATCAAAAAACATATAAAAGACATTCAGGTAGACCAGGAGGATTAAAAGTAGAGTTATTTGATAAATTACAACAAAAAATGCCCAATAAAATTATTGAACATTCTATCAAAGGTATGTTACCCAAAAATACATTAAGTAGACAATTATTTACACAAATAAAGATCTATCCTAATCATATACATCCACATTCTTCGCAAAAACCATTATTGATAAAATTAAATTAAAAAAATATGTCGAATATATCAAATAATCATATAACATATTTAGGAACAGGTAGAAGAAAAACATCTATTGCAAGAGTTAGATTAATACCTGGATCTGGCAAGCTAATTATTAATGGCCTGCCAGGTGAATCATATTTACAGTTTAGCCCAAATTATTTAAGAATTTCTTGTTCACCTTTAACTATTTTAGGTCTTAATAAAGAATATGATATATATGTTAAAGCAGAAGGCGGAGGATTAACCGGACAAGCGGATGCAATTCGACTAGGACTTGCTAGAGCATTATGTATAGTTAATCCAGATAATCGTACAACACTAAAATCTGAAGGCTTATTAAGTAGAGATTCAAGAGTAAAAGAAAGGAAAAAATATGGTTTACGTAAAGCAAGAAAAGCACCACAATATTCAAAACGATAAATCATTAAACAATATATATACAAATAAATAAATATTTTATGTGAATTATGCCAAAACCAAATATACATCCTGAATGGTACAATGATACGAAAGTTTATTGTGATGGAAAACATATTATGACAATTGGTTCAACAAAAAAAGTACTACATATAGATATATGGTCAGGAAATCATCCTTTTTTCACAGGATCACAAAGAATCATAGATACTGAAGGTAGAGTAGAAAAGTTCATGAAAAAATATAAGTTAAAATAAAAAATATATCATACTAATTATAAATTAAAATATTATAATCAAAAGGTTTGACAGTCTATTAGACAATATTTATAATATATGAAATATTCAACACAAGAATATAATATAATTAATAATGCCAACAATTCAACAATTAGTAAGATCAGAAAGACAAAAAGATAAGAAAAAAACAAAATCTCCAGCATTAACATCTTGTCCACAACGAAGAGGAGTATGTACAAGAGTATATACAACTACACCGAAAAAACCTAATTCTGCCTTACGTAAAGTAGCTAGGGTAAGACTAACATCCGGTTTTGAGGTTACAGCATATATACCTGGCATAGGACATAATATTCAAGAGCATTCTGTTGTTTTAATTAGAGGAGGTCGTGTAAAAGATTTACCTGGCGTAAGATATCATGTAATAAGAGGTACATTAGATTCAGCTGGCGTTAAAGAAAGAACAAATAGTAGATCAAAATATGGTACTAAAAAACCAAAATAACTATACATATATTAATTAATAACATGTCACGTCGTAATATAGCTAAAAAAAGAATTATAAAACCAGATCCAATATATAATAGTAAATTAATTAGTATGCTAACTGTACGAATACTTAAAAATGGAAAAAAAGGACTAGCACAAAAAATTATATATAAAGCATTAGACATTATAAAACATAAAACTCAAAAAGACCCCGTAGAAATTTTAGAAAAAGCTATACGTAATGCAACGCCTTTAGTAGAAGTAAAAGCTAGAAGAATTGGTGGATCTACTTACCAAGTACCTATAGAAGTAAGAGCATATAGAGGAACAAACTTAGCTTTAAGATGGATGACAAAATTCGCAAATATAAGAACCGGTACTAGTATGGCCACAAAGCTTGCAAGCGAAATTATTGATTCATCTAACGAAAACGGCAATACAATTAGAAAAAAGGAAGAAACACATCGTATGGCAGAAGCAAATAAAGCTTTTGCCCATTATCGTTATTAATAATAATCATATAACAATCTATTTCTTTAATAATAACAAAAGGAAGATAAAATCATGGCACGTGAAAAATTTGAACGAAAAAAACCACATGTAAATATAGGTACAATTGGTCATGTAGACCATGGTAAAACTACATTGACAGCTGCTATATCTGCAACACTTGCTGCTGCTAATCAAACAAAGGCAAAAAGGTTTGATGAAATTGATGCTGCGCCTGAGGAGAAAGCAAGAGGAATTACAATTAATACAGCTCATGTAGAATATGAAACTAAAAATAGGCACTATGCTCACGTAGATTGTCCTGGACATGCTGATTATGTAAAGAACATGATTACTGGTGCTGCACAAATGGATGGAGCTATTTTAGTTGTGTCAGCAGTAGATGGACCAATGCCTCAAACAAGAGAACATATATTATTAGCTAAACAAGTAGGTGTACCAAATATTGTTGTTTTTTTAAATAAACAAGATCAACTTGAAGACGATGAACTAAGAGAACTAGTTGAGTTAGAAGTACGGGAACTATTAACTAAATATGATTTCCCAGGAGACACTCTACCGTTTGTTGCTGGTTCAGCTTTACTTGCTTTAGAAACAGTTACAGAAAACAATAATATAGGAAGAGGAGAAAATGAATGGGTTGATAAAATTCATTCATTAATGGATGCTATTGATGAATATATACCGACACCTAAAAGAGATACAGAAAAAACTTTTCTAATGGCAGTAGAAGATGTTTTTTCAATTACTGGTAGAGGTACTGTAGCAACTGGAAGAATCGAAAGAGGTATAGTTAAAGTTGGAGATACTATAGAAATTGTAGGACTAGAAGAAACTAAAACAACAACTATTACGGGACTAGAGATGTTCCAAAAAACATTAGATGAAGGTATGGCTGGTGATAATATAGGAATATTACTACGTGGAATACAAAAACAACAAATCCAAAGAGGCATGGTATTAGCTGAACCTGGTACTATAACACCACATACACAGTTTGAAGCCGAAGTATATATTTTAACAAAAGAAGAAGGTGGCAGACATACACCTTTTTTTCCAGGATATCGTCCACAATTTTATGTAAGAACAACAGATGTAACTGGAACTATAACACAATTTACTGCTGATGACGGGTCTACAGCTGAAATGGTTATGCCTGGAGATAGAATTAAAATGAGCGCAGAGTTAATTAATCCTATTGCTATTGAACAAGGAATGAGATTTGCTATAAGAGAAGGCGGTCGAACAGTAGGAGCAGGAGTTGTATCTAAAATATTAAAATAGTAAATTATTACATTAAATCATCATAATATAATGCAAATAAATGAAAATAATAAAATTAGGATTAAGTTAAAAACATACGACTATAACTTATTAAGAATATCTTGTAAGAGTATTATTGAGACAATTCAAAGAACACAAGCTGAAATTATAGGACCGATACCAATACCTACTAAACGCAGAATATATTGCGTATTACGTTCACCACATGTAGATAAAGATTCAAGAGAACATTTTGAAATTAAAATACATTCAAAATTAATTGATATTAATGAGCCGTCCTCTCAAACAATTGATGCTCTGATGAAACTAAACATACCTGCAGGTGTAGACCTAGAAATCAAATTGCAATAGTTAATAAAAAATTTCATAAGCTTGAGAATAATTGAATGTTCAATTATTCTCAAACTAATTTTTCAACATTTTAATATACTTTGCTTTCTTGATGAGTAAGAATTGTACAATCACTTTTAGGATAAGCTACACATGTTAACAAAATATTTTTATCTATTTGATCATCATCTAGAAAAGATTGGTCAGACTGATCTATCTCACCTAAGGTTAATATTCCTGCACAAGTAGAACAAGCTCCTGCACGGCAAGAATAAGGTAAGTCAATTCCTTTCTCCTCAGCTGCATCTAAAATATAAGTATCATCAGCACATGTCAAAGTTATAACTTGCTCATCTTCCATTATTAGCGTAACGACATAATTAGTCATAAGTATATTCTCCTTAAAAAATAAAATAGTAAATCAATCATTGATATTATAAGATATTAATATTTAAACATAAAAAATAAAAAAATAAACTATATAAGTCAATATTTGATAAAACTTCATAGAGCAATTATATATCAATGACTTGAATAATTGAGTCAAAGAATTTTCATATAAATTTATATTATTAATATATAATAAATAAACTGTAAATTATTTATGCTACATTCCACTTTTTTTGCAACAAAAGAAAATTCTCTAATACCAAAAAATAAGCTTCAAATATATTGCTATAATAAAAATATTTATACAGAAATTGTAGCATTAGTAAAAAGGTTATATATTCAGAGCTATAGAAGACCGTCTAACATAATTGCAGGTATTATACAACCATTACTATGGCTCATACTATTTGGAGCACTTTTTCAAAATGCACCTATTAATTTACTAGGACAATATAATATAAAATATACACAATTCTTGAGTTATGGAATCATTTCTTTTACAGCTTTTAGCTCATCTATTAATGCAGGCCTACCTATTATCTTTGATAGAGAATTTGGTTTTTTTAATAGATTACTGGTTTCACCAATAATAAATAAAAGTGCATTAATTCTATCTTTAGTAATCTATACTTTAATACTAAGTATTATTCAAATTGTAATAATAACGATTTTAAGCCTATATTTAGAAAAAAATATGTTAGAAATTTACCATATAGTTTCTATTATTAGCATAACAACAATTATGATAATTAATATTTCAAATTTCAGTATTTGTATTAGCTTTATTTTGCCAGGACATATTGAGTTTTTAGCGTTTACTTTGATTATTAATTTACCAGTATTATTTTCTAGCACAGCCTTAGCTCCACTATCCTTTATGCCATATTGGCTACAAATGATTGCGTGTTTTAATCCTTTAACTTATTCAATAGAAATTATTAGATATATATGTATAAATAATTCATTGAAATGGAATATTAACATAATAGAAACACTATGGCTACAGATTAATATACAAAACTGTATACTTATACTAATAATAACGAATATACTCAGTCTTATGATTGTAAAAAAAATTGTCAAATATAAATATAACTAAACATTTACTTTCAATAAAAGATGCTATAATAATGATTGACAAAATCATTAAAAAGAATAGTATCAAATTAAGTAAGAAAAGCATGATATTAATTCATTTTAACAGGAGTAATGTTATTCTATGGGATTACCATGGTATAGAGTACATACAGTTGTATTAAATGATCCAGGAAGATTAATTTCAGTTCATTTAATGCATACAGCACTAGTTTCAGGATGGGCTGGTTCAATGGCATTATATGAATTATCCGTATTTGACCCTTCTGATCCAGTATTAAATCCCATGTGGAGACAAGGCATGTTTGTTATGCCTTTTATGACAAGAATTGGAGTAACAGATTCATGGGGCGGATGGAGTGTTACTGGGGAAAGTGTGTCTAATCCAGGATTATGGAGCTTTGAAGGTGTAGCAATAACGCATATAATATTGTCTGGAATGCTATTTCTCGCATCAATATGGCATTGGGTATATTGGGATTTAGAATTATTCAGAGATCCAAGAACAGGTGAACCAGCTTTAGATCTCCCTAAGATTTTTGGCATTCATTTATTATTGTCAAGCTTACTATGCTTTGGATTTGGTGCTTTTCATACCACAGGATTATTTGGACCAGGAATATGGATTTCGGATGCATATGGTGTTACAGGTAAGGTACAACCAATAGCACCAGCATGGGGTCCTGATGGCTTCAATCCTTTTAATCCAAGTGGAATTGCATCTCATCATATAGCAGCAGGAACAGTAGGTATTCTGGCAGGGTTATTCCATTTAACAGTTAGACCGCCACAGAGATTATATAGAGCATTAAGAATGGGGAATATTGAAACAGTACTGTCTAGTAGTATTTCAGCTGTTTTTTTCAGTGCATTTATAACATGTGGAACTATGTGGTATGGTTCTGCAACTACACCAATAGAACTATTTGGTCCAACAAGGTATCAATGGGATAGTGGGTACTTTCAACAAGAAATTGAGAGAAGAGTAGAAAACTCATTAAATGAGGGATCAACACCAGAAGAAGCTTGGTCTAAAATACCTGATAAACTTGCTTTTTATGATTATATTGGAAATAATCCAGCAAAAGGAGGATTATTTAGATCTGGTCCAATGGATAAAGGTGATGGAATTGCTGAAGCATGGCTAGGACATCCAATATTTCAAGATAAAGAAGGTCATGAGTTAACAGTTAGAAGGATGCCTGCATTCTTTGAAACATTTCCAGTTATACTTGTAGATAAAGATGGTATTATTCGAGCAGATATTCCATTTAGAAGAGCAGAATCAAAATATAGTATTGAACAAGTAGGAGTAACTATAAACTTTTATGGAGGAAAACTTAACAGTAAGAAATTTGTAGATGCACCAAGTGTAAAAAAATATGCTCGTAAAGCACAACTTGGAGAAGTATTTGAATTCGATAGAACAACGCTAGAATCAGATGGAGTATTCAGAAGTAGTCCTAGAGGATGGTTTACATTTGGACATGCAAATTTTGCACTTATTTTCTTTTTTGGTCATCTATGGCATGGTTCAAGAACTATATTCAGAGATGTATTTGCTGGTATTGGCGCAGAAGTAACTGAACAAGTTGAATTTGGAGCATTCCAAAAACTAGGTGATAGAAGTAGTAAAAAACAGGGTGCTGTATAAATAATAATTTTAATTATTAGTATAAGGAAATAAAAACAAATGGAAGCATTGGTATATGTTTTTTTGTTGGTAGGCACTTTAATGGTTATCTTTTTTGCGATATTTTTTAGAGACCCACCCAGAATTGCAAAATAAAAATTTAGTAAAATTAATAATATAATAAATACCACTCTATATTTTATAAAATCATAATAATAATGAATTAACAGAATATTAGAGTGCATATTTATTATAAAAAACTTTATAAATTAATCATTATTCTTCATGCTCTTCAAAGGGATCTCTTAAATTTTTAGAAATTGGACCAAAAGCTGTATAAATAGAGTAACCAGTTATTCCAAGTAGCAAACTTGAGATAAAAATACTAAGAACTGTTGCAGTTTCCATAATTTGATAACAAATAAATAAAATACAATTATTTTTATATTATTATCTTTTATAATATTATCATATACATTAATAATTAAATAAATTTATACTAAAAACTATGGCATTAAGAACTAGGTTAGGAGAGATATTAAGACCATTAAATTCTGAATATGGTAAAGTAGCACCTGGATGGGGAACAACTCCAATCATGGGAATATTTATGCTATTATTTTTTTTATTTCTTTTAATTATACTACAAATTTACAATTCTTCTCTAATCTTAGAAAATGTAGATGTAGACTGGGCAACGTTAGGTAGCTAAAAACAAAAAAGAATAATTACTTATTTTATATATTTATTAATAAAAAATCTCTTTCAGAAATTTTTAATATATTAAAAATTTCTGAAAGAAATTTTTAACTTACAATATTTAGTTCATTTTCAGCAAAATTATTAATATTAATACCACTATATGTAACTTTATTAAAACGTACTAAAACAGGATATTTAATATCTTTATCAATTTTAACAATAACACCTGTATCTTTATACCAATAAGATTCTTTTCGTAAGATCTGGACTTTAATACCTTTTTTTAACATAACTGAAAAATTTAAAAAAATATAATTTTATCGCATAATATTATATATAAATAAAGTATAAAATAAAATCTTCAATAAGTATTTTTTTTTAACTTTTATAAACTAAAAATATATTTAGCAAAAAATAGTTGCCTATAAAATAACAAAGATGTTACATTCATTTAAATAATTAATAATAATATCAATCTATAAAATACATATTTATGAAGTTTTCTTGGAAGAATTTATTATTATGGTCATTACCAGTAATAATTATAAGTTTTTTTATTTGGCAAGGTTTGTTTGCACCCACGACTAATGAGAAGAATAGTAATGTTGCAAATTCTAGAATGACTTATGGAAGATTTTTAGAATATCTAGATATGGGCTGGGTTAAAAAAGTAGATATATATGATAATGGGCATACAGCAATTGTAGAAGCTATTGGTCCAGAGTTAGGTAACAGAGTGCAGAAAATTAGAGTAGAATTGCCTAATAGCGCACCTGAACTAATAAATAAATTAAAAAAGAATAATGTAGACTTGGATGCACATCCTACAAAAAATACTATTGCATTTTGGAATTTAATAGGTAATTTATTATTTCCATTGTTATTAATAACAGGGTTAATATTTCTCTTTAGACGCTCGAATAGTACAACTGGTGGACCTGGACAAGCAATGGCATTTGGTAAATCTAAAGCATTATTTCAGATGGAAGCAAAAACAGGAATTGTATTTGATGATGTTGCAGGAATTGATGAAGCAAAAGAAGAATTTGAAGAAATAGTTACTTTTCTTAAAAAACCAGAATACTTTACAGCTGTTGGAGCAAAAATACCTAAAGGTGTATTGTTAATAGGACCACCTGGTACAGGAAAAACATTATTAGCTAAAGCTATTGCAGGTGAGGCAAATGTACCTTTTTTTAGTATATCTGGATCTGAATTTGTTGAAATGTTTGTAGGGGTAGGTGCTTCAAGAGTACGGGATTTATTTAAAAAAGCTAAAGAGAATGCTCCGTGCATAATTTTTATAGATGAAATTGATGCAGTTGGTCGACAAAGAGGAACGGGAGTAGGGGGAGGAAATGATGAAAGAGAACAAACTCTAAATCAACTATTAACAGAAATGGATGGGTTTGAAGGTAATACCGGTATAATAGTTGTAGCAGCTACAAATAGAGCAGATATTTTAGATTCTGCATTACTAAGACCTGGAAGATTTGATAGACAGGTAAATGTAGATATTCCAGACTTTAAGGGGAGGCTAGCTATTTTAAATGTACATTCTAAAAATAAAAAAATCAGTCCAGAAATTTCACTTTCAATTATTGCAAGAAGAACACCAGGATTTTCAGGTGCTGATTTAGCGAATTTACTAAATGAAGCAGCTATTTTAACAGCACGAAAGTATAAAAATAGTATTAGCTTGAATGAAATAGATGAAGCTATAGATAGAATTGTTGCAGGTATGGAAGGCAGACCGTTAATTGATAGTAAAAGCAAAAGATTAATTGCATATCATGAAATAGGGCATGCCATTGTAGGTACTTTGTTAGAAGATCATGAGAATGTACAAAAAGTAACATTAATACCGCGTGGACAAGCAAGAGGGTTAACTTGGTTTACACCTTCAGAAGATCAAAGCTTAATTTCTAGATCACAAATTAAAGCTAAAATTATGGGTGCTTTAGGAGGAAGAGCTGCTGAAGAAATAGTATTTGGAGATGCTGAGGTTACTACTGGTGCAAGCAATGATTTACAACAAGTGACATCTATGGCAAGACAAATGGTTACAAGATTTGGCATGTCTAATATTGGTCCATTATCACTTGAAAATGAAGACTCTAATCCATTCTTAGGAAGAAGTATGGCTAATACTAACGAATACTCTGATGAAATTGCAGTAAAGATAGATAAACAAATTTATACTATAATTCAGGATTGTCATGAAAAAACTTTAAAGATCATTAAAGATAATAGAGTAATTATAGATAAATTGGTAGATATATTAATAGAAAAGGAAACAATTGATGGACAAGAATTTAGAAATGTAATTAGTGAATATACTACTATACCAATCAAAAAATGAAGTATATAAAAGTATACTTACGGGACTGACGGGATTCGAACCCGCAACTTCCGCCGTGACAGGGCGGTGCTCTAACCAATTGAACTACAGTCCCTAAGATTAAATAATTGCATAACCAATATGTCATATATTCATATGATTTGTCAAATATAATAGGAGAGAAAGGGATTCGAACCCTCGGTATAAAAATATTATACAACAGATTAGCAATCTATCGCTTTAAACCACTCAGCCATCTCTCCCTAAGTTTTTAATTGGAAATATTATAACATATATTACAATGGCTCAGGCGGGACTTGAACCTGCGACCTTGGGCTTATGAGTCCCCTGCTCTAACCAACTGAGCTACTGAGCCAAATCCATATAAATAGAAATATAACACTTTACCAGAAAATAAACAAATAAATATTATTAAAAAGTAATCATTGAACCAATCCTATCTTTCGTAAATATTTCATATAATAAAGCATGAGAAATTCTACCATCAATAATATGAGTTGAACCTACATCAGACTTTAAAGCCTCTATACAACACTCTACCTTAGGAATCATGCCTCCTGAAATAGTTGAATTGTTGCGTAATAAATTTATGCGATCTAAACTTATTTCTTTAATTAAGCTTGAGGGATCATTTATATCCAATAAAATGCCAGGCATATCAGTTAATAAAATTAGTTTATCAGCTTTTAATGATTTTGCTATGCAACCTGCAACTGTATCGGCATTAATATTATGAGTTTGGTTATTTATTCCCATGCCTATGCTAGCTATAACAGGTATATAGTTATTGTTTAATAATAATTCTAGTATTTTAGTATTAATATTATCAACTTTTCCAACTAAATTATCTGGTGAACTAAATAATTGTGAAGAGAGAATTAAATTAGAATCTTTACCCGATAAACCAACAGATGAAATATTATTGCGATTAAATAAAGCAACTAACTGCTTATTTATTTTCCCAGCTAAAACCATTTCAACAACTTCCATCGTTTTAGTATCTGTGAGACGTATACCATCTTTAAATTTTGGTTTAATATTAAGCTTAGTTAACCAATTATTTATAAAAGGTCCTCCACCATGAACTAATACTATTTTTATTCCCATTGAATACAAAAAACAAATGTCTTCTATGATTTTAGACTCTAGCAATACATCTTCCATCAGAGAACCACCATATTTAATAACGAATATGCGATCAGAATATTGTTTAATAAAAGGTAACATATCAGTTAATAAAGAAAAGCGATCATCTTTTAAACTATTTGACATTGTAATATAAAAAAGGTAAATAATAAATTTATAAATTGCAAAAAAGTACTTTTTGAATTATTTTTATTGTAAATAAATGATAAGTAATAAATAATATGATAAAACAAGTTATGTATACTTTTTGGAATAATTTATATAAGTTTCCAAGATTTTTGATAGCAGTATTGATAGGCTTTTTCTTGACAACTTTTCAGCCAATTTTTAAGCTATTAAAAAACAAAAAACGAAGGGTAATGTTTGCAATGGTGACACTAGTAACAATAGGAGCAGTATATCTAGTATTAAAGATGATGACGGGATGAAAACAAATAATAAGTAAATAAATAATTGAACATATATAATATATATCTATACTCTCTTTTTACATTTTTTTATGTGTATTTCCCAAAATCCCAAAAAAGTTACAGGTGCTTTTGCACTCATGGATAGTTTAGTTAGACACAAGGTTTCACGCATTTTTGGTTACCCTGGTGGTGCCATTCTACCAATTTATGATGAGCTATTTTATTGGGAAAAAGATTTACTTATTAAACATATTCTTTGTAGGCACGAGCAAGGTGCTATCCATGCTGCAGATGGTTACTCCAGATCTACTGGAAAGGTAGGTGTTTGTTTCGCTACTTCTGGTCCAGGTGCTACTAACTTGGTGACTGGTATTGCGACTGCCCATATGGACTCTGTTCCTATTATCATTATCACAGGTCAAGTTGCTAGACCTTTTATTGGCACTGATGCTTTTCAAGAAGTAGATATTTTTGGCATTACTCTACCAATTATTAAGCATTCTTATGTTGTTAGAGATCCTAAAGATATGAGCAGGATAATAGCTGAATCTTTTTATATCGCTCAACATGGTAGACCTGGACCTGTCTTAATAGATATACCTAAAGATGTTGGTTCAGAAAAATTTTCATATGATCCTATAGGTGTCGGAGATATTTACCTACGTGGCTGCATGCCTTTAAAATTTTCTTTAGATAAATATTTTTCTCAAATGGTTGATTTACTAGAAAATTCTAGTCAGCCTATTTTATATGTTGGCGGTGGCTCCATAATATCTGATGCTTCTGATATAATTCAACACTTTGCATCTAAGTTTTCTATACCTATTACTACTACTTTAATGGGCAAAGGAATTATTGATGAGAATAATGACTTATCACTTGGTATGCTTGGTATGCATGGGACTGCTTACGCAAATTTTGCAATAAGTGAATGTGATTTATTAATTGCATTAGGTGTGCGTTTTGATGATCGTGTTACAGGTAAATTAGATGAATTTGCGTGTAACGCCCAAGTTATTCATATTGATATTGATGGAGCCGAGCTAGGGAAAAATAGGATACCACAAGTTGCTATTGTAGGTGATGTTAAATCTGTCTTGACTAAATTTATTAACTATTTTGAGAATCAACAAAAAGTTATATTTAATACTAATCAAACTTGTGCATGGAGAGAAAGAATTTCATCGTGGAAGAATCAATATCCATTACTTGTTCCTAAGAGTGTTGATTTTTTATCGGCTCAAGAGATTTTATTTTGTATTTCAAAAATACAGCCTGAAGCATATTTTACTACAGATGTTGGTCAACATCAGATGTGGGCTGCCCAATTCTTAAATGTTTTACCTCGTCATTGGATGTCAAGCTCTGGTTTAGGTACTATGGGTTATGGTTTGCCTGCAGCTATTGGTGTTCAAATTGCTCAAATTAATAGTTGTGTTATTTGTATTAGTGGTGATGCTAGCTTCCAAATGAATTTACAAGAACTAGCTACAATTTCTCAGTATAATTTACCTATCAAAATTATTATTATTAATAATAAGTGGCAAGGTATGGTTCGCCAGTGGCAACAAGCATTTTATGGAGAAAGATATTCTCATTCAAATATGGAAAAGGGTTCTCCTGATTTTCTTAAGTTAGCTAATTCTTTTGGTATCTTAGGTTTAGAGCTAGATTTTCGTAAAGATATTAAAAGAGTCCTCGAAAATGTTTTTAACTATAGAGGACCTGTACTCTTAAATTGTAAAGTCAGGGAGGAAGAAAATTGTTATCCTATGGTTGCTCCTGGCAAAAGTAATGCTCAAATGATAGGTATTGTTAAGCAGCCTTCTAAAGATGTCAATAAACTAACAATAGATTCCTCTGATTAAAATATTTTGAGATCACTGTTTTAATTTAAATATATTTATTGGGCCGGGTTGGATTTGAACCAACGTAGGCAAAGCCAGCGGATTTACAGTCCGCCCCCATTAACCACTCGGGCACCGACCCTTCTTTATAATTATATATTGCATTCTATCATAAAATAAATTTAAAAAAAAATCAATTTTTTTATAATAATATATTTTACTTACTTTATTTGGATACAACTGGATTTGAACCAGTGACTTTCACGATGTCAACGTGATACTCTAACCAGCTGAGTTATGTATCCTTTCATTATATTTTTTAAAGTTCTTATTTTTTGCTTTGTATTATTTATAATTTTCGTTTTAATCTAGTAGCTTTACCAGATCTTTTTCTTAAATAATATAGTTTAGATCTTCTAACTTTCGATTTTCGCATAATTTCAATATTTAATATGCGCGGTGAATGAATTAAATAAATTTTTTCTACGCCTATATTTTGTATTATTTTTCTAACAGTAATAGTTGTATTTAATCTAGAGTTATGTTTAGCAATAACAACTCCTTCAGAAGTTTGAACCCTTTCTTTATTTCCTTCTTGTACAATTAATTTTATTTTTATACTATCTCCAATATCTATTTGTGGCAGATTGTCTTTTATAAATTGATTCTCGATACTTTGCATAATATCAGAATCATTTTTTTGATATTGTTTCATATATAAATTTTTAATAGAATGATTAATACTTTATTGTATTTAATATGTTAATTATACGTCAACTATTTTTTTATTTTTTGTTAAATAGATTTAATTTATTTCATGGATTATGTTAGTATTATATACTATCAAAGGTAATATTATATTTTTCTAGTTCTTTTTTATTTTATGTTCGAACGCTTTACTGAAAAAGCTATTAAAGTTATTATGCTAGCTCAAGAAGAAGCTAGAAGGTTGGGTCATAATTTTGTAGGTACTGAGCAAATCCTTTTAGGCTTAATTGGTGAAGGAACTGGTATTGCTGCTCAAGTACTAAAATCAATGAATGTTAATTTAAAAGATGCACGAATTGAAGTTGAAAAAATCATTGGACGTGGCTCTGGTTTTGTTGCTGTTGAAATCCCCTTCACTCCAAGAGCAAAAAGAGTCCTTGAGTTGTCTTTAGAAGAAGCAAGGCAGTTGGGGCACAATTATATTGGTACTGAACATCTATTGATGGGTTTAGTTAGAGAGGGGGAAGGTGTAGCTGCTAGAGTACTTGAAAATTTAGCTGTGAATATAACTTCTATTAGAGCTGAAGTTATACAAATGTTAGGTGATAGTACTGAAGTAAATACAAGCAATAATAATACTGTACAGGTAAGAAGCAAGACACCTACATTAGAAGAGTTTGGATCTAATTTAACAGAATTAGCTGTAGAAGGTATTTTAGATCCTGTAGTAGGTAGACAAAAAGAGATCGAAAGAGTAATCCAAATTTTAGGTCGACGTACAAAAAATAATCCTGTATTAATCGGTGAACCTGGTGTTGGTAAAACTGCTATTGCTGAAGGCTTAGCTCAAAGAATAGCTAATAGAGATATCCCTTCTATCTTAGAAGATAAGTTTGTAATTACTTTAGATGTCGGTTTATTAGTTGCTGGTACAAAATATAGGGGAGAGTTTGAAGAACGTTTAAAGCGAATTATGGATGAAATTAAGTCAGCTAATAATGTTATTCTAGTTATAGATGAAGTTCATACCCTAATCGGTGCTGGTGCAGCTGAAGGTGCCATTGATGCTGCCAATTTATTAAAACCTGCTTTAGCTAGAGGTGAGTTACAGTGTATTGGTGCTACTACACTTGAAGAATATCGTAAACATATTGAAAAAGATGCAGCTTTGGAAAGACGTTTTCAACCTGTATTAGTTGGCGAACCTAGTGTTGAAGAAACAATTGAAATTTTATTTGGTTTACGTGATAGATATGAAAAGCATCATCAGTTAAAAATGTCAGATGGCGCTCTAGCTGCTGCAGCTAAATATGCTAATCAATATATTTCAGATCGTTTTTTACCTGATAAAGCTATTGATTTAATTGATGAAGCTGGTTCTCGAGTACGTTTGCTTAACTCCCAATTACCTCCTGCTGCAAGAGAATTAGATAGAGAGTTAAGAGCTGTATTAAAAACAAAAGATGAAGCAATTAGAGCTCAGAAGTATGAAAAAGCAGAACAATATAGAACTCGTGAGATGGAAATTAAGGCACAAATTGCTGCTATTGCTCAAAATAAAAATAGTGAGCCTAATATGCAGATAAATGATCCAATTGTTACTGAAGAAGATATTGCAGAAATTGTTGCATTTTGGACAGGTATTCCAGTTACAAAATTAACTAAAAGTGAGTCTGAAAAGCTTATGCATATGGAAGAAACTTTGCATGGACGTATCATAGGACAAGATGAAGCCGTAGTTGCTGTATCTAGAGCTATTAGAAGGGCTAGAGTAGGATTGAAAAATCCTAATAGACCAATTGCTAGTTTTATATTCTCAGGTCCTACTGGTGTTGGTAAAACTGAATTAACAAAAGCTTTAGCTTCTTATTTCTTTGGTGCTCAAGAAGCGATGGTTCGCTTAGATATGTCTGAATATATGGAGCGACATACAGTATCTAAACTAATTGGTTCTCCTCCTGGTTATGTTGGGTATAGTGAAGGAGGTTATTTAACTGAAGCAGTTAGAAAACGTCCATATACTGTAATTCTTTTTGACGAGATTGAAAAAGCCCACCCAGATATTTTTAATTTACTTTTGCAAATTTTAGAAGATGGTAGATTGACAGATGCTAAAGGACGTACAATTGATTTTAAAAATACATTACTTATTATGACATCTAATATTGGTTCTAAAGTAATTGAAAAAGGTGGAGGTAGCTTAGGTTTTGAATTAGGTGAATCTCAAACGGAGTCTCAATATAACCGTATTAAATCATTAGTTAATGAAGAATTAAAGCAATATTTTCGTCCAGAGTTCTTAAATCGACTAGATGAAATTATAGTATTTAGACAATTAACTAAAGATGAGGTAAGAGAAATTGCGGATATTATGTTAAAAGAAGTCTTTGATCGTATTAAACAACAAGATATTGATTTAAATGTTACAGAAAGGTTTAAGAATAGATTAGTTGATGAAGGTTATAATCCGAGTTATGGAGCTCGTCCTTTGCGTAGAGCTGTAATGCGTTTATTAGAAGATAGTTTAGCTGAAGAAGTACTTAGTGGTAAAATTAAAGGTGGTGATAGTGCTGTGGTTGATGTTAATGATGATGGGCAAGTTAAAGTTTTATTGGGTAGTAAAATGGAAGTATAATATTCTAGCCTTAATTTAAATGAATAATTTTATTCAATCTAAATATATAGTTGTCTAACAATTTTATTATGCCAGGAACCAGATTTGAACTGGTGACACGAGGATTTTCAGTCCACTGCTCTACCAACTGAGCTATCCCGGCTAATGATATTTTAGTTTAATCTTAGTATAAATTGCAACTATATATGATTTTATTTATATTTTTTCATTATTATTCTTAGTATTCTCAAATAATGTTGTTTCAGTTGAAAATAATAATTTAAATGAACCAATTTTCCCATTACGATTTTTACATAATGTAATATCTAAAAGCTTTTTTTTATGATAGTAATTACTGTCTTTTTCATATATCATCATCACTATATCTGCATCTTGTTCTATTGAATTATGTAAAAGAATATTATTACAAAGAAAATGAAAATAGTTTTGTGTATTTAAGTCAAAAGATTTATTATAAGTAGTAAATTTTATAATTCTTGTATAATAATTATGTATTAAATTATATCTATAATAAGAATGAATAAGTATATTTTTATTTAAAGAGGCATTATCTAATAATAAATAATTTGGGTTCCAATTATGATTAAATATAAATTTATGATTATGAGTTATTAAAATCTGATTATTCTTATTTGTTCTACATAAAAAATTATATTTTGTAGACAAAAAAATCTTTTGATTTTTAATATTATTAAGGTGATTTTTATATAAACATGCAATTTGATATATTCTCTTTATTTTTTGTATAGTGATTGATCTATTTATTAGATTATTGATTTGTAATTTATTATTAATATTTTCAATTAAGTTTATTTTTATTGATAACTCAATACATCCACTTTCTTTTAAATCTGATAGTATTGGTTGTTTATTAGTTCTCGTTTCAATATTTCTATTCAATTGAGATAATACAATAATAGGTAATTGTAAATATTGTGCTAATAATTTTAATTTTCGTGTTATATAACTTAACTCTTGTGTTCTATTAGTTTTATTAGAAATATTTGCTTGAATTAATTGTAAATAGTCAATAATAATTATATGAATATTTTTATTGTTTTTTGTGATAAGTTTTGATGTATATTCAATATAATCTATAGATGTATTGGGATTATCATCAATATATATTTGTTTATTTATTAGATCATAGCAGGTATTAATTATCTTATGCCATTGGATTAATTTTAAACTATTAATGATAATATATTTTAATGGAATATTCGATGCAATTGATATAAATTTATTTAATATTTGTTTATTCGACATTTCCAAACTGAATATATATATTGCAGACTGTTTATTTTGCAATATATTATAAGCAATATTTATAGCTAAAGACGTTTTACCCATTGATGGACGTCCTGCAATAATAATTAAGTCTCCTTTAGGTAGACCTAATATTAATTTATCCAGTTCTAAAAAACCTGATTTTAATAATTGATTATGTTGCAAATGAACATTTACTTGATATCTACTTTCTTTAGATTTTATATTTAATAAAAACTGAGAAATTAATTCTTGAAATGTTTTAATATTATTTTGAGGAATTCTATTTTCTGCAATATTTAAATAATATGAAGCTTTGTTATATATTTTATGATGAGATAATTTTGGAATATAAGCTAACCGAATTATATTATATGCATATTGAATCATTAGTCTTTTTGTATAATTATATTGAATTAATTTAATAATCTCTTTTATGTATATATTTATGTTTAATGATGTTATTATAAAAATCTGGCTTTGTTTCATTAAATCTAGAATTTTAGTAATGCCGCCTATATAATATAGTATATTTATATTAGCTAAAGTATATAAAAATTCAGTTATATTTAATTGATTTTTTTGATTTATAATTAATAAATATGTATAAATAATTTTATGGCATTCCAAATAAAAATACTCTGTTTTTATTATAGGAACAATACGATAAAAAATATGTGGATGAATAAAAATTATACCGAGCAATATTTCTTCTGCAAGATAATTCTGTGGTAATAATAAATGTGTATACTGATGAAGGGTTCTCATTATTATTTATTGAAATATATTTGATGTAAAAATGTCTATATCAAAAACAAAGATTTATTTAATTAATAGTTCTTAATTAAAAATAAATCTTTTCTAATTATTATTATTATGTTATATAAAACTATATATTAATTGGAATAATATTTAATTTTAGTTGATAGTATTTATCATTAAGTAAGTTGATCTCAATTTGAAATTTTCCAATTGTTTTTATATTTGGAACTTTAATTTGTTTTTTATTTAGCTCTATTCCTGTAGATCTAAATATTTTTTCGATAATATCTTTTTCATTAATGTTACCAAATATATAATTCTCATCACCAATTTTTTTAAAAAGACTAATGTTTTTTATTTGTTTTAAATTATTTCCTAAGTTTTCTGCTTTAATTTCATTATCCTGCAATTTTTTATTTTGAATTATTTGAAACATATTTAAATGCTTCATTTTATTTTTTGTTGCAAGCTCTGCAATCTCATTTGGTATTAAGTAGTTAAATGCGTATCCTCTCGTTACTTTGATTATTGTATTTTTGTTTCCAATATTGGGGTAGTCTTTTTTTAAAATTATTTCTATCTTCTTTTTTGCCATTTGTTTTTTATATATTTATTTTTATATATTAATTATAATTTTATCAAATATTTTATTTCTATAAAATAAATTGTTTAATAGTAAAATTCTAATAATTATATTTTACTATGGAATATTTAATTTTATATTTATTTAATATATTTGATACGATTAATGAACGATATGTTGTATGACAATAAATCATAATCTTTTTTCTATTCGTATATTTAAGAAAAAGAATTGTTTTTTTATTTTTAAATTTGTTCAAAGTAATATTTACAGAGTATGGAAGGTGATTTTTTCTAAATTCATATTCTTGTCTTATATCTACTATTAGATAATTATGATAGAATTTTCCTTTCAAGTGTTTATATTTTAATTGCGGTATAAAAAATCTCAACTTATTATCAGTTTTATTTACCTTAATACTTATTTTTTGTCTTTTTGATAAATAAATTGATGTATCTTTTGTATATATATATAGTAAATTGAAAATTATAAGTTTATTATAGATGATTTTACCAATACTTAGTACGATTTTTATTGCCTCTGTTGTTTGTAGAATACCGATATGACCTGTAATGCTTCCTATAACACCATAGTTTTCGCAATTATTATTAAGTAAGTGAATATTAAACGGATAAATATTAGAATAGCAAATACTATTTTTATAGTTAAATACATTAATTTGACTTTCAAATTGTTGTATTGCTCCATATATATGAACTTTATGTAAGCTGTAGCAATATTTATCAATTATATATCTTGTATCAAAATTATCACATGCATCAATTATGATATCATAGTATTGAATCACTTCGAATGCATTCTCCTGCTTTATTTTATAAGAATGTAAAATTATTTTACAGTATGGATTTATAGAGTTTAATTTATTTTTAGCACATATTAGTTTATCTTGATTAAGATTATTAAAGCTATATAGTATTTGTCTATTTAAATTAGATATATCAATATTATCATTATCAATTATACCTATATAACCAATACCTGCTGCAGCTAAATATAGCATGGCTGGGCATCCAAGTCCTCCGGCTCCAATAACTAAAACTTTTGCTTTCTTTAACCTTTTTTGTCCATTTAACCCAATGTTATCTAATGTTAAGTGCTTAGCATATAAAGTACATTCTTCTTCTAATAAATTAATTTTTTTCGTATTTGGATTAAGCATAATTAGCTGTTCATCTTCTTTCTATAATAATTTAGTGTTCTAGTCTATTTTTTTTTGTAGATCATTTTAATAAATAGTAAGCTATAATATTTATAGATTTACTATTACGCCTTTAGTTCAGATGGTAGAACGTAGGTTTCCAAAACCTAATGTCGAGGGTTCAAGTCCTTCAGGGCGTGTACCATTTTGTTAATGAATTAATGTTTTATTAATTGTCATTATTAAGTATTAATTTTATACTCAATAAAATTTTATTTGGTTTTTATTGTAAAAAAAGATATTATGCATATAATACCTTATATTTTTATCAATACAACTATGTTTTTATTGTATGAATATATTTTATTAGTATTTTATATATATTCATGAATATTTTAATCTATGCCTAAAAAAGTTGTCGGTTTTGTTAAATTAGCTTTAGTAGCTGGTAAAGCAACACCAGCACCTCCTGTTGGTCCTGCCTTAGGCCAATATGGAGCCAATATTGTGATGTTTTGTAAAGAATATAATGCTAAAACTGCTGACAAAGTAGGCTTAGTTATACCAGCAGAAATTTCTATTTATGAAGATCGTAGTTTTTCATTTATTTTGAAAACACCTCCTGCATCTGTTTTACTAGCTAAAGCTGCAGGTATTGAAAAAGGCTCAGGCTCACCAAATACCCAAAAAGTTGGTTTTATTTCTCATGCACAATTACAAGAAATAGCAGAAATTAAATTACCAGATTTAAACACTAAAGATTTAAATAAAGCTATGTTAATCATAGTTGGGACAGCTTTTAGTATGGGAATTGATATTAGAGATTAAGATTTTGTTATTTATAGAGGAAGTTTTAATTGTATGCGTAAGTATTCTCGTCGTTTTTCAAAGATTTTACAGCAGGTTGATAGAAATAAATTATATACACCTTTAGATGCTGTAAAATTATTGCAGAAGTTATCTAATGTAAATTTTGTTGAAACATTAGAAGCCCATATAATTTTAGGTTTAGATCCTAAATATGCTGATCAACAGTTAAGAACAACTGTTATTTTACCTAAAGGTACAGGCAAATTAGTGAAAGTTGCTGTTATTGCAAAAGGCGAAAAAGTCTCTGAAGCATCCTCCGCAGGTGCAGATTTAGTAGGTTCAGAAGATTTAATTGAAGATATTTCAAAGGGCAATTTAAATTTCGATAAATTAATTGCAACACCTGATATGATGTTATTAATTGCAAAATTAGGTAGAATACTAGGACCGAGGGGTTTAATGCCTTCTCCTAAATCAGGTACAGTTACTTTTGATGTTAAAAGTGCAATTAATGAATTTAAAGCTGGAAAATTAGAATATAAAGTTGACCGTACAGGTATACTTCATATAGCTATCGGTAAGTTGAATTTTACAGCTGAAGATTTAAATCTCAACCTAAAAACTTTACAAGAGTCTATAGATAAAAATCGTCCTCCCGGTGTTAAAGGTAAATATTGGAAATCCTTATATTTATCTAGTACAATGGGACCATCAGTTCCTATTAATATTAGTATTCTTCGGGATTAGTTATTTTAAAGATATTTGATTAAATTAATTGTATTTTATATATATTGTATTTATTAGTATTTAGTTTATTATGAGTGATAAAATTAATAACATTATTGAAAATTTAAAATCATTGACTTTACTAGAAGCAGCTGAATTAGTAAAGCAAATAGAAGAAGTATTTGATGTAGATGCATCATCTATCTCTAATAGTAATATGGTTATGATACCTACAGATAATAATCATCTGTCAAGCAATGAGATTGAAGCGCAAACAGAGTTTGATGTTGTTCTAGAGGAAGTTCCATCAGCGAAAAAAATAGCAGTTTTAAAAGTTGTTCGTTCACTTACATCCTTAGGCTTAAAAGAAGCAAAAGAATTGGTAGAGTCTACTCCAAAAGTAATAAAAAAAAGTACTTCTAAAGAAGATGCAGAAGAAATAAAGGTTAAGTTAGAAGAAGTTGGTGCCAAAGTTTCTATTAAATAATTATTTTATGTAATAGTTATATATTATCCATCTAGATAATATATATAACTATTGTTAGTTGAGATTATATTAATTTGAATTAAAATAAGCCTAATGTAATAGCTTGTGATAAAGGCATTGTAGCACCTATACCTAGCCATATAGTAACAAAAGTACCTATTAAAAATACGATTGTTGCTATAGGTCTGCGAAAAGGATTCTGAAATTTATTAATATTTTCTATAAAAGGTATAGTTATTAAGCCTACTGGTACAGATGCCATAGACATAACTCCTATTAATTTATTCGGAATTACTCTTAATAAATTAAAAGTAGGAAAAAAGTACCATTCAGGCAAAATTTCTAAAGGTGTCGCAAAAGGATTTGCCATTTCGCCAATTCCTATTGGTTCTAAGATAGCTAGTCCAACATTACATGCAATTGTTCCTAATATTACTACTGGAAATATATACAACAAGTCATTTGGCCATGCAGGTTCTCCATAGTAATTATGACCCATACCTTTTGCAAGTTTCGCTCTTAATTTAGGATCTGTTAAATCGGGTTTTTTTATAACTGACATATTCTTTAATCCTTAATAATTATTATATTTTTTATAATGGACCGGATATTCCTTGTTTACGTATCATCAAGAAGTGCATTAACATAAATACTGCAGTTAATAATGGTAAAACAAAAGTATGTAAACTATAAAATCTTGTTAATGTACTTTGTCCAACACTAACACTTCCTCTTAATAATTCCACAATTGTACCACCTAATATTGGGATAGCTTCAGGTACACCAGTTACAATTTTCACTGCCCAGTATCCAATTTGGTCCCACGGTAAAGAATAGCCTGTAACTCCAAAAGAAACTGTTAGCACAGCTAATATCACTCCTGTTACCCAAGTTAATTCTCTGGGTTTTTTAAAACCACCAGTTAAGTATACACGAAAAACATGTAAAATTAGCATTAGTACCATCATACTTGCTGACCAACGATGTATTGAACGAATTAACCAGCCAAAATTTACTTCTGTCATAATATATTCTACAGATGAAAAAGCCTCTGCAACAGTTGGCCTATAATAAAAAGTCATAGCAAAGCCACTTGCAACTTGAATTAAAAAAGATGTAAATACTATTCCTCCTATACAATAAAAAATATTTACATGTGGAGGTACATACTTGCTTGTAATATCATCTGCTATGGCTTGAATTTCCAATCTTTCCTCAAACCAATCATAAACTTTACCCATAATTATATTATTTATTTATTTATTTATGCGTTTAAACTACTGTTATTCTTTATTAGTAGTTATTATAGCATTTATTCTTGTAATGATATTGTTATACTTCAGTAACAAAATAATAATTGTAGACTAAATATATCTTCGATATAAATAAATTTTTTTGTAGAATATTTTATAATAGTCTTTCTAGATAAGTAGTTCATGATTTTATTAATAGTAATTTTATTACTACCAGTAATTATAGATAGATTTTTTTGTGATAAACTAAATGGAATAATAATTTTATTATCATGAATAACTCCAAATTCTAAAGATAATAAGAAGATAAGCTGTAGTATTCTATATTTTGTATATTTATGTTTAAGTATTTGATTCATTAATTCATATTGTTTTAATGTTGATTTTTGCCCATATATTATATTAATTAATATTTGTTTTTTTATATAAATTTTATTTTTTATATCTAATAGTGAATAACTTATAAGATATGCTCGATCTAATGCTATTATTGTATAGTAATGTTGTGTGTCATAAGAGTAGTCTAAATTAATAATATTATTAGTGCTTAATATTGCTAAAGGAAATATATCTTTATTCTGAAACATTTTAAATAAATATATTACACCATGTAGTACTATAATGGATTTACTATAAATTCTATTTGGCTTATATAAAATTTTATCTCCTTTATTTAGTTTGTATATGTAGTAGGTAATTTGTGAGTTTGAAAAAGTCTTAATCCATTTCATAAAAACTTATATAAGTTATTGATAATTTTATATCTTTTTATTTTTATAATAATCGTATTAAAGTATTATAATGAAGAAATTACTATTAGTAGATGATGATGATAATTTAAGAGAATTACTTTCTTCTTATTTAATTAAGGAAGGTTTTGTTATTAATTCTGTAAATAGTGTTCATTCTGCTTTAGTTATTATTAAGCATGATAGACCTGATTTGATTATTTCTGATATAATGATGAAGCAATTAGATGGTTATGATCTTATTAAATTATTGAAATTAGATTCTTTGTTAATAGATATTCCTATTATATTCTTAACAGCTAAGGGAATGACTTTAGATAGAATAAAAGGCTATAATTTAGGCTGTCATGCATATCTTACAAAACCATTTAATCCACAAGAATTATTAGCTATTATAAAAAATATTTTTTATAATATAGATCTTCTTAAAATGAAATTTATTGGTCATTTTCATAAAAAACATGATAATAATAAAATAATTAAATTGCTAACATATCGAGAAAAAACTATTCTTGAGTTAATCTTGAAAGGATATATGAATAAAGAAATTGCTTTAAAGTTAAATATTGGTTTACGAAATGTTGAAAAGTATGTAAGTCGATTACTAAATAAAACAAAATCAAGAAATCGTACAGAGTTAGTCAAATTAATTTTAGAATAGTTTGAGATTAATTAAAGTAATATAATATATCTTATTAGCTTTAATTAATAAATCTAAGGGCGAATGACGGGAATCGAACCCGCGTATGATGGAATCACAACCCATTGCCTTAACCTCTTGGCTACACCCGCCATATAATATATAATTATATTATAGTATTTTTTATTTCAATCGTCTACTTTTTAATTTAAAAGTTTATGGAAAAATATATTACTGTATTTATCAATGGTGAACCTTTTAATATTAATGCTGTTATGTCTTTAAAAGATTTATTATTATACTTAAATTTTAATCTTAATGTTGTTATAATTGAATATAATAAAGAGATTGTAACATCTTCTAATTATAATAATATATTTTTAAAAAAAAATGATTTCATAGAAGTTATTACAATTGTTGGTGGAGGTTAATTTATATAGTATATAAACATTTTTATTTTATACTCCGTTTAGATACAGACAGTCTTCCTTGTTTTCTATCAATATGTATAATTTTTATTTTAATTAGGTTTCCAATATAAAAAACCTTGTTAAGATTATCAATATATTTAGATCCTACTTCTGAGATATGTAGTAGTGCAATCATTCCATATATTTCAACAAATAATCCATATTGTTTTATTTTTACTATTAAACCATATACCAGTTCTCCTATTCTAAATTTATGTCTTGATAGTTTTAGTAATGCACTTTTATTACTTAGAATTAATTGATTTTTTTGTTCATTGATGATTAATAATTTACATTGTATAGAATAATTTTTTAATTCATATGTTGCTAGATTATCATTTAAAGATATATGTGATTTCGGTATAAATGCTTGTATTCCTTCTAAGTATGTTATTAGACCTCCTTTATTTATTTGTCTAATCCTTAAAGTAAATATGATATTTTCTAATTGTAATTGTTTAATTCTTTTCCAAGCTTTTATATAATCTAATCTTTTAATTGAGACTATATATTGTTTAATATATGGATTATATTTAACGAGAAAAAAATCTCTCGTTGTATTAATAAATAAAGTTAATAATTTTTTATCATAAGATAGATCTACGTTAATTTCTTCCTTGGGCAAGTATCCGGCTGTATTATCTCCTATATTTACTAGAAACCCTTTAGACTCTTTATATGTTATAGTTCCCGCTACAATATCCCCCGAATGCAAATTATATTTGTATTTCTGTAATATATCTGAGAATTGATTTTTATCATTTACTTTTATCATTAAATATCTTAGTAAATTATTTATATTATAAATATGGTATTATTATTATTATGTATATTAAGAGTAAGTATAGGTAATTGCAAACTTTAAACAAGTTTGAGGAAAGTCCGGGCTCTATATAGGTAAATATAGCTATATAAAATATAGTGTAGGTAACTATGAGGACAGTGCCACAGAAATAAACCTACTTTATAATAATTTATATGTAAGGGTGCAACGGTATAGTAAAAATATGCCAGAAATATTGTTAAAATATTTGCTAGGTAAACCCCATATTAGAGCAAAGTTATTAGTTTATATAAAAATTGTTCTATCATCCTTATTTATTATGTATTTAATAACTAATTTTTTAATATACTGCATAAAGTAATAATTGAATTCCTGTTACTTAAGATGAATAATTACCCTTTTTGTTTATTTTTTATAAAAATATAAATAATTAAGAACAAAACCCGGCTTATGACTTACTCTAATATTTTTTACGATTTATTAAGTTTATTTTATCAGTAATTGTTTAATATGATTATCAATATTCACTAAATCTGTATGATTTAATGTTCTACTAGGTGATCTATAAATAATTCGTAAGCAAATAGATTTTATTTTAGTTATTTTATTATAGTATTCATTTATTATTTCAATATATTCAATTAAGTTCCTATCTTTGGCTAAAATTATTTTTTTTATTTGTTTGATATTACTATATTTACTTATCTGAATAGATATATCTCTACTTACACTTGGATATAATGAGTAAGGCTTTATTATATGATTTATATGTTTATTGAAATGGATGGTTTTTATTAAGTATTGTACATTTAGTTCAAAGAGGTAAGTTGTTATGTTTTGTTGATCAATATCATAAATATATTGCTTCTTTAATTTGCCAAAAACTCCTATAAGTTTATTACTATTTTTACTATAAACAAATATTTGCTCATTAGGATCTAAGTAATCTGTAATATTTCCTATTATTGTATTATCTTTTTCTTCTAGTTCTTTGTTCCATTGTATATTTGCTTGTAATATATCTAGAATAAACTCTAACACTCCTTTGGCATGAAACCATGTTAATTTATTTGATTCACTGTACCAATCTTTTCTTGAAAACTGTGTATTATTTATTATTCCTGCTAAATGTATTGCTTCATTATAAGCATTTTGTTTATTTTTATAAAAGATATTACCTATTTCAAATATCTCTGTCTTTAATTCTTTTTGTTTAATAGATAGTCTATAATTTTCAATTAAGTTTTTTGCAATATTTATCCTAAGACTATTTTGTTCTTCTGTAATTGGGTTATATATTTTGAGACAATGATTATTACATATTTCATTTTCTGTTAAAGAAGAATTAATACTTTCATTAAAACCAATATTTAGTAATGTTTGATATATTTTTTTTATATAGAATGATTTTACCGATATTTTACCTTTACGACTATATTTTGGTAGTTTATTTAAAAAGTATTTAAATCCATAAACTCTTCCAATCTCTTCTATAATATCGATATTTCTGCTTAAATCATGTTCTCTATATTTAGGGATAGTAATCTCAAATATTTTATGATTATATGAATAACTTGGCCTGAATTTAAGCCTATTTAAAGTTTTTAAAATATCTCTATTTGATAAATATTTATTTTTTTTATTTCCTATGGGTCCTAGTGTAAACTTAATTTCATTCTTTTGTATTTGTAGCTTTTTATAATCTTTTATTATTTTTTTATAACTTTCATATGATTTATTAATTACTCCGCTACAATATGTAGTAATTAAGCGAATAGTTTCAATATATGCATTATTAAATGTTTCATATGAATTAAACAAATTATTTTCATCTATATTATTTATAAAGCAGCATAATATGATATTGCTTGTTTTTTGATTAAATGTATTATTAGTATTATGAACATTAGTTGCATCTAAAGAAAATAAGTCTTTATTATTATATATAACTTTTTCTAGTCTATTTAAATTAGAATTTTTACTTATTTTTATTAGGCTAAAATTAATAGATTTTATATTAAGTTTATCAAGATCACATATCAATACTTTATGTCCCCATTTAATTTTGATATATTCTTGTATATCATGGAGTAGAAATGATGGTCTTATATTACATCCAATTAAATGATTCTGTAACCATTTTGGTGATTTATTATTCGATAAATGAATAATTGTATGAATTTTTATATATAAAAATTGTTTAGATGTATTTATGAAATTGTATCTTATTTTTTTAGCTAATGGTTCAATTGGCTTTAAATTAATTTGTAGTGGTAAATTAAATATCGATGTCATTTCTTGTGCAAGATTAATGATACAAAAAATTTCTTTTCTATTTGCTGTTATGGCTAAATCTATAATTTTATCTGATATCTCAGGGTGTTCTTCTATATCTTCTACTTCAAATCCAGCTAATGTTAATTGTTTTATAAATTTTTCAAATGTTATCGATTCTAAATTAATGAAGTAATTTAGCATTGTCCATGAAAATTTCATCGTTTGATTTAATTGGAATTTTAAAATAATATTTTTTTTATCAATTTTCTTATTATGCTTTTATAAATGATAGCTTATTATTATTTGCATATCTTTCCATAAATCTCATAAAACGGTCCCACTCAATGGGACTTTTAATAATATAAATGCATTCAATCCCTTGTGGCTTTCCATTAATAAATTTTGCGTTAACATCTGTTGTAACCAATGATCCTTCTTCATCTATTAAATACATTCCTTGTATATCGCCTTTTTCTTGCATTTTTAACTGTATAATATCTGGATTATTGAATCTAAAAGTTGCAGTCCCAGTTTTTCCATCACGGGATCTTGTTAACTTTACATTTGGTACAACTGCTTCATTGATTCCTTCAATAAATTGAATGACTGCCATTTTAGTTACCTTATATTTTGTAGTAGTTTTTTGTTATATAATTGTATACTAATTTTTTCTAATAAATCATATAATTAAACTATTAATTATCTGGGGTGGGAGGATTCGAACCTGCGAGTGGCGGAGTCAAAGTCCGCTGCCTTACCGCTTGGCTACACCCCAACATAGTCATTGTAACAAATTTTTATTAAGGATTGTCAAGTTATAATTAGATTTTTAATATCATGTAAGTATTGTTTAAATTTATCTAAATTAATTTTTTGTTGTTTACTTGTTTTTAACCATTTTATAGTAACATAATTATTTGCAACTTCATTATCTCCTAGAATACAACATATGTCGGCTGATGATTGACTAGCTTTTTTCATTTGTTTTCTCAGATTACTTTTATTAAAGTCTAAGTTAAAACTAATTTTATATTCTTCTAGCATTCTTATAATATCCCATATTTTTTGTTCAGCTCTTAGTCCTTGAATAATTATATATATATTTGGTCTATTTTTATTTATATTGATTATTTTTTCTGTTATCATTATTAGTCTTTCTATCCCAATTGCCCAGCCTACAGCAGGAGTCTTGGGTCCTCCTAAGCACTCAATTAGTTTATCATATCTACCCCCACCACATATAGTATCTTGACTACCAAGACAATCAGCTTTTATTTCAAATGCAGTATAATTGTAATAATCCAAGCCTCTCACTAATTTTTCATTAATTTTATAAGGTATGTTCAAATATGTTAAATGTTTACAAATATTATTAAAGTGATATAAAGATTCTGATTGTATACATGATGTTAATTTTGGAGCTTTATTTAATATTTCTTGAGTTCTTAGATTTTTACTATCTAATATTCTTAATGGATTTACCTCGAGTCTTTTTCTAGAATCAGAATCTAAGTCTTCTTTATATTTAATTAAATAATTTACTAATTCATATTTGTATATTTGCCTTTCTTCTGAATTACCTATAGAATTAATCTCTAGCCTATATTTAGAAATTTGGCAAGCTTCTAAAACTTTTATTGCGAGTCTAATAACTTCAACATCAGCTATATAGTTTAAACTACCAATACATTCAATTCCTAGTTGATGAAATTGTCTTTGTCTACCCTTTTGAGGTCTTTCATATCTAAACATAGGCCCCATATACCATAGTTTATGAGTATTATCATGTATATATAGTTTATTACTTATAAATGCACGTGCAATACTAGCCGTACCTTCTGGTCTTAAAGTTATACTTCTTTTCCCCTGATCAATAAAAGTATACATTTCTTTATTTACGATGTCTGTACTATCTCCAATACTCCTCTTAAATAAATTAGTCTGTTCCAAAATAGGTGTTCTAATTTCATTATAATTTGATAATGTTAATATATTATTTGCTTGATTATATATATATTGCCAAAATTGTACTTCATTCGGTAAAATATCTTTTATTCCTCTTAGTGGTTGCATATTTAAAGATAATTTGTAGTACTATTAATATTTTTATCGGGCAAGAAGGGATTCGAACCCCCGACACCGTGGTTCGTAGCCACGTGCTCTAATCCACTGAGCTACAAGCCCATAATACAATTATTATAGCAGCATATAAAAATAAATTAAAAGGTATACTTTTTATTTATTGAATAAAAGATTAGTTATTCAATAAATATTTTTGTATATTACTTATATAATCTTTCAATTTATATAAGGTTATTTTATTTATTTCATTAAAAAAAACTTAAAGGACATATATATGAGTAAAACAATACTTTATCATGATGATGCTCGTAAAGCATTAGAAAAAGGTATGGATATATTAGCAGAAGCTGTATCTATAACTTTAGGACCAAAGGGTAGAAATGTTGTATTAGAGAAAAAATTTGGAGCTCCTCAAATTATAAATGATGGAGTGACAATTGCTAAAGAAATAGAGCTTAAAGATGTTGTTGAAAATACAGGCGTAGCTTTAATTAGACAAGCTGCCTCAAAAACTAATGATGTTGCCGGAGATGGCACTACAACAGCTACTGTTTTAGCCCATGCAATTGTTAAGCAGGGTTTAAAAAATGTAGCTGCAGGATCTAATTCTATATTATTGAAAAAAGGTATTGATAAAGCTGTCAAGTTTGTTGTTTCTAAAATTGCTGAATATTCACGTCCAATTCATGACGTAAATGATATTATGCAGATTGCTTCTATTTCTGCGGGTAATGATCTGGAAATTGGTGAAATGATTACTAACGCAATAAAAAAAGTAGGCAAAGAAGGAATTATTTCTATAGAAGAAGGTCAATCTACTTTAACTCACTTAGAGATTAAGGAAGGAATGAAGTTTGATAAAGGTTTTATTTCACCATATTTTGTTACAGATCCTTCAAAAATGGAAGTAATCCAAGAGAATACATATATTTTATTGACAGATAAAAAGATTACTTTAATTCAACAAGAGTTATTGCCTATATTAGAACAAGTTGCAAAAACAGGACGCTCTTTATTAATTATAGCAGAAGATATTGAGAAAGAAGCTTTGGCTACAATAATAGTGAATAAGTTAAGAGGTATTGTTAATGTAGTTGCAGTTAGAGCACCAGGTTTTGGAGATAGAAGAAAGGCTTTATTAGAGGATATTGCTATTCTAACCTCTGGTCAATTAATAACAGAAGACACGGGCTTAAGTCTTGATTCTATTTCTTTAGATAATTTAGGTATTGCTAAAAAAGTGCAAGTTGATAAAGATTCTACTACAATTGTAGCTGAAGGTAATCAAGATATAATTAATGATAGATGTGAACAATTAAGAAAACAGATGCAAGTGACTAATAATAATTACGAAAAAGAAAAGTTACAAGAACGGCTAGCAAAATTATCTAGTGGTGTAGCTGTAATTAAAGTTGGTGCTGCAACAGAAACAGAAATGAAGGATAAGAAACTCCGCTTAGAAGATGCTATTAATGCCACTAAAGCGGCTATAGAGGAAGGTATTGTTCCTGGTGGTGGCTCTACATTTGTTCATTTATCAAAAGATTTACATAATTGGGCGAAGGATAATTTAGTAAATGAGGAATTAATAGGAGCTTTAATTGTAGAGAAAGCATTATTATCTCCATTAGTTCGTATAGTTGAAAATGCTGGAATGAATGGTGTTGTTGTTTTAGAAAAATTAAAGCAAAGTGATTTTGCCGTAGGTTATAATGCTAATACAGGTAAACTAGTAAATATGTATGAGTCTGGTATTATTGATCCTTCTAAAGTGGCTCGTTCTGCCTTGCAAAATGCTTCTTCTATTGCTTCTATGATTTTAACTACAGAATGTATTATTGCTGAAATAGAGTCAAAATAATTATGTATTATTATTTTTTATATAAATTTTGCTATACCTTATATTTAGAAAGGTACTCAATCAAATAAAATATTCCTTTTTTTGTATGACTTTTAATAATTATATATAAATTCATAATTGCAATTTCATGTATGTATGAAATATTAAAGTCTTTATTATTATAGCAATCATAATAATTATATAATTTATAATACATATATGTGAATTTATTTAAATACTGCTTGAGCAAAGTTGATTTTAGATACCTGTTATACTCATTGATAATACTTTTACTTGAATTTTGAATAGATTGAGTATTCATAATATTATAGATTGTATTAATATATATAATTAAACTTAAAAAGTCATAGTATGAATGATTTTGATAATAACTTAAATATAATTTTTTCAAACTAAAATTTTGAATATTTTTATCAGCAAATTTTTCTATATGCCTATCAATATATTGTTGTGAATATAAATTTAATGCCTCTAAGCTTATAAATAATAGGTTTATCTTATTAATCAGGAATAGATTACGATTCATTTTAAGGTTCATAAAGTATTCTTTTGATATTAATTTTATTGAATGATTAGTGAAGATTAACTAATCATTTGTATTCTTAATTGCTCCCCGCAAATATAAATTCAGGAAATTGATTTTGTGCTTCTAATAAAGATTGATTTTTACTTTTTTCTTGCCAAAAATTAATAACTTCAGTTGCTTTATTTAATAATTCTATTTTTTCAGCTTCAGATATCCATGGCTTTGAATCAAGCTCAGTCTTCAGTTGTTCCCATGCATCATTTCTAGGCCAAAAAAAATAAGATGTTAAAGGACTAAAGTTTTGTCCTACAATATGATCTATTGCTATTGCAACATTATTATCTAGCCACAAAATACGAAATGTAAATTTTTGCAAATTAATACTCCTTAATATATTTTTATTAGTTTAATCATCATAAGCTTTATTTAAGAGGCTTTGAACTTTTTTAGTTAGTTTAGCTCCCGTTTTAATTCTTTTTTGTATTTTAATTAAATCTAATTTAGTATTTTTGGTTAACGGATTATAAAATCCTACTTCTTCTAAAGCTTTGCCATCTCTTTTATAGCGGCTATCTATAACAATAATGCGATAGCATGCTTTTTTCTTTTTACCTAATTTTTTTAGTCTAATTTTTAACATTTGCCAATCATTATATCAATTATTTAGTATTGATCACATCTTATATAATTATGTTACTAATTCAATCCTAACGTTATTAAATATAACTGTCAAACATTGTAAAAATATTATGCCAAGCATAGGAGACATGTCCATTCCAAAAATCATAGGTATTGTTCCTCTAAAAAGTTTTAGGTATGGATCTGTTAATCTATTCAGAGAGCAAAAAGGTTCATTATACCAATTTACAGTCGGAAACCATGCTAAAGATAATTTTAGTAGAATTAAAATTAAATATATCTCAGAAAAATTTGCAATAGATGTAAATATTAGATTTATCGAATGAGTTATTATAGTCATTTTGTTTATAATTTTTAATCTAAATTAATTTATAGATATAATTTCATTATGTATATATAATTATATAATTTGTGTAGTATAAATATTTAACTTCGGATATTTTTTACCTAATTTATCTAGTATTTGATTATAACATGTTATACATATTATATGAATATTTTCTATATATATATTGTTCTCTTTTATTAAAATTGTTATCAGTTCAATAATAGATTGTTGATCCAAAATATTTTCAAGTATGATAATTCTTTTCATTTTGTTAGTGGATTTATTAATACCTTTAATATCTCTGTATAATAATTGTGCTTGGCTATTTATATTTAATATTGTTATATTCGGCATTAATATTTTAATTTCTCCAATTGCGTTATATGTGTTTAACAAATTTGTAATTATATAATATTCTTTATTTGATTCAAGCAGATAAAATGTTTCTATATAAGATACTTTTTTTACATATATTATTTTTATTTGAAGGTATTTTCTCATCATCTCGTAAAATAAAAATAAACTTATATATTTATATTTATAATTATTTTGCGTTTCATTTATTTGTGTAGAGATAAATGACTTAGATAATAATTTGATGATCGGATGAGATATTAAATAAATATTTAATAGCATAAAATCTTTAAATGATCTTGTTAGACTTAAGTTTTATAAAAAAAATATTATATATTATTAAAAGCTTTTTCACTAATTATTTCAAAAAAACTATTCTAGACTTTTTTATTAAGAATAGTTTTATATTATTTAGTTAAGTATAAGTAAATATATAATTAATCTAAAGGTCTCATAGATAAAACGGTTTCATTTTCTCTATTAATACCTTTTTCAAATCCAGCAGCAGCAGCTCTTGCTCTTCCAGCATGCCATAGATGTCCAATGAAAATGAAGAATCCTAAAAAGAAATGTGATGTAGTTAACCAACTTCTTGGTGAAACATAGTTTACGGAGTTAATTTCTGTAGCAACTCCTCCTACAGAATTCAATGAACCTAATGGTGCATGAGTCATATATTCTGCGGCTCTTCTCTCTTGCCAAGGTTGAATATCATTTCTTATCTTATTTAAGTCTAATCCATTTGGTCCTCTTAATGGTTCTACCCAAGGAGCTCTTAAGTCCCAGAATCTCATTGTCTCACCACCAAAAATAATTTCTCCACTAGGAGACCTCATTAAATATTTACCAAGTCCAGTTGGTCCTTGTGCAGATGCAACATTTGCTCCTAATCTTTGATCTCTTACTAGAAAAGTAAAAGCTTGTGCTTGTGATGCTTCAGGACCAGTTGGCCCATAAAATTCACTAGGGTAAGCTGTATTATTATACCAGACAAAATTAGATGCACTTATACCCATGATAGATAATGCTCCTAAGCTATATGATAAATAAGCTTCTCCTGACCAGACAAATGCTCTTCTAGCCCATGCAAATGGTTTAGTCAGTATGTGCCAAATTCCTCCAGCAATACACACGACACCTATCCATACATGTCCACCAATTAAGTCTTCCATATTATCAACACTTACTATCCAGCCATCTCCTCCAAAAGGAGATTTGAATATATATCCAAATATAACAGATGGATTTAATGTAGGGTTATTAATTAGTCTTACATCGCCTCCACCCGGAGCCCAAGTGTCATATATACCACCTATAAAAAGCGCTTTTATTACAAGTAAAAATGAACCTATCCCTAGTAGTAATAAATGAATACCCAGTATGGTTGTCATTTTATTTTTATCTCTCCAGTCGTAGCCAAAAAAAGGAAAAGATTCTTCCAAAGTATCAGGACCAATTAAAGAATGATATAAACCACCAAATCCAAGTACAGCAGAAGATATTAAATGTAAAATACCTACAACGAAATATGGATATGTATCTATAATCTCTCCGCTAGGTCCAACTCCCCACCCTAGTGTAGCTAAGTGCTGGAGCAGAATAAATCCTTGTTCATATAGTGGTTTTTCTGGCACAAAATGGGATACCTCGAACAGAGTCATAGCTCCTGTCCAAAATACCATAATTCCTGCATGAGCCACATGAGCTCCTAAAAGCTTGCCAGATACATTAATTAGCCTTGCATTTCCAGACCACCATGCAAAACCTGTTGACTCTAAGTCTCTTCCACCAATGATGTTATTATTAAAGGGCGTTTCCACGTGGTAAAACCTCCTCTGGGAATATAAAGTTTTCGTGAGGCTGATCTTGAGCTGCCATCCATGCACGAATACCTTCGTTTAATAAAATATTTTTTGTATAAAATGTTTCAAATTCTGGATCTTCAGCAGCTCTTAGTTCTTGAGATACAAAGTCATATGCTCTTAGATTTAAAGCTAGGCCAACAATTCCAAATGCACTTGTCCACATTCCTGTTACAGGAACAAATAGCATAAAAAAGTGCAACCATCTCTTGTTTGAAAAAGCAACTCCAAAAATTTGTGACCAAAATCGATTGGCTGTTACCATTGAATATGTTTCTTCTGATTGCGTTGGTGTAAATGCTCTAAATGTATCTGCTGCATCACCATCTTCAAACAAAGTATTTTGTACAGTAGCCCCATGTATTGCACATAAAAGAGCTCCTCCTAATATACCAGCTACTCCCATCATGTGAAAAGGATTTAAAGTCCAGTTATGAAATCCTTGCAAAAATAATAAGAATCTAAAGATTGCTGCAACACCAAAGCTAGGAGCAAAAAACCAGCTTGCTTGTCCTAATGGATACATCAAAAATACAGAGACAAATACAGCAATAGGTCCAGAAAAGGATATTGCATTATAAGGTCGGATACCAACTAATCTTGCAATTTCAAATTGTCTTAAGCAAAAGCCAATTAGACCAAAAGCACCATGTAATGCGATGAAAGCCCATAAGCCACCTATTTGGCACCAACGCGTAAAATCTCCTTGTGCTTCAGGTCCCCATATTAAGAGCAATGAATGGCCCATGCTATTAGCAGGCGTAGAGACTGCAGCTGTAAGAAAGTTACAGCCTTCTAAGTAAGAACTAGCTAAACCATGTGTATACCATGATGTTACAAATGTAGTTCCTGTTAACCATCCTCCTAAAGCTAAATATGCACAAGGGAATAGTAATAGTCCAGACCAGCCTACAAAGACAAAGCGATCTCTTTTCACCCAGTCATCAATTAAATCAAATTTTCCACGATTTTTTTCTTGTCCAATTGCGACAGTCATACATAAAATCTCCAAGTCAATTTATTTAAGTAAATATATCATTAAGTATTTTTATCAATACAATTATTTTATTTTTGACTGATACGATATTTAGTTTATAGTGTAGTCATATCAATAATATGAGTTTACTTATCTTTACGGTTAATTAATATTATAAATATAATGATGAATAAATTATATATTATTTAGTTAACTATTTTTGTCTAGTTCTGTAAGTTAATATATTTATCTTAAATATTTTACAGATATATTATATTATTTTTCCTATATTTTATGCATAAATTTAGTCTTATTCATCATATTGTTGTTTCTGTAATTGTAATTTTTTGAAATAAATAACCTATTCCTCTGGCAGTTAAAATTAAATCAGGATTACTTGGATCATCTTCCAGTTTCGCTCTTAATCTAGAAATATGTAC